CGCTGCTTCGCTCGGATATGGTTTCCCGATTGGAGATCCACGGATCACAGACGGTATCTCCCCATGGCGTTTCGCCTTCGAAAGCGTCCTTTCCTCTCAATGCCTAGGCATCCATCCAATGCATTCTTTTCGATACAGTAGGAATTGAACCTACTTCACTTCGACTATACCCATAGTGATGAGGGGCGGCGTGATTCCATGTCTGACTTATTTGGAAGTATATATCCAATTTTTTCACATTGAAATCACACTATCGTTCCGTATCTATTTCTTCCTCAACCTCTACTCATTACAAAACAAAGGGTGATAGGTCGGTAAACACATACTTCTTTTTTTCGAAAGATAGCTCGAATATAGAGTGTTCCCCTCCTCCCCTGAAACAAGCGCGGCTCATACTAACAATGTGCCTCTATTCATGTATATGCTAGAGAGTTTCTTTCGCCATGTTATCCAAATGCGTTGTTCTTGAAAGAAAGTAATAACATACTAATTCGGTACTTACTTGGCAAAAAACAAAATAGGATTCGAACTTAGCACATCCGGAGCTTGACAAGTCACCAATTACTCCATCCCGCGAACATCATAACATAAATGCTTTGGAGGCCGAAGAAGAAGGATATGTTTCTTCTGGTCTGCTCATCGCCTGCTTCTTTATCTATGACGATTCCTTTTTTTTTTAGGATGATTTCTTCCTCTCCTCCATGATGCTTGGCCTACTTCTTCAGGGCTTGGTTCAGTACGGCACAAAGTTCGTTTTGGCGGCTTTCAGGGAATAACCTCGCCTCTTGCAAGCCAATTGCCTGCCAAGCGCCTCGTCTTTTGGCTCTTTTTACTACAGAATTGTATGATGCTGCAAGCGGCTTTCAAATCAATAATTAAGGTATAATATTTATATGAAATTGTATGATGTGAAATGGTATGATGCTGTGACTTTCGAAACAACAACAAGGGGAATTCTTGTCTATGATGCTGCAAGCAGCCGAGGTTGGCTTTCAAAAGAGGAATTGAACAAGTATCATAATTAGAAATTATATGTGATTATTCATTTTGATTTCTCTATGAGAATTTTTTCATTATTAATTAAGGAGAATCTTTATATTATCCATGATTATTTAATGGTCAAGTTAATACTTGAGACATGTTCTTAATCAGAGGCTTGCATAGAGAAGTCGAGCCGGCGGAGGAGCTTAAGCAGCTTATAGCAAGCACCTCAAGGCACTTCAAGCGCAGGGATATTTAACCATCTGCTTTAAGCACAGCAGCTTCGTGCATATCGGAAACGGGCTCTGCTGCCCCGGGCTCTGCTTAAGTAAAGGCTAAGGTAAGGGCGCAGAGCCTAACTTAGCCGTTGTTCATGTTCAGCTTAGTAGAGGTTCGAAGCGCGCCAAGTGTAGGCAGCGAGCTGGGCCTTATCGCGCCGCCGGCGCTTGCGCCTACGCCTGGGTGCAGCGTTCATGCATTTCCTTTGTATTCGCAAACTAAGCTCGCCTAGCATCTAGCAAGCCTTTTGTGCTTCCCGGGGGGGGAGGGTGACGGAGAAAAAGTCGTAGGTGGAGGGGGGGGGAGGAGTCTGGGGCTAGAGACGGAGGCTACAGCTAACCCGATCTACTTGCACTAAGGCATAATGCTGCGAGCAAATGCTCGCGAAATGTGAGCCCAAAGCTCATCACGCACTTATTTGCTGGACGAGAGCTCGTAGTAATTGCATCACCGGGCCGTCATGCAATGACTATGTAATTGCATGTTTCGCTATACGAAACCAGTTGGGTCCGAAATAAGAAAGTACAATAACCCTCAAAAAAACATCTATTTGATAGTTCCCTAGGCGCAAAGCGCGCTTTCTTGGATCGTATAAAAAAGGGTTGCTGTTGTTTGTTGTTGATACTTCCTCGCCAGACGAGAAGGAGTAATGAATGGAGAAGCTGTAATCTGCAATAAAAAATTCTATAGAATTTTTCATTCATTTATTTGTCTATTTTTTTTTTGCACTAATCTCTTTCATCCGGCACTAGTCTTTCCCATCTAGATAGATAGATAGATAGATAGATAGATAGATAGATAGATAGATAGATAGATAGATAGATAGATAGATAGATAGATAGAACGCTTTTTTCATAGGATCAGAAACGTATCCCGAGCCAGCGCCACCCACCGGTGCCAACACCGGAGGTGTTTTTAGCGCAGGCTGAGGGTCTTTAGTCGGAATAGCAGTACTAATCATTGTTTCCGACAGAATCAGGACAATTGACCCCCCAGCTCAGAATACCAGCATATATGGCTGCGGTTATCCGCCGATCTTCTCCCAATAGAAGTCTTGCTTGTTCTTGTGTCAACCATATTTCGGATTTTCTTGTGGCGGCGATTTGTGAATGATACCACATCCCCTTCCTCAGCTCAACAATGAGACTGTCTGAGGCATTCCATTCGATGGCTACTTTGGGCTGGCTCCATAAGATAAGGGGCAGGCATCTCTAGCCATTTCTGGTAGTAAACCCTCAAAGCCGCCGCCAGTTACTAACAAAATAGGCTGGCTTTTCGTGATTCATCATTTCAAATAAGAACTCGTTGTGCATATTCGAGGAGCTTGAAAACAAAATGCAGAAGCCGAAGGGAAGAATTTTTCTTTTCTAAAGGTCGAATACGAAGAAGAATGGTATGACGATTACACTTACTTAATGGTATACTATGTGAAGAAATGAATAGAATGGAGGGAATCAAAGGAAAGTTCGGACTCCCGCCGCGTAAAGAAAGAATGGCAGAGGCTGCTCTTGTTTCGGCGTCAGCCGAGGAGGCACTTCAGAGAGTGCTTTTTTTATAGAAAGGTTATGTAATATTTGATTCGATAGAAAGCTTCCTAGCAGGTAGTCGCTTCAATCTTTTAGCTTTTCTAGCTTTGCCTTCTTCTTTAGCGCGCAAAGTGCTGGTTAAGAAGTCAATCCTTTGTTTATTTCGTGCGTGAAGGGCAGCCCCCTCTACTGCTTAACGGCCTGCTACTGAAAATGTTCTTCGTCCTGTTCTTACAGTTGAGCGAAGAACTTAGTTCAATTCCCTGAGTATTTTAGACAACTTCTTGATAGTTTTTAGTTTAAGAGCGTTTGGAGATCTTATTTTCCCAGTATCAGCTCAGGTTCATGGAGATGCTCCTCATCTTTTCTCATAGACTTCATGATGACTAGTAGGAGGTGTAAGCAGATGCCCTTTAGGTTGACTGCTATACTATACTAAGAAATAGCTTAATGATGTATATGGGCCTGTATTTCATCCTCTATCTGGAGCAGGCGCCTAGGTGAAAGGATACCAGATTTCTTGGGTTTGATTCGATTGTTAAGCGTCTGGTTAACTTGCTCTATTGATTTGAGCCAGGGAGGGGTCTGGGTCCCTTTTTTGAGTAACTCCAAACATCCGACAAGCATCCTGAAATAGAATCCTTTATTGTATGCCTCGGCCTTACTCATATGGATAGTAATCTCTTTTGTCTGTCAACGAGGATTTGTTGGGTGTAATGGTCAAGAAGCCTAGCGGCGTCATTCGCTTAAAATTCATTAGATTTGACGACTTAGGAAAGGTAGAAGTCGACGATCGTCCTATAGGTTGAATCAGCAATCGAGAAGAGGGTATCTGAGTAAATACGACTGACGTCAGGGCAGCAAATTCAATGACAAGATACTGGTTTTGTATGCGATCTGGCACTTCATCTGTTTGTTGCCGTATCGGTCATTTTCTATTCGTTTCTCTTGTAGAACGATTCTCGTATTATCTATCATGATTCACTGTGCGTAATGAAGCAGAGGTACGAACTAGTCCTCCTTTGCCAGGATTAGTTTGAGTCCGAGGAGGGGGCGGAGGCAGCTGCAACTGGCAGAAGGGAAGCTGTACTCATATAACGAAGGCTTTTGCTCCCGTCGCCGCCAAGAGCGAACAGCGCAAATAGAGCTTCGATGCTGTCACCCGAGGCCGAGGTAATATCCAGTTCGCAAAGTAGTTTACCTAACATGGGCTAAGTGTCCTTTGTTTGCTTGCCAAGGCAAGCAAAAGGCTGTCGCGTTGCTGTTTCCCAACCCAAGGCGGAGGGAAAAGAGAACAACGAAGGTTTAGCGCCCGCCGCCCGCGTGCGTCTGGGCTGTATTTACGCTCGCTCGGAACCGAAGGTTCAGGTGCGTCTGGGAATAAATTATTCCTCAGTTTTTTAGCTTGCCTTATCTTTTACTAGAGGGTCATTTGACACTCTTTGCACATGTTTTTCCTGTGCCTCTGCAGTGTAGGATTTATAACTTATGTCGCTTCACTTGCCAGCCGATCAAGAAAGACGCGCTTCCTCCTCGACAAGTTGATTTGCATCCGCCCTTCTTCGCTGCTTCTAGAGTCAATTTCAACTTCTTTCAAATCTACCAGCAGATCCTTGTTTGTCATGTTCAAATATGTTTGTCAGGGATGAGCTTACGCTCCTTTGTGGCTTTATGCAACTCTCAGCTGCCTAACTCCGTAAGTGCTGCGGTCCATGAAACGACAGCTCTTGAAAAGTGGTAAACCCATGGGCCTGCATGTCCTGCAGTAGTATCCCCGGCTGTCTCTTCCCTTTCTTATTGAAGAGAAAGAAAGACTGAGACGTCAGTTCATTTACTATCAAGGAGCTTTCTACAGGCAACAAACAATCGAGCCAGCCTTCTTCCTCTTGGGCTACTACTTACGAGGCATGGCCAAGTTCATCACAATATGCAAGTTCCCGCGGATAGGAGCTCCGCTGGGGGCCGTTGATATTGCTTTGACACCTTCATCCGCATCAAATGAAAAAGAAAAGAAGTTCTTTTCTAACCCCAATGTCTGACGAGAGATAAACTACTAAAGATTTGGCGAGCAAACTGAGTAGAGTAAACTCCTTCATACCTACTATGTAGGTAGGATCGAAACAACAAACCCTAGTTGATCGAAGCACTATATTTCGAATAGTGGGGGGAGAGAGGGGAGCTGTTCCATGCAAATGAGCAGGGGGAATGGGGACGAAAAGAAGCTCCAAATTAATAAGATAAAGTACAAATTTCCAAAGAAAGGTTATGCTTTATATGGTGGTCACTCGAGACTATTTCTAGACAGATCGTAGTTGTGGCAGATGAAGCTACTATAGCTACTACCGCTGCGTCACATTGTGGTACTATCAGAAAAGGACCATACCTAATAAAGAAGGCGGCTAGCTAGTAAGGGTAGAAAAAATTATTGTTGAAAAACAACATCTCTTTATCAACAACCTAGGAGGGCAAAGGCGACGCGCGCGCGTTCCAGTCAGACGCTGTTGTTTCTTTATCTAAAAAGACCACCTCACAGCAGCAGACCCGACCATCCTTTTTTTTTTTGCCATTACGCTTACGTCTCTTTACGCTACCGTTCGGAGGTGGGAGCCAGGCTACAGCTAAACTATTCCCAGGAATTTAGCGAGCAAATGCTCGCAGCGAAGTGTGACCCCAGTGCTCATCTTGCACATGTTCAGAAGAAAGCTCATAGTAATTGCGTATTTTTGAGATAGCTTCAAGCACCAGAAGATGCTTACTTCTTATTATTTGATTTGTCCGCGACTTGAGACTAGCAAAGTGGCGAGGGAAGGGCTCGAACGTACGAATCGTTCGGCCCTCCCTAAGGTGCTTATTTCAGGAAAAGAAATAGAGGCCGTAGGAGAAGCTTTGCGCTTCATCAAATCTCTTTTTCCCGGCACCGATAAATTAAAAGGCAAATGATGTTGAAGACGCCGTCGTTGAGGCAGGCGAAGCAATAGCTTCGGTTGACGCAAAACCTGAGGTAGCATAACCAGATGATTACTTAGCCGGGGATGGATTTCGCGCAACAGAATGAGTTTGGATAGGGGGGGGGGTAGATCGCCCTTCAGAGTAATCAGAGGGAGATGCACAATCCCCCCTCCCAAGAAAACCGTACGTGATAATTGCCCATCATACGGCTCCTCTTTTTCCATATCCTATGCGTTTTCCTACTTCTCAAGTATTTGTGCCGTATTTAGACCGAAGGTCGAAAGCCGGTCCTTGTCAAATTTACGTGGCCTAGTGCTGCTGTTTGCTGTTCAGTGCCAAATGCATCGTGTCCAGACCAGGCTTTATGCTGCTTGCTGCCTTGGCGGCCTTCCTTATACGCTTACGCATCCTCTACTGTCCAGATCTTTCCGCCGAATCTGCCGCCTTTCCATGTCATCATTCGCGCAAGCGAACACAGTGCACCTGCCCCGAAGCGAAAGTGAACTAGGTGTTAGCCGTATGAATGTCGAGGGGGGGGGGGGGTCATCGACTGCGTCTGGTCGGATGTTGGTAAAGAAACCTTCCCCGCGAGCTATGTCTGGGGAACAAACTTGGCGATTACTTCGCCTTCTCCGTCTGGGGCCCGCGCGCCTGTGTATTTTACAATTACCTTATTCAGTGCCGCATGGGTGTGGTGCTTATTGGCAAGCAATTGTGAGTAGCGCTGACCATCTCACCAAGTAGTCTACCAGGCGTCGTCGGATCTTATGGAAGTTGTCGCAGGAGCGGTGGTAGCTGAGAAGTCGGCTAGGGAAAGAAGTGGAACACAATCGCTTCCTTCGTCTGAGGAACTTAGGAAGGGTGGTAAGACGAGCTTTGGTAGGTTGGAGTATCCCTCTCCTTTGTAGTTTTTCTGTGATTCCCGCTACTGGAGCCAGGATCTGCATGGGTAACACCCCATAGCTTTCTATTGTTTTTGCTGTGACAGGTTCACGGACACGAGAAGAACAAAACCCCTTTTTTTGCTCGTCGACTTATCTTCTAAGTACCTTTCAACCTCGTCAAATGCATATAGGCCGCCAGCAGGATATCCTCTGTCCCGTCTGAAATAAGTTCAGCGCCTTCAGCCAGCGCCTCTGGAGACAGAAGGCGCCGGCCTTTCACCTCTTTCGATTCTTTCGGGGACGAAAGACTCTCAGCTCTTGTGCTTCTGTGAACATGGCTCGTTCCGCTGTTTTCCAGCCAGGATGGTCTTCTCGTCTAGTCTTCTAAAAAGCCCATGTCCATGCAGAATTAGATCGCTCATTTCATTATTTTCACTATTCCTTCGTATTTCTGCCCATTTGCCTATGTATGCGGGCCTTGCTTTAGTAGTGCTTCTCTATTCTTTCAGAAAGGCGGCCGGCGTCTGGGCCATCTGCTTGCTTGCTGGGACCCCTCCCACCCTGATAAATCTAGATCCGCTAACTACGTGCACGACACCAGGCCTACTTGGGTAGATCGGATTGAAACAACTGCACAATCCCTTTCTTGTTTTGATCGACCAGATCTCTGGAGCTCGCGATAGCAAGTAGAGATTCGTCCGCGTAGCGCACGTAGCGCATTCTCATGAAGTTTGAGTCATTTATTTAAGGGTAAGAGAACCACGGGCCTGAAAGAGGGAAACTTCTTCAGCTTTATGTTATGGGCTCTTTTTTTGCCAGCATTGCCGTATCTCTAGCTTGCCAGTCTGTTTTCGGGATAGCGCCGCCAGCTTTCTTGTACTCCGCCCGCCGCGTCTGGTTTGAGTTGGTTTAGGCGTTGGACTATTCATAGAAATGACTTTCGCTTCGAGCTTGTTTGGGTACACATTGCAAGGTAAGGGTAATATGAGACTAGCTTGTTGTATGTAGGACTCCTGCTCCAGGCGAGGATCCTCACGCGCACCGATAACCTCTGCCTCAGCTTGAACATAAAAGAAATTCCTCGATTTGTTCTCGTCAATTTGAGACTAAGCGGCGGGGCGGGCGCCGGTCGATTGTGCCTGCCATAGTTTCAATTTTACTAACTACGAGAGACGCCTTCGAGTGTTCTTGATCCCCTTGCCGGCACCCTTGGGCGGAATCCATGTGACGAATTAGAGAAAAGCGGCTCATAGATGATTCTCTCGAGAGTCATACGCATTGCCTTCTTTATAAATGGGTCTCTTCTTGGCTCTCTTACCGCCAACAGCCTACTTTCGCAGAAAGGGGCTTGAGGGGAATAATATTTTGATTCTTACGAGCCCTGCAGCAAACGAAGGCGCACAGCGCAACTTCGCGAGAACGCATAGCCTTTACGTGTTGTTCTTGGTTCCGAATCACTTGTCTGATCATCGGTCGAAACACGTAGGATCCCTTTCTAAGCCTCTCTTGGACTTTAACATTCCAGGCTCATATATCCCTCCTAGGGCCGGGGCGCCGCCAGCTCGGTTTCGACTCTAGCTTCTCGCTGCTATCAGTATGTTTAAGTTTGATATGATTTGATTGGGTTTTCATACTTTTAATTAGGTCCACGCGTAGGGTTGGTTAATTTCGCCAGGCAAGCAGCGCCGGCTTCCTCTTCCAGGGAAAAGCCAGAACTACATTCCTCACCAAAGAACAAATCTAGACCTGCTTCTTTTCCGTGAAAGGTTTTCCATTCATCCCTGGATGTATCTCTTTATTACCAGGATTACCATCCTTGTAGCTGTCATCCTAACAACCCGCCCAGCCTGTTCAGTGCTCTCTAGGCCTAACCAACGTGAGTCGGCGACCACAGATTGTTATCCCTCCCCCAGGGGCTCCCTTTCATCGTTGATTCTCGGTGTACTTGAGTGGGGGCGGTAACCTGCGGTGAGAATAATCCCTCGAGTTCATAGGAGCGGCCGTTGTCGAGATTTGTCCACCTACACCTAAACACGCCACTTTCTCGACTCCGCGGCATTGCCTCTCGAAGGGAGTAGGCGGGAGTCGGATTACTGCCCAGGGCCCCGGCAGGACGCAAAGCGTCATCGGGTTTCGGAGGCAAAGCTCCGCACGTCGAAGAACTAGATACGTTTCCAATACCTATGGCAGCTCCCGCTGGAGCAATGGTAGCTGCTCCTGCTCCAATTAATTTTGCACCTTCTAGCATAATTACCTACTTTTTGTTTTTGTCAAAATAATAACCATTCATGGCTGAAATGCAGCCAAACCAACATTTTTTTTTACTACGATTAGATTATGTATTACTTTAAATGAGAAAGAGGAGGGGGTGAGTTAAGGTCTACGGCCTGATGATAGTTTCGATTTTCTGGTATGAAAACTAGTACAAGAAGGATTTATTCGTCCATACCAATTTAGATACCTCTGCTATTGGCATAACAAGCACACTATTTGATGACTTTACCTAGCTTGGTTCTCTCTTACAGGGATTGGCCTGAGATTGGCTTCTCACTTTCCCTTCAAAACACCGACGACAGTAGATAGGAACCGAACTGTCTCACGATGTTCTAATGGTAGTGTTGGCTCACGTGTAGGAAGGGGAGGGGTATGGGGGGCAGAAACTTTGCGCTTCGTGGCAAGAAAAAAAACAATCTGAAGCCGAGAAAGCGCTTTCGAATTTTGAACGAAACTTGCTTTGTGGCCAGAGTTATTCGCCGCGAGAAGGTTGTCATGTCAAAACGGAGCACAGCTTGTCGGCTTCGCTAACCAATAAACCTAAAGCGGCCTTCGTCTCCGAGCGCTCCTCATCTCTCTATGAAGCACAGACTCTATAAACTTGCTCGGTCTTTCAAGCTTCAATTCCTCTCAGAGAAAACTCCCTCCGAATAGCTAGATGAAATCGAGTATGTTTTCGATCCTTCTTCTCTTTGCTACATTAGGAGGAGTAAAGATCGTGAGCGTACGAGGTCTTGGCTAGTGTTGCAAACACTAGACGAGTTCAAAGTGTCCATCTACGGAGGGGGAAGGGGAGCCAATAGTAGAGACTAATCCTATCTACTCATCCAGCCTCAGCCTTTTTTTTTTTGCTGCGAACAGAAGAAACAGGTACGTAGGCTTTTATCCTGCCTTCCATTCCTTAATCCAAGAAGGAGTAAGGCGGAAAGCTAGATATAAAAGTGTAATGCAACTATATATAATAGTCTTATCATCACAAAGAGTCTCACTCTTTGTGATGAAAGGTGAATAACAGGTTAGTTATTACCACCTTCCTGGGGAGATTAAGACTCTGTATGTACGAGAATAAGTAAAGAGAGTCACTCTAGTCTGTTTAATTGACTCGCTGACCTAAGAAAAACCATCTCCTTTTTTTTGCGTCCACGTCTCTTCGAAGGTGACAGTAGCTTCTCCGTATTCTTCAGGTGCACAACTATAATCCCCCGCCCGCCCCGGAAGCATAAAGTTTTTAAGGTTTACGAAAGCTACTCGCCGGATTCCGCTAGAACCTTTAACCGGGGGGTTCTCTTCTACCGTCAGTGTGTCTATGGAATGAACATAAGCTTCCGCTGGTTCTTGACAGGTTGCTCGCCTTCCATAGATAGTAGGTCTATCGTATTCATGCCGGCGCTGCTGTGCAATTTATTCTGTTTCTCCTCCAACATCCACTCCCGGGAGGCCTAGCAGAGTCGCCTCTGTATATTTTACAAGGTGTCACTATTTCGTACACTATTTGTTGTCTTCCCCGCAAACTTAAGAAGAAACAAAAGCAATCCGACCCTATTCTGTTGGATCTTTGGGGTTTAATAACGAGAAAAATTGGTAGTAGCTTTGAAGATGAGATAAATGCTTTATAGGGAAAAGCACCATCTAAGTAAGTTTTATTCTTTCAAGCATCTATCCACTAAAGCCATGACATCACGGACAAGTTCTCTTATTAAAGTTTCTGTGTCCTAAACTAACAATTTGCTCCCTGTCCAATTCATACCACCAGTTCTTTATAATCATAGATGGGTAACAATAATCTCCACCCGAATAATGGAATGAGAGAAAAAAAACTCGGGAGGTAAAACACTTGCTAGTATTGTACCCGTACACCTAAGTATAGCCAGAGAAATTCGTCAAAGTGAGTAGGTTAGGGTATTCCTGGATACTCTGGTAGACAATTGAAATACTGGTCAGGGACCTTGCTAGTTAATTCAAAGGGCTTGACACGAACGAGTGGGTCTCACATTTCCTAGACTAAATCTAACCACCAGATCTGAAAAAAACTTGTTTTCCGCTCAGGCACCGGGCGGCGGCGGGCGGCGCCCTCTTTATGTCCGAGAGGAAGAAAAAGGGGGGGCAGATCTACGGACCTCCTCCAATATACTCGAGTGGGGGGAAGGGGGGAAATATTAGTATGAGTAAGCTTCACTCCAATAAAACGCTTCGCGTTTCCTTTCACCCAAAGAAAAAAAACAACGAAGCTTCTTCTCTCGGCCTGAATCGCTTCGGGAGAATTCAAGTTCAAGGCCTTATTTTACATATACCCCAGGGTAGGGTGCTTACATCTCTCGCCTACCAAAAGAAAAGCGCGGTCGAGAAAAAAATAAAAAAAGCGCCGGCCGCTGCCGCGCTTTTCGTTTAGATTTTTTCCTTCGTTATGTTAACCCCTTCCTCTCCTCCTTTCGAGCCACATGCCCTCTTACCTGTGAAGCCTCATGTGACTATTTATAAAGAAAATCTGACGTGACATGAGTCCCTGATCTCCATCCATCAGCCTGACTCCATACTCTTTTCGGCGGCGAGCCTCTTTAGCAGCCTGCTTCACCTTCACGAGCTTCTCCTTATTTCCAGGCTCTACGAACAACGCCAAAGGTAGTACGCCTTTGCAGCCTAATCCCCGGCTTAGTGACCTTACCTAGGGCTTTGCTAGTCTTTGCTGTGTCACTGTGCATCGGACGAAATTGTTTTTATTAATAACACGCTTAGTAGTGCTGGAGCCTTTTCATAAGAAGATAAAGTTTTACTTTGTTTGTCTTGAGTACGTGTATTATTCGAAAAATTCGAATAATCCTTTCAAATTTCATCTACATGTTTTCTCTATGCTGGATCTTTTGATGTTTGTCTTAGCAGCTTACCATTCACAATCTTTCAAGACATTCGTGGTACCATGGCAATGTAATAAGTTGTTTTACCATCAACAAAGACCATTCTGTGGACCGCGATCTGATCCACTACTACTTCTTATGCTGCACAAGATTCTTTACCCGCAGCTAAGGCTGCAGATGAAATAAGTTTTTTGCGCCGGCCGCCCGCCGCTTACTGGGATTGGGTAACCCCCAAGCTCATCATAAACAGGACCCTCCTTCAAACCCACCCGTTTGTTTCATTTTTGAGGCAGCTGTGGCGGTAACACAAGTAAAGGATCGAGTCTTTCTTTTTGTCTGTGAAATGTGAAAGCTGTTTAATGCTCCAAGAGGAGGGATTAGACCCGCAGACCTGACCGAGGCACAGAGGGAAAGCAGCAAGATGCACAGTAAAAGCCAAGCTAGGTACAGGGGCCCAGCCCAGAAAGAAATGATGAAAGGTAAAGTGTCGCATGCGGTAGGCGCTATAATAGAATCAGTCCGTAGTGGAAAACAACCTCAACATCAATCAGTCATAGAGGCATGTATTTAACGAATTATCACTAGATGAAGTAGTAGGCACAGAAATGATTGTATAGGCATTAGCCAAGTCGAAGCATAGTAAGCGCGAAATTAATGCCTAGATAATGAAATTTGTATTCAGGATCAGCCGTAGTCTTAGACTTAAAACCCTTAGTTTTTGTTGTCAATTCTGTTTTGTAACTAATAAAAAATGACCTTGATTTCCCTCTATTAGCATTGCTAGTGGAGATATAGCCGCCGCCCGCCGCCTTAGCTTATACCATTCATTCTCTAGCCCGGAGCTAGAAATCGAGCTCAATTCCCATGATCAGACTACTCAAATTCTTTTGCACCTTATAAAGAACCTTTGCCCGTTTTGATCGATCGAAACAATGATCTGGCTGATCAATCAAATGCGGCGGCCAAACTAACGATTTAGGACAATTTGATTGCTAGTAGAAAGTGCTTAGAACACAAACGAAGGCTTTAAATATGCTCTTACGAACTGTACACTAGTGTAGCAAGTAGAGCGAAAATAACAACGTTGTATAGGAAGAGAAGGAAGCTGCGTCTAGCCAAAAAGTGAGCGGCCTGCTTGGGCTTATCTCCTTCTCAGTTAATAGAAGCGCGCAAAAAACCTGATAGCTGAAATCACGCTTTTCTTCTTCTTCTTTTTTATACTATTCCTTTCGAATGCGCTTCGCTGGCTTCATCTTAGACTTCCGACCCTTGCTTCGTCTAGGCCAAGCCTTCATGGACCTGACGGCCTTAGGCCCAATGCTTCTTTAATGTTTGATAAATACAGAAAAAACAACTTTCAAAAGACAAGATTCACATATTCCGAATTACAAAGTGGGTCTCAAATGAAAGAAAAACAACCTTTCTACTTTAAATACATTAAACGACGTGATGCCTAGTATTTCAAGAATCGCTTTTTATCCGTTCTAAAAATCTGCTAAAGTCAGGCATTTGCCCGGGTTTTTGCGTTTCTACCTAGTTGTTAGCTTCCTCATCTTCCGCAGATTCGATTTAAACCCAAAACAAAATTCGCTTTCCTTAGCATAGTTTTCAAAAACAAGATTCCATCCATTTAGTTAGTTTGCCGAGATAATTCCTAATATATCTATGATGTATTTTGAACCAACAACCCAAAGACCCATCCGGGTTTTCATTCTTTTTGAGTGTTTTAGGATAAATAAACAACCTATCAATTCAGGTTGACTAGCCAAGTTTTCGCAAACGGTTTGAGTAAGGAGAACCATAAGCATTTTCAGTTTTTCTACGTATCCACTACTTCATTTCATCTAGCAACTGGATTACACTATTCATCTTCCCATACATGTGTATCAACACATTCTTGTACAGAGTCCAAAAGCTTAACTTAGCTAAGCTAGTGTATGGCTCCGCCAAAGGAAACACCTAGGAAAACCAAGTACCTTGAGAAGCACAGCTCCGTAAACCGAACGGGACATCGAGCTTAGCAGGGAAGGAAAGCCAACGAGTTTTTTGAGAATTGCCTCCATCCCCATCGGAACGTTACGTGTTGTTTTTGGCTGGCGTTCAGTGTGCAATTCTGCATCTTGCGGTGGTCGCAATCCCCCACTCTGGATGATGCTGTAGAGTGATGCGCACCCTTTGGCCTCCGCTTCGACTGAGCCAGCGCGGGCGGGACTAAGCGAAGCGAATTTCCTTCGCTTTTTTAGCAGAGGCCTGCTACGGGCTAGGGCCTCGGCCCATGTTGTAGCTGGGGTCTGTTTCAGACTTTCATTGACAGGTGAAAGCAATAAAAAAAATCCTGGAATTTCACTACGTGTTGTCAAGTTGCTGAAGATAGATAAGTCTATGATATTGAAATACGACGGTTTTTTTGAGGTCGGCATCCATTCATAAGAATATGGCTCGGGGTTACGCAAATCTCGTAGTACTAAGACGACCTGTGGTGTGGTGAACCACGAAAGATTCCTTTTGAAAACCCACTCCTTTCATTCTCATTTCAACCCAATTCCAAGTCGAAGGGCCGCGCGGCATTTTCCGCAGTTGCTTAAGTAGCAAGTTGAGCGACGAGATGCCTTGAAACCCACTACTTATTAACCTGGGAAGACCAAGTTTTTGTATTTCTGTTAGAATCCATTGTAGTAATCACGGTTTGACTAATAAAAACAAGAAAAAGGTTGAGTGCAAGTGCTGCTTTTTTTGGAGCGTCTCTTGAATGTATTTGGTGCTGGAAGCGCGGCTTTTAGCCGCGCGTTTGATATCATCGATTTTTTTTTGTCATGATTTATCCTCTCCGTTTACCGATCATAAAACGATTTTGTACAAAATAATCAATTAGATGAAAAATAAAAAAACACGTTTTCCTCCATAAACAAAGGCTGATAGATTCTCTTGTTTTGTCTCAGTCATAGACATAATAAAAGGATCAGGATCGCACCAAGCAGTTTTTAAAATGCTTTATCACCACGCAACATTGATTGACCGGTACGGCAAGAAAGCAACGCAACATCTACTCCCAATGCCACGAAAGCAGCAGCCTTAAAGGCTTAAATTACCAAGCCATACGAGCGAGCCTTCGCATTATAGGATGAATCCTTCTTCTGGCCAAAATAGAAAACAATTCTTTTATTTTCTTTTTAAGAAACAAAAATGTATTTCCGCTTTCTTCTCCGAGCTTTATGAAGCACTTCTCGCTTTATGGCCACTGGCGCGCTTGCGCCTTTCCTTCTAGCGAAGAACGCGCTCTGCGCCTTTCCTTCTAGCGAAGAACGCGCTCCGCGCCTTTCCTTCTAGCGAAGCGCTTCGCGCCTGGGGAACGCATAGCATTCTCCAGCTCATGGAAAAGAGGAATACGTTTGGATTTTTGGTGCCTGGCCTCCCCTTCGAGGCGGTTGCTGCCAAAAAAAGCGCTTTCATCGCTATGCAATGAAAGTAGCCTGGAACGAGGTTTTTCCGAAGAGTGAGTGGATCGACAAATGTGGCAATGATAAGGTCTTGGCCGGCCGGAGAAGAGGCTGGCTCCTTGCGTATTCCCCGCGTTCGAAACGGTGGATAAAGTCCTACAGCGCCGGCTGGGCCGGCACCACCAGCCATCGACTACGTGTTTGCGGAGGAAAAGCCAATCGAAGCGTGTCGTTGAGTCGAAGATTCATAACACATTGCTTTGCGCTTCGATTATTGTGGATGATGAATTCTTGTGAACCATCAATCAACTTCGTTGATTGATCGAAACGTTTTGGAATCTGCGACAAGTCTTAGCATTAGTATGAGTTCGTTGACCACGTAAGGGTAATCCTGCGTTGTGACGAAATCCACGATAACAACCAATACTGATTAATCGTTTGATATCTCTTTGAATCACTGCTTTCAATTCCGAATCAACTAAATAATTCTGACTTATTATTTTCAGAATTTTGTCAATCTAATACGACGTTAACTTATTCACCCTAATGTTATCACTGAGACCTAAGCGATAACAAAGCTGAATTGCCTTTTTGGGGCCAATTCCGAAAATTTGAATTAAGGCAATTCTTATTTGTTTATTGGAAATTGAATTAGTTCCTAAAATATATGACATGATTGATTCTTTTTTCCTTGCTTTTTATGTCTAATCTCGTTTCGATATTGCATACGCTCTTTATCAAAAAGTAGTTCGGTTTACACCTACGCTGGCGGCAAATTGAGTTGCTTTTTTAGCATCCAGCCCAGTACGACAAATGAAATTAGGCTTTCTTTGGGCGAGGAAGGCAAACTCGAGGCGTGGTTACTTGGAGTCGGATCCCGTAGCTAAATCCCCAAATTGAATATAAGAAAGAGCTTTGTAGATGAATCGGCGGGCATAGGTAGGCTTGTTTATCAGGGCCTTTTTCTTATCTCCTTTTAGAAGCGCACGTGCGAGTTTTCTCCGCATACGCCTCCAGTGTCGAAGAAGAGTTTAGGCCCCGGCAAAAAGCGTTTTGCCACTCTGCGTGTTGCGTATACCGCACGCGATTGACCCCTGCGCACCACCATCTTCACCTCAAGTACTTTCAATGTTAGGGGCTTTTTCAGCCTCTTGTCTACAAGTCGAGACAAAAAAACAAGATAGATTTCTGGTCGGCGACATATTTTGCCTATTTAGAAGGGAGCCTCAGCCTTTTGGATCTTCTGCGCACCGGACGGTATCTGCACGACCAGACCTCTCTATGCCGGGGAGCTCCTTGGTTTGACTTCGTTGACAGTTTTTTATGGCAAAGTTCCAGATCTGTGCTATACTTTACTCTGGCACTGCCGATCGAGGCACGCAAAAGCCCATCGTGTGTGTCCCCGTGCGGCTACATAATGACAGCTCAGACTTACGAAGCGTTATCGCATTCATTTACGTTGAAATAGTCTTCTCCTAGCAGGTTCCATACTGTATTATACCACTTCTTACCCTCCTCCTTACGCTTAATATCCTCTCAGTTACCAGGAACACACACGTGAGGTAAGAGCAGCCGTCGGCTGGAATGAACCTTATAGCCCCAGGGTTATACGCATGGTCGTCCTTAAGTCGCACAGCTTGATATCCAACTCCAATTATTGAGAAACGAACGAGGGAAAGAAAAAGGCTCCCGTCAATTTGACTCGATTTCTTTCATAAAGCTGAGAATCCCGCCACAACCTAAATGGGTTTTTAGTGCTTCGCAATTACATACTCAATTCGTGTTTGAAAATTCGTCTCCGAGGTAAATATAATTATATCCAGCCTTTTTTCCTTGATTCTCACTTGATTCTCAATAAACGACTCGATCTATAAATTTGAGAACCTGGTTTAGAGATTGTTTTCAATTTTTAGATGTATATTATTCTAAACAAATGATACTTCGAATAAATACTATTTGCTCCTGTTTGCTTTCCGAGAGAATCCGTAAATATAACCTTCGTGCGGAATGAAACAAAAATCCCAACAAAGACGCGGAACGGAAACACGAAGACTATGATGATTACAAGCAAAGAATGAAACCCGTTTTCTGCTGCTTAGAGATACGAAAAATCAAGAACACGCTTCTTAGCTTTCTGCGCATTCTCTCTATTTATACTAGATAAAAGCTTCATGTATGCATCTTCTTTTGGTGATTAATTCCTCTTCGAAACACATACTTCTAAATCTGCTCGGTGTCATTCGTTTGAATCGGCTACGCAAATATATTCAAGCCGCGCGCCGAGGCAGGCAGGCTCAGAAGCACCTCTGTCTGGTCCGAGGCAATTATTACTTAATTGCTTCATTCCGGCTTGCAAGCCCTGCGGCTTTTCCGTAAACGAAGTTTGACACATAGTAAACAAATAATCAAATAATCACACTTTCGGCCTTGTGTCCTTTGCAGGTTAAGGGGCGGCGATAGACCCGTACGAAAGTCCCCTTCTACCGGCTACCGACACAATTTGCTTGTGCCTATTAATGAGAAAGCCTTAGAGGCTCATTTATTACGATAAACTATCATCATCCGATAAACCCGAAATAACTTAGATACGGAACGAGGGCGATCCGTTCAAATACATCTTCTTACTCGCGTTTCTTGTGTTTCGGAACTGTTTCCTAGCAATTTACGCAACTTCGGAACTATTTAGCGACTTAGACAATGAAAATAATCATAACATATTTGATTAGGAAGAGTTCTATCTTCATAAATAGCTTTATAATGCATTCGTTTTGCTTCATTTTTAGCTATAAGCAGCAATCTACATTTATCATCTCATATGAATTTATTCGACGTATAACTGAACCTGCTGCTTCGAGGGGGGGAAGCCACAAAAAATGAAAAGTCTCATCTTGTATGTCAGCTGAAATGACAATAGTTATATCAAACCTTCGAATATGCTCAAGAATCTCGAAATGATTTTGTATTTCCTGAAACGATCATAACAACGACGTTGCCATTGATAATTGAATGGAGTTTTCTTGTATTCTAATTAGGTTATTGTGAAAGAATATTAGTATGATAAGGGATAAGTTCCAAAAAATGATATATGATATGTGCTCGTAGAGTAGATTGTGCTGGGTAAGTGACATATCTTTGTCTCTCTTTGACTTTTGATTTAATACAAATTGATTGAATTGAAATGACTTTATCGTGGAACCTCTGCTTGATGTCTGTATGAATTTTTTACCACGAACAATCTTCGTAGCTAATTTTACATCTCTTCTTGAATATTCCAATCAGAGGGTGCGTCTGGAACTACTACTTCACACAGTTTAGGAACTTCCATAAGGGCATATGGACATACATAATCAAGTTTTAACAACGAATCTTAACATGATACATTTTCATAGTGAAGACGGAGTCTATTTGGAGTAAACATAAGTTCGCTATTTATTCTGTGTTTTAGGTGGAAGCAATAGAAGCACTGCTGACTATCTGCTTCACGGACGGATAGTGGGCTTGCGCTCTGTTCCTGGAATGAGTAGGTCCTTTCAGATTATTATCACCTTATCGTACTTAAAAACAGCGCGTAATAGTTTCCCATTATATGGCGGCTCAGGTGAATAAAAGTTGAGGCCTAGGCTACCTCGGCCACGACTTTTGTTTCGCCTGGGTGGGGGGATCATTCGTCGTATTTTTCCATGATATATTTGACTATAGCAGGTTCTGTAAAGCGGGAAATTGAAGCCTTCCACCTCTCACCCAATTTCTTCGCAGGTGAAAGAACAGGCTTATTTGTGAAAATGGGCAGGCTCTTTGGACAGGAGTGATTCCTTCCTAAGGGAGGCATAGGTTTTGATATCTTCCAGTACGTTTGCTTTATAGACTTCTCCTTGGTAAGTGATAAAGCGTTCTCTGAGTAAGGATGATAGTTTGTAAGCGTTCAATTTGAATATTAACACAGTTTTTTTTCGTAAGGGCTACAGCTTCAGAGATGTCAAAGAGTTCAAGATCTTTCCTTCCTCTCTGAGTCAAGGTTTAAGTAAAGAATCAATATTTCATTGAGCCTACGCTACCACTTCCGGCTCTCGCTCCCCGATTATTCGGATCTTATTAATGGAACGGAAGTATTTTTACACAATCCATAGACTTTCATTCAGATGTGAGGTGCTGTCGGTATACACGGGCTTAAGTTCCGGCGGGGGAGAAGTATATAGTCCAACCTATTTCTCTGTTGGGGGCGTAGCCCTCAGAGGAGCTGGTTCCAGTCCCTGATGAATTGTGTTCTATCAGTTCCGCAGACTTTAGGTAGGGGATTCTTGTCCGTCCTTAAGGATTTGGTTCCTGCGGCCTGCCGCCGCCCCGGGCACTCTCTCTAATAATGTTGATTTGATTACTGCCTCACTCTCTGAATGAAATAGGTAATATAATGTGTGTTCCACCAGAAATATACATAAACGCGCTTCTCTTTTTCTGGGGCTTAAGCTTTTTTACCGTGAGGGAGAAGGGAGCCGGAGGAAAGAACTACAGGCAAAAGGAAGTATCTAAAAACCCTTCTAGAAAGCGCGGCTGCCGCGCTTTTTTTTATAATGCCCCACTCAACCACGGCCCCGCTTCTAGATTTTACTTGAACTTCCGCGAAGGTGAAGAAGTAGCTAAGTCTGAAAATTCTTTCCTCAGCCAGGAGAAGCAGCAACGTCTGTCTCTCCCTTTGAACAGCCCCCCTTAAGAACCACCACCATATGTGCAAGTCTCCCTGCATACGGCTTACGCCTCTTACAGGTGGCCTAGCAGCACTCGCTGGTGAAATCTTTCCTGTTTGGTAGCTCGGAGATGCGCATGCGTAATTTTGAAACTGTTCGTCGTCACTTTCTTCCAGTTCATGGAATTCCATGAAGTATAGGCAGCGCTGTCTGTCGTACTGTCAACCAGTGGCCTTGGCCGTATGGCGGGCGGCTCTACGGTCCTACAGTGAGGGCTGACAGGCGGGCTCCCCATTCTAACTCCCTTCTCCATTCATTGTCTCCAAACCGAAATAAGAAGAGAGATCCGCCCTCTTTTTTTCATTTCCGTCAACTCTCCTTTTGGCCGTCCGTTTCATTAAGCTCCTGCAGCTCTACCAGTTCTTTCTCCTCGGTTGTTTCCCCGCCGCCCGCGGCTGGGCTTTTATCTATGCTTTCGGCGCGCGCGGGCCTACCATGCTTCGCACCTGCGTCTTTGCTAGACGGTACTTGCCAGTAGTGCCATCCTCCCTGACCCGAGGATTTGCTTTGTCTCTTGCAGTTAGCCCACCCATTCCAAAAATAAGTTGCGGTGGGGAAGTAGGACCCCAGGCCGATTACACGTTCTGCTGTGCCGAGATGCAGAGGGAGCTGATCTAATCACGAGTATGCGCGTGCGTTCTTGACGGGCACTCCAGGACTCGCCGACGCGTCCTCGTTTCCGAAAAAGAGGGGCGGACGGCAGGGGACTAGAGTCCTCCCCTTTTCCCCTGTTGAGACTTGCAATGCGGATAACGAGGCCGCCTTCACGACCTTTTCCCTTCCCTTGGGCGGCGGCGGTTCTTCGCCCTACTTGAGTTGCTCGCTCGACAAACTGCCGCCTAGTGCTTATGACTGACGCGGAAGTTGCCTTCCCGCGCCTGGGGAACAAGCAGGACATAGCTAGCGGCATAGGATCCGACTTGGCTCAGCGGCTTCGTGCCGCACTGAAGTAACCCTGCAGTTCCACACGTTATACCACTTCTCCATCCATTTCCGATACTAATCGTGAAACACCAGGAGCGGCAGAATGTTTCCAAAATGAAAAGGAAAATGATTTATTTGTTTGGTTTCAGCCATATCTTATCCTTTTTCCCTTATAGAGCCTGCGACCGGACTTGAACCGGAGGCCTTTCCCTTACCATGGGAATGCTCTACCATTTGAGCTACGCGGGCCTCATGTAGCCATTACTTACTTCTGTTGCGGAAGAAAAACTAGAATTCGACCTAAAAGCCGGCTCAACAAAAATCTACAATGTGTTTTTTTGGCTTGGCTGCTTCGCCCCTGAAGGCGCGTGAGGCTAAAACCTCGCTTTACGAAGCAGAGCACGAAGAAAAAGCGAAGCGGAACTCGAATAACCTGCGACCTTCTTCAGCCGTTGTTCGCGCCCGCCCTGGTCTTTGACCCTTCGTTGAGCCTTTCGTGGAATTGGTTGAGCGTCCCGCGAAAAGGAAAGGGATATAGATTTTTTTATACCTTCCCCTCCTGATGCATGCGCTGTGCGCCGTAGAAGAGGCGAAGCCTCTTCTCTCCTGATCGGAAAGGTAAAAGCGCTTTGCACCTGCGTTTGGAAGGAAAAAAACGCAGCCAAACAAAATTTTGATGTTTTTCAGCCTAAAAACTCCCGCACGCACATTATTTCATCATTTGGCTCTCGAGTCGGCGGCCTCTTCGATATTCATTTCGGGGGATTTTCGATGTAACCAGACTCCCGTTAGGGCGTTTTGAAAACACTTATACTTATGCGGTGCGGGCTTTTTTTTCACAACAGATTCCCTATTTGGAGACGGTCGGATTTGAACCGACAGCTTCATGCTTGCAAAACATGCGCTCTACCAATTGAACTACGTCCCCTGCGAAGGAAATGGTATTTCTTTAGACCCGTGATACAATATTGTTGTATTTGTCGGGATGGGTAGGCCTTCTCAAGCTTCCCCCCCCTAAGAAGCGTAAGGCGAGTTTCCCCGCATACAGCTCAAGCAACCTGTCTAATATGTAAACCCATAGATAGGAGTAATGCTTAACTCGTGGGCTACTAGAATTTGTTTCATGTGTCACACCCTTGTGGCCAGTAAAGTGTAACGCCTGAACTTGCGGCCTGCCCACATCTTTTTTATTAGCCTACGCTTTCTTGATTTGCTGGGAAAAAGCTTAGGAGATGTCCCGGCGAACTGCTATTGAATGGCGATCCGGTGTTTTCCAGGCGCAGAGCGATGAACATTATTTTGCCATATCCACAAGAGAAGAAAACAATTCTTCTCTGAGTGCCTTTTTACGACAAAGCCTAATTTGGATAGTATGAGGTGGTGTTGCAAATCTACAAAAACCTTTCGAGGTAACGGTGAAATACAGAAGTATTTTGCCCATCTGCAAGGAACGGAATTCTGCTTCCTAAGAAGATTATTCTCAATCTTCAGGCGCGCTGCGGTCTCTCCTCTGAGCTTCTTCCTGTTGAGGCCGCTCCCCCTATCCCTTTTCCCCCTTTTCTGCCCACCCCCAGTCCGACTTTCGCCATTGCTCCAAAATATCTGGACAGACCTGAGTGTTATTTAACAGAGATTCGTGATGCTTGCTGTCAAGGCACTTGCCTATCCCTATATCAGCATAAAACAAGCATCGTGGTAAGTATCGCTTATCCAGTAGGCGACGTAGTCTTGCTATAGCATCATAAGTTGAACGACGGCGATTAGAATTACACTTCAAAAGATATCTACTGCTATATGTATGATATACGCTTCGAACTGCACGGTCAGTAATGGTAGTAATCCGTCTCTTAGTCGTGCCAGACCATACACGTTTCACAGGACTTTTTTTCTGAGCGTAGCGGAGAAGCAGGAAGCCTGATTCCGTCAAATATCTTCCAACTGGCTAATAGCAATCCTCCCTGGGGTAAACATGGTTGGTTCATAGTTACGCAGCGTACAGCCAACGTCCCAGCTGAAGAGCTGCCGATTCATTCACTAGGTATAAGAACCTGTTCCCAATTGATATGGTGCTAAGTCTTTATTTCTATGCTTCTCCAGGGAAGTTTCGAGAGAGATCTAGTACAAGTCACCCCTAAGTCTGCCGCCTTTCAGTGTAGATCACGAGACCCTATCCCATCAATTACATATGGGCTTTCGCTTTTTTTTGAGCTGTCCCCTACCTACCCGCGTCGCGTTACTATTACTACGGAGCTTCCTGGAAGGAGCAATACTTTACCGAATTTCGTGTGATGTACCATCGGAAGAACCTGAAACAACCCCGATGGATGAACGGTGATATCAAAATCAGAGCACCCTTTTTTCCGTAGCGGGCTCCCGCTCAGATGCCAACCATTATTCCGATTCTTCTTAACCCATAATATTACATCCGGAATCAATTGAAGTTCCGCTTCGGACTGTTCGTAACGAGGCCTCCCTCCGTATTAGTTCGTTTGCACTGTTCACCTATTGAGTGAGAACGCGCAGCGGTCCTAGCATGAGCTTGGTACGGAATCCGAAGCATCGTTACATTGTCCCTAGAGCTTAACACCGCCGCAGGATTACTCCTAACGCATGTCTAGGTGGGGTAGGACGGAGGTTACGTCCTGTGGAATTGAAGCACATTACATCACACAGCTTCTCGTCGCACTGATTTAGCAAACCAATGCTTTCGACTCAGCCATACCTGCTTGTCGAGAAAAACACCAAAAGAAAACCTTGTGGACTCAATCCTTACTCTCTTCAGTGCTCCAAGGAAGTAGCTTACCTTGGGACAAACGGAGCTCTCATCCCCACGCTCGTTTGTCGAAGCTTGAAACAAAAGCTTAGATAAGCTCCTCCTTCATTTGCTTCAGCGAACGCCGGTTACCAGATGAAAAATATATATCTTGGCAATAAAGAATTCTAATTACCGAAATTGCGAAAAATGGAGAAGCAGTCCTCTGAAAACAGACATATTATATCAAGAAATCTATTTGTTTTTTCAAACTGTCTCTTATTTTAGAATAAGCCCGTCTGAATTCGGATAAAAATTTCCCCCGGGAAAAACGGAATTTGAACCCGCGACTTCTGGCGTGACAAACCGGCACTCTAACCGACTAAGCTACTTTCCCAAACGTCATGACTCATCATCTACGAGGATTCATAGGCATCTTTCCACTTTTCTGGCTATGTCAGTAGAAATCCAAAGATTCAAAGATCCGAAGGTTCCAACTCTCTTCTCCTTAAAAGCCTCAAGCTTTGGGGGAGAATCAAGTTGCCTGAAGCCACAAGGCAAGGGGGGGGGGCCCGGCGGGGGCGCGCGGCTCCCTCCCGGCTTTGCACCTGAAGGCGCTTGGCAGTGGGAAAGTTAGTCAACCTATGGCCTTGCATGCTTCGGGGCCATTAGGTAGGGCATAATCTGCGAATTTGGATCATCGGTTTTTAGGAAAACTTCTCTGGCCTCTACTCGCCGCTATGCAAGTGGAGCCTGGCTCTTTGCGCGTAACCAGGGCAGGGAGCGTTTTCATTTAGGAAGCGCAGATCCCATGACCATCCGTTCCAATTGTATCATGAACCGAGAAAAAACCAGGCAAAAGCAGCAAAAAGGAAAGGAAGGTGGGCCTTGGCCTCCTCCCCATATATATTATTTCCAGTTTCGGGGAAAAAAAAGTTGGCAAGTGAGCGAGGGCCGAAGGTGGCCGCGTTTCCCAAGAGGGCGCTCCGCGCCCCGGACAAAGTTGTTCAAATCGAAGCAGAAACAAAACAAAAATTTAGACTTTTTTTGTTTTTTGCCGCTCGTCCCCCACATTTTCCGCAAACCTACAATGCAGTCCAAATTCGATCGGTAAATGACACAAAAATGAGGAAGCTTCTGCTGCGGCCAGCCGAGCGTCAGTAGGGGTTGGTGAGAGTCGAAAAAGGAGGGTTGCCACTTTTTGATTTTGTTTTGTTTAACTGTCCGAAACTCTTCCCGCGGCCTTTGCTATGCGAATTAAGCGGGCTCCCCAAGCCCCTCTTTTTCCTTCGATATTCCTGTAGTTGTACCACCATAAATCGATTTAGTTCATTTCTACATAAGATTTCCCAATTGAGAATGACATATACTGTCGAACTTTAGCTAATAACGGCGGACCCAAACTGCTTACTCCCTGTAAACGAAGCGGTCTAGCAACTGAGCTAATTACCCTTAATGTGTGTGATGTGCCGCCGAATAATCCACTATCAAAGAGCACGCACACCTAGGGTAGGGAGGGGGGTGTTTTGATTTCGATAAGAGTATTTGTGCTTTCTCGATCGCTCGACGCTTCCTCTTATTGCACATCACCTCAATTCATGGCTTCACACCTTGAGGCCACGAAAAACAAACAAATAAGTGCATCCCTCGGCCCCCCTTGGTTGGAGCGAGGTAGAGATATGGCGAGACTGAGAAAGAGAAGCGTAAGGCTGAAACAACTATATCCCTATATACTGTTGGCCCGTAGGGCGAAGCCGGGCCGCCGCTGTTATAGTATCTATATATATGTATATATTATTATCTACGGTTCTATTCAAATTGTATTATATATATGGTTTCTCCTTTTCCAACGCAAAGCGTCGCCAAAGGCCGAAGCATTTTTGTCTGCTAATATCTTTTTAGATTGTATTTAATTTAGTATATTATGATGAAATTGGTATATTATAATATTTCATTTATTCAAGAACGCGAAGGGAGCGAAGAAGCATCTTATTCAGAAGCTCTTTAGCGAAAAGGGGCCCGTAACATTGTATTCGGAAGAAGAATTAGAAAGCGCGGCTGACTTTTACTGTTGCCGCGCTGCCCTGGAAAGAAAGCCCCTTTTGCCTTTCATCATTTACTGCGCACACTTGACCACTTCGTTCTCTAAGACGACTTCTGCTCTGCTGCCAGCCAAAAACCTATTTTTTGGAAGTGTGGGGACGGAAAGTCATGGTCCTGTGAAGCGCTTAACTGGCCGGCCGTAGAGTTGCTCCGAAAAGGAACTGCGGCCTAGCGGGGCGTAGAAAAGAAAACAGGCTGCAGCACTTGGTCAGTGTAAGCCAAACCAGGGCTTGAATAAATTATTCATCAAGTGGATGAATGACTGATCATGTCTACTTCTCGGGGTTCATCCCACTTCGTTCGCGCAATGGAGGAAGGAGTGCTAATAGCTTGCACCGCCCACAAGAGAAGAGGCCGAAGAAGACCCGGTCCAGCGTTTGCTCTCTGAGGGAGGGAGGGTGAAGACCCTCCCTTTGCAAAGCAAACAGAAGCGCGAAGAGAAGGCCTGCTTCGCACCTACCTAAATGGCTCCTTTAGGGCCTTAACCCTTTCTTTTACTTTCCTGGGTGGGGAGCTAAAAAAGAAGCGAGGGGCTTTCAAAAAAATAGATGATGTTTTTCCTGAAGAGAGAAAAAGGGATCGAAGGGAACCCAAGGCCCACCTTCTTCGCCCGTAAAGAACAAAAGCGATGGGGGCCGAAAAAGGCCCACCTTCGTTCTTCGCGAAGAACGAAGGGTTACTCCCAATCTGAAGCGCCCTTTTTCCATTCATATACAAATCCAATCGTCGAAATCAATGAGAATACCATCATAGACCAAGATCCAAACAAACCAATCTTGTTAGGAGGAACTGCCCAAGGAAATGAAGAGGTGACTTCCGAGTCGGATATAATAGATGAAGTAAGAACAAGATAGAGTCATATATCAAAACGACTTCTGGCATCATCAGAAGGAATAGGGATCGATACTTCAGCCCATTTCAGGCTTACTAAAGTGCCCTCCGAACCGTGCGGAATAGTCGCCCATTACACGGCTCACTTACTCTACTTACTGTGGTCTCTCTCTTCTCGTCTAACGAAAAGAAAAGCAGCCGGGGGCCAGGGAAGGAGAGAAAGGATCAAAAGCGGCGGCGGCTTTTTCTCCTACCTAAAAAAGCGATTCTCTTCCCTTCTTTTCTATTATCTCGGTCTACCTTGTAAGCCTCCAGATAGCATCTCCTGCAAAACGGAATGGGTTATCCTTGTAGAAAAAGCATGAATCTTCCTACTTCCCCTCCTTCTTTCTTTCAGGTATCTCAGCACTTTCACGTAATTTCTCCATTCCACGTTCCCCATCGCGGAGCGCGCAAGAGCTCTGTCCTAGCCGTAGAGCCACGTAGGGGCGCCTCTTGGTTGCCCTGTCCTTCGGAATGACTCCAGAGTCTATACCTATGTGCAGAGTTAAAGCATCCTCCACATTGATTGGATTGGCGCCTTGCCGGGAGGGAGCCACGTGCTTCTAGGCAGAACCTTGGCTAAGCGAAGTAAGGCCGCAGGCAGGTTTTACTTGATTCGCTGCTATGCAAATTAGCAAAGCAAATGAAGGCCAAGATGAAGATGTTGTTACTCACCGATTTGTTTCATTCTTCCATTCCAAGAGTTGGCCGGCCGGTGAAGGGGGTTTCGAAGAAGAAGCCTTAGCGCGCCCGAGCGCTTGATCGGGCCCAAACGAAGAGGGGCCGCCGCCGGTCTTTCTTTCTTGGCTCTCAATAAAATACGTTGGATTTTCCGCCGAGAAAGGGCTTCTATTCTAGAGAAGACCTCACGGCCCTAGCTTGATTGATAAGCTATAGGGCTTAAGTTTCTGCTAACCCTTCGTCCAAAAGACGCTGCTTTGTTCGCAAGCAACATGCTTCGTGATCTGTTTGCTTCTCTGCTAGACAAAAGTTCAAAGAAAGTAAACCGCATACCGTACCGTGTCGCTTACATTAACTCCGCCAAGGTTGGGTAAGCTGTGTAGAATGTTAAGCTAAGCTGCAACATCACTGTTGGAACTCGGCTTCCGAACCGTACGTGAGCCTCCAGCCTCGTACGGCTTTTATAAACATCTCAGCGTCTCCCTGCCCTTTGATCCAAGGCTGAGATGTTATCTCTCGGATTGTGGCCCAATTCTAAATTCGACCTCCTCTCCTGAGGGATTTATTCAGGAGGCCTTCTAAGCTTTAGGCTCAACAGGAATAAACCGAAAATGAAAGAAGAGATATCTTTCGAGTGTCCTACCCTACTACAGGCGTTGTTTCAGCCGTGCCGCCTTCCTGCTTAGCAGGAGACACACACGGAAAGAGGAAAACGCGGTGGTTGGATTTATTTGCTAAGGAAGAACCTCGTTCGGGGCGCTTCGCACTCGAGAACGCTAGCGTTCTACACCTTAGGCCCTTGTTTGCTTGCTAACTGTGGTTTTCCGCCCGCCATTTATTTACATCATGCGTTTTCTTGTGTTTGGATTCTTTTCACGTACCACCATATCACTACTACTATTCATTGACTTCTAAGATTATTAGAAGTCTTCAAGTGGGCTGTCACGATCTTGAAAATCGCACATTAGCCTTTTAGACCTGCTATCTATTATGGCCTGGCTCTTCACGATGGTTCAGTTTTTAGGATAGTTACACCGTTCCCACGTTGAGTTATGTCGAAGGTCTTAGAGGCGAGGTATACCTCGTAAGTGGGATGGAACACGAATCGGGGATTCGATGACCGAGAGTTTGCGGGGCATTGCCACGTGGTAGGAATTACATCAGCATCCGACATTTGTAATGTACTTACGCTCATTCCATTTGATGCTTATCTAAAAGGGCCAACGGTGTTACACGAGATCTGCTTAGGCTAAGCAGATAACTAGACCTCTTCCCTCCTACTTGTGGTTCCAGTGCTTTCCCCGTCACCGGGGCAAGGGTAAGGTAGGCAGGTACTATAGGCCCTCTGACTTCCAGCTATCTGGCTGGACCTCGCCGGTATCGCCTACAGGCTGTAGCACTCCGAGATGTCGTTTAGTCGTCTGTCCCCAATTCCTTGGGTAATCTGCCCTCAAGTGTTAGTGTATCACTCTGACTCGGCCCGGCTGGTTTTGATCACCTACAGGCAGAAGGCATGACAGCGTGCTTTTGCGTGCGTTACCGCGTGCGCAAGGCACAAGCTGGCAGGATATGCTTTCCCGAAAACAACTCCGATTCGCTAGAAAAGCACCTCATCTCGTTAGCGCCAGGGGGCTCGCATCACGGTCTCGGGCATAATAGAGCAAAGGCCGGCTATGCCCTCAGTGGTACTTTCATGGCATGCTTTGGTTCCTCCACTATTGCCAGCTGGAGGTCAGCCAGCGCCCCTCGTGTGAAGTTTGGCCACACACGTTAATAACTATAGGTAAGCCAACGGCCGCCCTCGGAACCACATTCGTGAGCTGACAATTTCTCTGGATAAGCCGAACTGGAAGGGAAAGCAAATAAAAGAGAAACACCAATTAAGATCAGTTAACCTAAGCCTGGACCTTGCAGCGCAGGCTCGGCTTCCGAACCGTACGTGAAACTTACACTTCATACGGCTCTTCTCAAGACTTTGTGTCTTCACGCTCGTTGTTCGTGACCATGTTTACGCCTCTTAACACGCTGCTTCGGCTCATGATGCGGGGCTTAAAGCAGTTTTTTTTTGAGCGCATTTATGCATGTCTGCGTTTTATGTGGCAGTGCCTGTTGTTGCGTACTAGCCGCAACTTCCAGTAGGAAAGTCGAAATAAGGGTGTACTACGTCTAATAATGTGGTCCGTTTCCACTATGTGTTCACTGTGACACTGGGCAGCAAGACCAAGTTAGCTGTGATTGAAGCAGCAGTTTTTGTTCCCCCCCCTTCTGAATGCCTTATAAGCCTCATTACCCAGTTTCGTGACACCCGACAAGGGCCTCGCCTTTGAGTTTCAGGGTGCGGACGATCCCCATCCTTTCTGTTTTAGTCGCTAGTTTTCCCTCATCTATTTTGTTGGGCTCTTCTTGGCCCCGGTTGTTTATGGTCACATGGCGCATTGCCAGTAGCTTAGCCCGCACACTGCGTGTTATAAGTTTTTGTAACGCTCGTATCTTCGCATAGTTGTTTTCACGTGAAGCCTGGTGAATTCCGAATTGGAGTCTGGTTACATACTTATCGACTTGTGGCCAGATTCTTTGTTCCCAGGTAAACTTTCGTATATCTAAAAAAATATCATCGTTTCATGGCGTCTCCATTCTTTTTTACTCCGTATCTCGAGTCTCCAAGTGAGTTGTTCGTGTACTTCCTTCAGGACCAGCCAGGGTAAGTAAAATCAGAAGTTTAAGTGGGTAGGAACCTGACCTAAAAGCAGCACAGACCGAGGAGGGAGGAGTATCGAACAATTTGTTGAAGGATCCTGCTGCCGTATTGCCAAGGGCAAGTCTAGACATTAGCCTGGCTGGCCGACCCGGATGCCGGGGGTCTAGAGGCAGTTTTACCGTCCCCAGGGTTGATATGAAGGCCCCGGAAGCGAGATTTACGCCGTTAGGTTGGATTGCGGAGGTGGTAACGTCGTCAGATTACGCGCCACATTCCGTTCGTTGGGAGGCGGAATATTGACCTCTCCTCCGCATCCTAGAATGCCAGCGTTTGATTTCTTAGTCAAACGCACCAGTCCTCTTCAATTCTGCAATTTCGCCTCTGCGAGGAGGTCTCGATCGAAGAAATCAGAAGCTGCGCCCTCAGTATTGGTCAGATATTGTTTGCTGCAAGGCATCGACGCTTTCACTCGTTCACATATGATGGTTCTTCTAAGGGGTCTTCTTCCCTAGATCATTCTGCGTTCAACTCTGGTGGTGCCATTACCTACCATACAAGGATCTAGGAGTCAGTGGGGCATCACCACTGGCAGGTATCGTCCCGCATCTCTTCTGAGTTACAAGCGGGTCAGCTCGAACCTCTTCGGCCAGGTTGAGTGTAGAAGAACAACTATCCCTGATTTATAGGTTACGGTTCGCACGAGGAAGTAGCGAACTGATTACTAAATAGACACAAATAGGTACAAATTCCGTAAACCAAGAACCACTTTTTTGGGGGGAGAATAGTTCTAATGGTAGAATAATGGTCTCCAAAACCACAGGTTAAGGGTTCGAATCCCTTTTCTCCTGATTACACCAGATTTTGGTGGACGTAGTGATCAATCATCGAACAGAATTTATTAACATCACAAGTTGTGACGTAGGGACACGCTTAGTTTGCTTGAGCAACTTTGCGCAGTGCGCCTCAAACCCCTCGTAAACGAGGGAAGGAGGAAGGTGCACCTTGTTAGCGAAGCCGGACTGCGGCGCATCTACAACGCATGATGATGCTTTGTGAACGAAGTATAACCATGGCGTAGCAGCGGCTTGCTTCCGTTGCACCGAAAATCACAAAACAGCAAAGCAGATAAAAAGAGATAGAAATAGATTTCTCTTTCTTCGCTCCTATGAGATGAAAAAGAGAAATACCTAGAAAGTCTAATAGGCCGCAGGCCGTAAGAAAAAGCGCTTTGCGCTTTCTTTAAAGCGATCCCTTTTTTTCTGAGCATGAGAACGCATACCTACGGCCGGCCACCAACAAAAAAGGCTATCTCTTTATCTTTCAGCCTCAACGCTTTTACTTTTCTGCCGGGGGGGTAGCTTCGCGTCTCTACGCCGATTTATGAAGCTCTTTCTTGAGGTTTCACCTCGCCTGGGGCTACTCCAAGGCCAAGGGAACCGCAAGAGAAGGTGTAGGGGAAAGAGGAAGGAGGGGGGGGGGGAGGAGAAAAAGAGCTCCGTTCGTATGGCGAAGCCTTACTAGGGGCGTAGTAGCCATAATAGGACCGCCTGGCCACTTTCTGGTTACCGCCCCAGGAAGGAGGCCCTTGCTAGGAAGGAGCTTGGCGACTTTCTTTGGCTCTTTTACCTACGATGCGATAATGGCTCAGCGCCATGGCTCGTAATAAACGAACCATCTTTCACCCTCCACCCAAAAGCACGGATCTACTTCAAATTTTTCACCTAAAACAAGCGAATAATTCTATCTCTCATCTGGGAATCTTTTCAAACCGAATGAGTTGCTAAGAAGCTCTGTGTCAATTTTTTGCGAAAGGTCGCAAGTTGACTGTTAATTTCCTCAGAGATGCTTTTTTGTTTAACAATAGCAGAAAGTATACTTGGATCAATAGACTTCAATGGCTCATGTTCATATTCATTAATAATTGAAATAGGAATTTCATCTAAATAACCTTTGACAGCTGCATGAATAACCACAATTTGTTTCTCAATTGGAATTGGGCTATACTGTGGTTGTTTAGGAACTTCCGTTAGCCTAGCTCCACGATTTGATAAATACTTAGTAGCAGCATCAGGGTCTGAACCGAATTGAGCAGAAGCGGCTACCTCACGATACTGTGCCAATTCTAGTTTTAAGCTACCACATACTTGTTTCATAGCTTTCAACTGAGCCGCAGAACCGACGCGACTCACAGATAATCCCGCGTTAATAGCAGGTCGAATTCCACGATAAAAGAGTTCTGTTTCCAAAAAGATTTGAGAGAGTAGCCCGGAGGCTCTCGCAGAACCGGACGTGAAAGATTTTTCCTTCATCCGGCTCCCACAGAAGATTATAATGATGAAAGGCGTCTGACTAGACCAGTGGCAGCTAGTATCCAAGTTCTGCAGTAGTCTCGTTGTTCATGAAGACCGGTTGAATATTAGTGCTATCTAGTTTTCGCGCATGCGGTAGGTCCTTATGCTTTTTGCGAAGCGATATTGGTTTTATTGTTTAAGTAAGGCTGAGTTTGTCGCCTGGAAGAAGTTGGTGAACCGAGGGACCCCGAGCTTTTCCTTTGTATTTGTTTATCAGTTTGCGTAGTATGTGGTATACTTCAATGTGCTTGTTGTCACATCCCTGAACAGCACGTCCCCCAAGACAAAAAGTTTGCATGCAAAAAAACGCCATCTCTACGCACGCACGGTTGGTTTAATCAGGCATACTTGAAACAACTCCTAGTACGACATCATCAGGTTTGGTTTGGTATGAAAATCCGGATCCCATCTACTCGATGAACTGTAGGAAACTCTGTAGTAATAATCTGCTTTCCTTACCTTCGCCTTAGTGGCTTTCACTGTTCACTGAAGGGGCTTTACCATACTTCATAATCTGTGAAATCGAGCTCTTATGCTTTAGGACTAAGGCGCGAGGGAAGATCTGGGTAGTTGACCAGGTCTCGGATATGTTGTGTGCGCATTTGTAATAGCCTAGGATTATTCCGTGGGCCTTAGCTCTGAACTAGTCGATGATAGTTGGCTTGGAAAGATTGGTAATGGCAGCCACTGAGAGAGGCCCCTGCCTTTTTTTTGTTATTATGCTTTGGGATCGTTCAGTAGGTGAGGTCTTGGGCATCTCATAAGTCCACCGATTTTATTTTGGGGTGTAGCGCATATCTCAGAAAGTCGTTGGTTTCCCTTCTATGGGGGTGTGGGGGGGGGGGGGATAGGTAGACCGAGCTTTCCCCCTCCCCAGAGAACTGTACGTGGAAACCTGTGGCCTTCCTTCACACAGCTCAAGCTCTTTCCCAAACGCCTCTGTAACGCGTCCGCAGGCTTAGGGCATTCTAGGTTGGTTCATTCAGTCGCATGCAAAAAATTTGATCCCCTGCTGCTGGCAAGTAGCCAGCAAGGGTTGGATTTTGTTCGGTAAGCTAACCCCCCCCCGAGTTTTCATGTGGTCATGTAGGTGGTGCAGATCCACCTGTTCCCCCTCGGATAGGGATTCCCCACAAACTACACTCCAATAACACCAACCACGCCACTACGTCCTTGCGCCGCCGGACCTGGTAGTTACCTGCCGCCTTACAGCTAGGGGCCATTGTGCGTAAGGGCTAGTTCCTTTTTCGCGTTGGAGTCCGTAGGCCCACGGGGTGGGTCGACTTCCGACATAATTGGTTCTCGCTAGGATGCCACGGATTCGTAGACTTATATCCAATTTGTTCTTTTGCACGTGTGCTTAATCTCTGTATTCCCCCCCCCTGCTCACCTAGGACTTCCCACCATTTTTTGAGGTAGGTTGTTTTCGAGGCTTCATACCTAGGCTTTTCAGTCAAGGCATGTTTTAGTAGGATCAGGCCGAAACCGTGCATGGCCCGACGATGGACCTTACTCCTTCATAAGGCGGCTATCAATGTCTCCACGTCCTTAGTCTTATCCTCCGGGCCTTCGATTATCTCTACCTAAAAATGGTCTGCGTAGCAGACATACCAGATCATGATATTCGGATTGTCCGAATGGTAGATGTATCGCTTCATACTTTGGCGGGCCGCAACTAAGCGTCTCTGCCGGAAAAGCTTCTTGGTGGCTTGGTCTGAAAGCCTTCTCTTTGTTTTTTTGTCGGCTTTGGTGATCCGACAGGCTTCTCTCTATTTGGTTTTTATCATTTCTTCGCTCGAACGCTTGCTTATGGTGTGCTACCCGCTTATGCATACATAAATTGGTCAAATTGATGCATATAAACGTTAAACGGAGAAGGAGATAGTACTGAAGCCAGCCTTTAGGGTGCCCAGGTTTTTTTCGAGGTCGAAGTTGATTCCTTTCACATCATTAAGTACCTCGTAGATCTCATAACCCCACGGTCTGCTGCTATCCGCCCCTTCAGCGCAGCCCCTAGTACGTGGTAGTTAACGTTATCAAAGGCTTTTCTAGTGTTGTAGTCAGAAGAGCAATGCGCATCCTTTTTACAAAAAACCCTTGGTTGGAGTGCTGTGTGGGCGCTTTTGTTAGGTTTGAATCCGTGAATTTGCTAAAGACTTCAGGAAACTTCATAGCTCTAAAATGAGAAAGCCTGTTAGATTTATTCTAGAGAGAAGCTATAGGGGACGGCTCTCCTATTCGGTTTGGGCCGAGTTTCTTGGCTAGTTCGTATTTATAGCTTTTACTCTTCAAACTTTCGCCAGTTTCTACGAATCAGTTTTAAGGCCATCTAATCACCCGTGCCATCGGGCGTAGGATTGCGGCCTGGTTTGTTTCTTATCTTCAGCTGAGCCCGTCTTAGGTTATCCGGACTCATTATAAGCTTGTAGAGATTTTAGTATTTCTCTCTACCCCTTTATAGGCTAGAACTCGTGCTACAGAAACCATAGACAAGTTGGGGGCTCCCAGCCCGCCCGCCCGCCTCAGCCTGCGCATCTTCTATGCAGGAGGTATTGGGTCCTGTGTCGTCCGGATCCTGCGTCTCGGCGCGTTCACCGACTCATTTAGGGTTTTTCACCTCCATCTCTGCCCCCGCGACGGCCCCCCGCGACAGCGAATGATATCCGCGAAAGAAAGAAGGGGGATCCGCCGAAGGTGCTTGCCGTGCTCGTGCGAGGATCGAAATTTCTTAACGCCAAGCTTCTAATCTCTGTGGGCAACCGCCCACTGATTCCCGGAAACCGCCCATGGCCATAGGCTTTTGTAACGGGGCTAGGACTTACAGTATCAAAGGAGGAATACAGCCTAGTGCTAACAAACAAATCATAGTAGGGGACAAAAGCCGTAGGGCATTCCAATACAAATCTATAGATTGTGTTTTTGATTTGGGCTGCGTTTCAGAAAAATATAGATTCTTTATTTTCCCCTTAGTCTTGGTGGACTCCCCCGAAGAAGCTCTGTTAAGATTGCCTGCGGTGTAGCTACTTGAGGTAGGAAGAGTTGTAACTACCTCGTAATCCTTGGCTCCATCGTTGGGGCCAGCCTCCGGAGCGCTCCACACTATTTGTGAAGTCGGTTAAGCGGGCCTCCTTACCGATCCTAACACGTCACGTCGCACTCCATCTGTAATGGGAATCACATTGGTGGGACGAGAGTAGGGTCACACGGCCTTTTCTCTCCGCATGCCTCCTCAAAGAACCGCACATGACAGTCGCCCATCATACGGCTCCCCTTTACCCTTGCCTAGTATTTACGCGTTCTTCGACCATATTTGTTCTAGGTCCAGTGGTTCAGATCTTGCTCCAATGCTAGACCAGGTGGACGACAGAATGATATTTGCTTTCTGTTAAGCGCTGTTTGCACCGCTTAGAGGCCTGCTATTCTCTTACCATCTCCGCCCACGATGATAGTAAGAAAACCATCGTGGCTCGGCCGGCTACTTACGTGATGCATCTCTATTTTCTGCTCCTCACAACTCCTCGCAGGGAATGGCTGACGCTCTAGCTTCTGCTCATTCTTCTTATGCTCCGGCTAGAATTTCGTTGATCGAGGCTCTCGTCAAACGAAGTTATCATACTTTAAATTTCACTGGAACTTGGGAAGTTTTGTTGGCTTTTTCCTCCCTGTCTAACGGTCAGCGAGAGTTAAAATCTACCGATGTTTTGTTTTTATCGATAGTTTGGGCTTGTATGTAAGAGTATGAAGTGCCGACCACCTCAGATAAGAGTCTAGCATGTGCTGCACTTTTGAATTGTCAGCGCACTGGTAGTAATGGAGGATTCCTCTAGCCACGTAGCCAAAGTATTGAATGATAATGCGGGTCTCCTGAGCGCTTATTAACTTTATGGAGATTATGGAGATTGGTGTTTTTCGTTTACCACTTCCTCGGACTCTGCTTCGCCAACTAAGGTTTCCATTAGGGCGGCCAATTGTCAAGGTCAAGACTTGGTTGGTGAAGAGGGCGGGCGCTGCGCGCCCCCTTGCTGCTGCTTTGAACTACCTGCTGCGCATCTACGGTTTGTCGCCAGAGATTGATCAGGAAAGAGGCTTTGACGTTGCTGTCTCTGGGAATCGGGGAGCAGAACCTTCAAATCTTCATGTCTAGCTGGGCAGCGGCCGGCCGCCTCTAAGCTCTCGGGGAGCTTAGCTGCATGGCGAAGATCTTAGTTGGGTTTAGTGGTTTGGCCACTTCTCAAGGCTTTCAGTTTTTTGTAGTCTAGCTACTCAGACAGAGTTGCTCTCATTTCGTTGCGATTTGCTTCTCCGCCTCGCTTAGCACTGCTCTGGGCTTTAGGACCTTAGTGGCCATTTATTCCAGTACAGCGTCATTGTTCCTGTCTCAGACCCGCCTTATTCTTCAGTCGGGCCGGGGCTCTCTCGATTTTATCTTCTTTTCCTCCAAGGCGTAAAGCGGTCAAGTTCCCTGAGGGGTGTTTTTCGCTGTGTCTCACCTGGTTTCCAGATCATGACCTCTGGAAATTATTCGTATGTTCCTTTGCGTAACTCTTATGCTGCCTCCTGAAACCACCTTCCTCAGGGGAGTGAAAACACGTTCTCCCTCCTTAGGAGAGGCTTTCCCCCCTTTCTGGATCTCCGGCGGCCTGTCGTTTAGTTCAGATTGAAGATTGTGGCAAGCCATTTCCAAGGTTTTGGGTTTGGTTATTAGCTTGTTCACGACCTCCTTTCTGTACTTATGGTCCACGTAGCATTTTCGAACTAGGTTTGCGAAGAAGAAGTCGGCGCCTATGGCGGCGGCCTATGATATGATAGGAGCGCGCCGCCGCCCTTCCCTGCAAGGGTAAAGATAGGACTTCTTTCTTTCGGGCCCTGTTCTGTGACTATAACCGAGGAAAGGCCTGGGGGCTGACTGCACGTCGTTTCCCCGGCCTTTCGTCAGCCTTGGTCTTGAAAGTTTTCGATCCATCGCTGAACGACGTAGGTTCTCCCAAGTCGTTCTTGTGGTAGTTATCCTGGTCTCGATTCGGTAGAGGGGCCGCATCTAAGGTACTCTCTAGGCCTTAACTAGGTTTGTCCAAAGCTCATTTTAGTTCCTAGCATGTTCTCCATCGCAAATCCCTCACTTGGGGTCGTCCTTTCGCCGTATATCATCGGTGTACTGGTGCAAAGAGGGCGATGTGAACCTATACCTGGCGCCATTTGGCGGCAAGCATACCAGTCTGCCATCTGGCGTCCATCTATGAGATTCGTCATTCTATACCTTAGTGTCGAATTTCCGAGGCGAGTGGCTTCGTAACCGCGTCTAGCGCGACTACCTCGCCTGAGATTAGTGCACATGGACCCAGCACAGAGTGTGGTACTCCAGCGAAACCGCAAATATCTTACCCCGCACATATAAGCAGATACGTCTCCAGCTTGTGTTTCAATCACAGGTAATGCAGTCAAGCTACCTGCGCCAGTCTGGTCTGACATCTTAGCGGCTCTTTCTGACAAACGAGAATGTGGATAGAAGACATCCCCTGGGAACGCCTCACGGCCAGGTGGTCGACGTAATAATAATGACATCTGCCGATATGCCACTGCTTGCTTACTCAGATCATCATAGAATAGAGTGAAGAGTTCAGACCTCTAGGCAGTGTTCTGTTCACCGATAGGCTTACTAAAGTCCTCTCCGAACCGTGCAGGATGGTCACCCATCACACGGCTCTCCAACTGGATTTGAACGGTAGGCAACTGAGCGCGCGCTCATGACTCTTTCATACCGGCTACCTCGACATTCCTTACTACGCCTGGAGAAACAAAGCAAAGTGTAATTCGCTTTCTTCGAGCCGCCGCGATCATGAATCGTTCCACTAGGTTACGGGCCGGAGGGCTGGCTCGCTCTTACACGGTGCATCTCCGTTCTGTAGCAGCACAAATTAAGCACTAAAAACCCAATATTTTTCGAACCGAGTGCAGCTCTCTGACGATAGCTCAATCTAGTCTTTTGGGTGGATCAGGTATCAGACTTGCTTGCAAGGTTTCACTCAAGGCGGCGGGCCTCCAATAACGGCTCGAGGCAATGCTGCACAAAACTAGGAATACTGCTAGCCCTCGTATGTAGAACTATGGACCAGTCTTCTTTCTTAAGGGCTGTCTTCGGCGGCGCCTTTGGCCCACCCTTGAAGTGTTTTTTCATTGGGCATCCGGTGGCTTTTCCTTTCATCGTTGATAGTGGTAGTTATTTTGATAGTGGTAGTGATTCTCCATTTGGTAAAGCCGTGCCGCCGTGCTTGGGTGCCTAGTTTGTACTTAACCGCAAGTACTTTAGCAAGGCGCAAAGCAAATTTTGTATACGAGGGCACCTCGCTCGCTGCTTGTTGCCTTTGATAATAAATAGTTTGACAACCTCTGATCGAGCCCGAGTTGTTAATGCAAGGGTTTGTGCTTGTTGTAGGAACGATAAATGGGGAGTTGAGGCTTTGCTTCTATTACCAAATCCCCGGCCGCCGGCTAGGCGATCATCGATTTTTCCTCTTTCTTGTTAAGGAGGGCTTCAGTTCCTTCCTAGTCTCACTTCGACGGTTTCTCTACTTTGGTGCCGTCCGGATCTCACAGGTTTCTTAGGGTATGGTGAGATCATGTATCCTGGGCCAAAGTTGTGCTATGGGAATCATTTTAGTTTCATCGAGACTGAGTGTGAGTATTAGCCGCGTTGGTACAACAGATCTAGCTACAGGTTATTGTACTCTTTCCGCGAGTTTGTGAAGTCGATGCCTAGTATGAAGTCAGTCGTCCGTTTAGAGAATCAAATACGTTTTCCTCAGGTGTACTGCATTTCGCGACCGTGGCTGTAGGTTCTTGTAATGGGAGGTTTCGTAGCTCCTTCCTATGTTGCTCCTGCCTCTACAAGAAAACCTAGACGGTAGTTATGACGAGCTAGCTCGCCACCTTTCTGGTTGGGTTTACTCAGGATTGTTCTTCACGGGTCTTCCCTTTATCGAGGATTCGTTCGAGGCTGATAAGGAGAATATCAAGTTCATATGTTTGATAAGATGAGGCTGGCGAAACTGTGGACTCCCAATAAGCCAGCCAAAATCTCTATTTTTCATTGGAGTGGAGTTTTTCAAGCCTTCCTCTATAAAAAAGTGCGGAAAGCAATTGTCGGCTATTCTGCGTCGCAGCAGTTTCGCGAATACACTACGGTTCACTGTGTCGAAGTATTTGAACCCGCGGCCTTCTATGCAGAACTACTTGACTCCCGATTTGTACGTATGCACTGCGTTGAAAACCCGTGGGCCGAAGGCCAAAAAAGGAGCTCATAGATAGAGTGTTTCCAGGGAAAAATGACTACTTCTTGTGCCAGCTCAGCTTCAATTTCTGACCCTGTGATCGTAGACCTTTGATACTCGCATTTTCCATAACTTGTGAGACAACTTATATGTATTTTGAGTTTCTCTGTTTCGTTGCCTGCCCCTCCCTCGTAGGCAGCTACCTGTTGTCCCCTTCCTTAAAGGAGGAAGGAGGGTCATGATGCTGTTGGCGGAAGCTGTCTTCTGTAGTTGCCATAGTTTTTTTAGGAACAAAGATAGGGAAAGGCTCCACAAAGTTTTCTTGGACAAAGAGGCAGGCTCGCGATACTCCTTTCGTTGCGCCCACCGTCAGCCGTTGTCCTTCCTTTTTGGGCCCTTCTCCGACGTTCAGATTTCTAGTATTTGATACCAATCTAGCCCTCTTCCCGGTGTTAGTCGAACTGTCATTCGGTACTACAGGGCCTCTGCCCTCTGCAGATGATGCGGCTGGTGCTGTCCGCTGCCGTACCACCACAGGGTTCACCGGTTTGCCTAGTATGGTTACTCGTTTTACGAGAGCCCCCGCAGAGCTTCGCCCTGTCGCCTGATAGCTGATAGTGCTGAAGGCTTGTTGTCGCGCGCTTCCGCTGGTTGTCCCTTCTATTAAGGTGAGGTTTCCCCTCCGTATTTGGGTTCGAGTGCTAATCATCATCACCCTCCGAGGAACATGGTTCATAACGACGTCCGGGGACGAGGTAGTCCGAACCACCGATACGCATACTCGCCCACAGCTCGCGTTCACGATTGACCCATTCGCCTCTGCGTGAGGCCTTACTTGCGCTCGGGTGTTGATACCGGACGGCTAATCCTGGCCGACCCACCCCTTGATAGGCATGCTCTCGTCCCCACAAAGTCGTTTCTACTTTTTGGGTAAGCCAATGGCGCTCATCGGGATGTACAGACTCCGATGGAGGCTTCAGTTTACCTAAGCCAATAATCTATGTGTCTAGTGATCGCGGTCGCCCTGATTAATGCGTGCATCCCATTATCTCGAAAATATTCTCCCATCGCGCAACCTGAATAGGGTGCAAGAAATTGTAAAGGAGCATGATCTGAAGCACTGGCTGCTAGAATAATGCAATATTCCAAAGCACCCGCTTCTGAAAGGGTCTTAACCAATTGTGCTACGGTTGAACGTTTCTATCCAATTGCTACATACACACAATACAATTTCTCACTATTAGAGGTGCCCTGTGCGTTGATTTCTTTCTGGTTCGATATGGTATCAATAGCTACAGCAGTCTTTCCAGTTTGTCTGTCTCCTATTATAGGTTCTCGTTGACCACGACCTATAGGAACCAGGCTGTCCACCGCTTTTAATCCTGTTTGCATTGGTTCGTGCACGGATTTGCGTGCAATAATTCCAGGGGCTTTAACTTCTACACGTCTTCATTCTACAGCGCCTAAGGCACCTTTTCCATCAATAGGTACTCCTAACGCATCAACTACACGACCTAATATGGCCTTTCCTACAGGAACATCCACAATAGATCCAGTGCGCCTTACAATATCTCCTTCTTTAATAGCGGTATCACTACCAAATACAACAATTCCTACATTTTCCTTCTCTAGATTCAAAGCCATTCCTTTCACACCGCTGGCAAATTCGACCATTTCCCCTGCCTAAATCTTGTTCGATCCATAAACACGTGCAATTCCATCTCCAACTGATACCACTCGACCGATCTCATCCACTTGCAATTTGGTGTAATAGTTGGTAATTCTTTGTTCTAATAACGTAGATGGCTCCGTTCCAGCAAATTTGTTCGTGAATCAATCGAACCTTCTACCAATAAATAATTCCACAATCCGAACCTTCAGATTATGCTCAACCTATCATCGAAGATGATGAATCGAGACAGGAAGGGGGGGGGGGGGGAAGATGAGCAAAGCGCCCGAAAGCCAATAAACTGCGAAGGGAAGAGAAGAAGCTTCGGCCTTCGCTTTGAGAGAATAGATTCTGTTTTCTGAGCTTTCTTATTTTTTTCCTCATCCGTTCGCCCAACAAAGCAGGTTTCCAACCAGGGAAGCTACAAGCTAAAAAGGCTTCAACTCAAAAAACGAACTATCTTCTGCTTTGTTCTTGTTTTATTTGCCCTCGGATAGCGCCTCTCGTTTCCGGGGTGTATGTCGCAACAATAAGCTAAGCTTTTTTTATGAAAAAAAATACAAAAAATCTATCTTTGTTTGCCTGAGCGCTGCTTATTTTTAACCCCCCCCCTCCCTCCTTCCCTCCTCGCGTTTGGTTCAAACAGGCAAAGCGGATTATTCAGCATGCCGTAGAACCAGGCTAAGATGCAAATCCATAGTAATTGCATATTATTTTCAAGATTTCAAGCAAATCCCGGTGCTTACTTGTCATTTGATTCGTAACGACGCGACTTCCCAAGGACTGGCAAAATCAAAATAGCGAGATTCTTGAGTCATCTCAATAGGTTCAGAAACCACGCGTTTTTCCGAATCATCATAGCGTACCTCGAAGTGTTTGGATAGGTAGGCTCGAGCTTCCCCCCATGAGAACTGTACGTGAGAGTTTCCCCTCATACAGCTCGAATATATTCTTAAATGCCCTTAGCGTCCGCAGGGCCATTCTAGGTTCATGCGCAAACATTCTTAGCACCCACCGGATATTGACATGTATTTCGGGGGTTCCAAGTCAAAGCTCGCGACGAGGAAGCATGATCAATAACGTGCGCGCTACATTCGCTTGCGAATGTAGATCTGACGCACAGGTTGAGGGCCGGCCTGTGCCCACTAGTGACTAGTTTGCGTCGGAGTTCGTAGGCCTTTTCAGGTTTCAGACTACCGAACCACTACGATTGATTCTTGGCAGCAGGACTAAAGAGCTCGGCAGGGCCGCTTGGTTCACCCAACCCACCCCTGTGCTTAAAGCCGAGCTGCTTTTAGATTGCTTCGCTTCAATTGTAGTGAATGTTACTTCTTACCCGAGTCGGCGAAACATCAAGATTGATTTTGTTTTAGGAGGTGCAAGTTATGCCCCCTTATCCGTGCCATTACTGTGTGGTGCTTCTTGGGGCTTCCTATACCCACATCTCGTTATGTGCCCTTACGGGCCCACCTCCAAATAGAGAGATATGGGCTTACCATGTTTCCATTGATAGCACCAAACTTATGCCAAGTTTGTGGACTGTACTATACCCCAATGAACTTAGGCGGTTTCAATGTGCCCAGTGGATAGAGGCTAATCCGTTCACCGTCTGTCAGACTATCCAGTCGAACCCGAGGGCCACCGCCCCAGTCTTCCCTCCTTTTCACGAGGCTTAGATACATTTGCTTACGCTGTCCCCCTTCGGCTTACCATAGCTCCCACTTTTCGAGGTACACTTGTCCCCAAGGCTTCATACCCAGCCTCTTCAGTCAAGGCATGCTTGGGTGAGGTCAGGCCGAAACCGTGGCCCGAAGGAACTTCCCCATATTGCTATCAATGTGTTCATGTCGCACATCCACTTAAAGGAAGGTCTTTTCATAACAGATGACCCTCAGAACCATAATCTATTGATATACGGCGTGAATCAGGATGATTAGAAGAATACGCACCAAACATATCCCATACCTCTCACTCCCACCAGCCGGCTGATGGAAATATACCGACTACCGAACAAATTGGAGTTATTTCATTTACACTGCTTTCTACACGAATACGTGAATTATACCGAATACTCGGTGAATTATGAACTACTTCGAATCTTCGTTTTCGATTGGAATAGGTAAGCTCAAGCTTCCCTCCCTTGAGAACCGCACGTGCGAGTTTTCCCCGCATACGGCTCCGGTGTCGATAGTTTAGGCCCAGGCAAAGCGGTGTCGCCCATGACTTTTGGCTCTAGCGCTTATGCTATCACTAAAGCGTTTTGCCACTCTGCGAGTTGCGTATGTCGCAATTTCGCGATTGACCCGCGCGCACTGCTTGCAGGCTCGGCCGCTCTGTGCTTTTGCGTGGTCAATATGAGTGACCTTCCTTAGTGTTTCGTCACCCAAGATTCGAGTCAGCACTGTTTCGGGTCGACAAATTATCGCCTATCTCACTCATTACGGGTGAGTCTTCGCTTTCTGAGTCGTCTTTTGCCCACTGGGCGGTATCTGGTCTTACGACCCAATCTCCCGAGGGAGCCCATTGGGTTTACCTCGTTGACATTTTGACCTTAGGGCAAGATCGGGCGATCCTGTGCTCTACTCCGGTGATGCTTTGCCGAACGGGGCACGCACCTTCTGATCGTGTCCCAAATCACGGCCCTAGTCAATACAGCTCGTAGGGTGCGGCGATTTGACGAAGCGTCGTCGCACAGTTCACTTACGTTGATCAAATAGTCTTGCTACTCCTAGCAGGTTATATGCTGTATCATACACTTCTTACATTGTCCCTCACACTTCATACTCTCCCCGTAGGAGCGCATGGTGAGGTAGGAACATCCCGTCGGCTGGAATCAACCTATAGCCCTAGGGCTATACGCATGGTCTTATGTCCCTCAAGTCGCACAGAGGGATAATCAACTCCGCGAATATCAATCAAAACTTGAAAACGTGTATTGGTATGATGTTTCGGGAACCATAGTAATTCAAACAGGTAATCTGGATTGGTATATAATATATTTTCATGTTTCGATGTTTTAAATTGATGTATCCGTTTCGGTAAAGTAGCTATCAGAGATTTGAGAAACAATTGCTTATCCATAAATTGTCTCTTTTTTCTGAAGTGAACCTATTAAAACACGAGTCGAAAAACGAAGTAGAGTGTCGTCTCACGAAGGAGAAGTCTGAAAAGTCCGACCTTCGCTCCCTATATGTTAATGTATAGAGACAAGGACCTAACAAAATTGAGCAAGCTCAACAAGCCAGAGAGAACCCCCCCCCCCCTAAACCCATCCTTGTTTGCTTCCGCGAAAGTGGGCGCGTAACGCTCTCATTTTCGCTTGCCATCAAAGCAAGCTTCTCAAGAAGGCGCGGCAGCCGGCCGGCGGTAAGAGGAGAAAACAAGTTCTTTTGAGCCCTCCACTCTTTTTTTTAAGCCAGCCAAAAGAAGTGCAGCCGAAGGTCTCTTTGTTTGGGAATATTTTGTCACTTTGTTTCCCATGGCCCTCATGTCCTTTGCCTATCGTTCAGTTTCCTCTCCAGATGTATTATATTAAAAGAAGGTAGCTTCAAATTTATCCTGATCTTTCGTAAGCAGGAACCAACCTTTCGATTGTTCATTCACAATTCAATCATGACGCTCATCCGTGTCCTTTACTCCCAGATCCGCATCTCCAACCTTCCGATCTGCAGCTTCCAACGAACGGAGTCACCTTCGGCCTTATTCGTCAATTTCTATTAATCTAAAGCCGCCGCCCATCGCTCGCTGAGTGAGATTACGCTCGTGTTTCGAGCCTAAAAAAGAGGCCAGAACCCGCCGCCAAGCAGCACCCCGCCGCACATGCCTGTTCTTTCTCTGGCGTGGTTTGGGCTGCTGCCCGTCTCAATCCTCTGCGCCTTAAAAGAATACTGCCATTCGTAATAAACGGTGGTAATTTGATTGTAGTAGACCTGGACGGTAGTTTATTAACTATAACCTGCCATAGAAGAATTACCTTATAGCTTCCTCTTCTGGCAGACCACAGCATAACAACCTCTTCAAATATGATCCCAAATGACCAGGTCAGGAGACGGGGACTTGGAGCCCAGTGAGACTAATGGTTCCATGCACTATCTTGCTTGTTCGGAAAAGGAGTAATTCTATTTAGATCTAATGCAGATTATTGTCAGCACCACGGCTCTGGCATGAATCCTCAATAGCGGCATATCTTCATAAAGGGGGGGGGTCGATAAAATTCCTTAGCCGAAGCAAAGGATGTAAAATAGTGTATAGAGCAGAGTTGTTCCATACAAATAGAACGTGTAGTAATCCAAAAACTCAGACTCATTGCATAAATTGTTGGTAAATTACCGAAATAATCATTACTATTCTCACTTCAAGCAAGGACCATATATATAATTATTGAAATAATAGTTGAAATGCTATATATGACTGTGGGATTGAACACGGTCTCATCACAGAGGGGGGGGGTCAAACAGTCAAAACTCGAAATCCAAGCTTCAACCTAGTGGGCGGGGCGCCTCTCTTGTGAATAGAGTCCGGCCGGCCCCCCGCCGCCGGCCCTGTTGTGGGCCTATGGCGCGTCAGCGACCGGCGCAGGCCCTACATAAAGGGTAGGGTTTGGAGCCCCCTATAGAGTATGAAATTGACTATTCCACGCTAATACCTTGGGATTTTTTTGCTAGTACAGCCTCCAGCCCAACTTAGCTCACTGTATTCGCTAGCATGGCAACATATGAATGCAGCAGAAATATGACTGGTTGAGACATAATGCATTTGGCATTGAAATGCAAACAGAAATCACTAGGCCACGTAGAATTTACAAGGACCGGGGTTCGACTTTCGGCCTGGATGCAGCCTGTGGGGCACACGCAGAGGCTTTGCCTCTTCTCCCCCCCCCGGGAATCGACGTAAAAGCGCGTAGCGCGTTCTCTTAGTCTTACGAAGTCTGTATACAAATCATAGTCTTGGAAGTAGCATTGACAAGCGGAGCAGTCTAGATCAGGCGGGGGAGTAAGAAAAGGAGGAGGAAAAGGAGGGAGAGAAAGCGAAACCGAAATCAAACAGGACGAGGTACTGAGGGGGGGCGCGCGCTGCTGGATTTTCATTTGAAACTGTGCATTCGGGAAACAACGGAAAAGCAGAGGGCGACGACCCTCTGCTACAAAGTTAGCCTCCCCTCACGCTAGAATAAGCCGAGACTCATCACCAAAGACTCACACCAATGAATGATGGTGGATGGAGGTTTGGCAGAACTAGCCAAAGCATAACCATTAGGTTATGTAAAATTCCTTGAACTAACGAATATTCGACCCCAACTTGTATCGCATACGCACAGAACAGAAAGGTCTAGACCTGGCCCGCCCGTGGGGCGACGAGCCGGGCGAAACGCGTATGTATTGATCGAAGTTGGCCGATACGTCGCGCCAGCTTGCCGGAACGTACAAATTCTTCAGGCCCGCTTGACGTTTTACCATTCTTAAGTCCAAACAACCTACCTACCTAATGAGAAGAGACCTTAACGCTTAGATCCCTCTCTAGAGATAGAATCATACAAGAGTCGATACGCATGAGAGAGGATTTTCAAAGCGAACTTTAGCACTCGCCGCATGGATTTAGGCCAGGCTGCGTCGGCCTTCAAACAAATCAAGAATACTTGGACTGGGATGTGCTTTCTGGAATTTTACATTAAGAAAGGCTTTGATTCTATAGATTGCCGCCATCGCCCGGTATTATCAAGGCTAGAGGAACCAGCGTAAAATAGACGACCGAAAAATCCCTAATCGCAGGTCTGGTAGGAAGCGAGAAGGTCTATCCATTACAGAATGCCTCAAGGAAATCTCCTATCTCTCTTGCTTCGTAAGATGCTACAGGGACTTGCTAGACAGATAAGTACCCATACCACTGGAATTTTCCACCGTGAAACGGTTGCACAAACAATCCTATAAATTGATTGAGTCCACCAAAATGACCGAACTTGAGAAGCGTCGTTCGAATTACGATCTCCGAAGGGTAACCGATGCTAAAATAAAGAGCGAAAGGCCGGACTGGCGGACATTCTGAGAAGAAACTATCTGGATCCTGACTTCATCAAAAGAAAATATCCGCTCTGCGGATGACTTTCTAGGAATCGCAGAATTGACTTACGAAATTGGTAAAGAGGATCGATCGGGAAACGCATGATATTTTTTGTGGGCTCCATCCAACCCACGATACGAAACCAGGAAGGTAGGAAAAGCAAATAAGAGTGAGACAGAGCAGGTGAAGAGGTAGGACGAAGCGACAACATAATGCATACAGTCTCGGTCAGGGTCAAATACCTAGACATCTACCTCAAGGCGGGAGCTGCCTCTAAGAGGCCCGATTTTCCAAATTCTATATTCTATAAAAGATACGTCGTGTCAGAAAGCGGCTGATTGTCCTGCGCGAACAGCGACAGGAAGCTTGAGAGAACTAGGTAGGGCGTCTGCTGGCCCTACAGCATGGTCCTGCGGTTTACCTACCGTAAGGCCCCCGGCGCCGCCCTCGGGTCAGACCTTGGTGTAGAAAAGGCAGTGTTAAACAAAGCTACATGAGGCAAAGGGCCCCGGACCTACGGTCCTCAGGGTCAGAGGATGAGCTGGGCTTATAACATAAGAGAAAGACTCCTCTTTATCCCGCCAAGAGTGGTGGGAGTCTACCTTTACTTCGGTGAAAGCCGCCCCCTATAGCCGCCTTATCCGTACGTGAAAGAGGCTTACGAAGCCCTCAACTCCAACTCGAAAACTTATGTGGGAACCTCAAGTCGCCATAAATCAATTCAAAATAAACAGCTCCGTGCCTATGCACCTTTTTATTAAATCTTCAAACAATTTCGTCGAGGTTGAATACTGAATCCGGCTAATTGCCTGGCATCGATGAATAAACTGGTATCAACCACAGACAAAGCTATGATCAAGTTGTTTGTGTTGGTTTTGCTAGGAAGCCTAGACGCCCACTGCTGCTTGCTGTGACAACTCGGAATCCAAAAAAAGTGGTGGACCAGCCAGTTAATCGATCAGCCTTTACTTTTGCCAACAAGCACAAGAGCTTCGTAATCAAACTCATCAGGATGTTTGGAAAGCTATTTTAAAGCTTCAAACAAACAAAAACAACTGAAAAACTATCTGAGTTTTCCAAACAATTACAAACTATACAAAACTTGTCCCTTTTTAGGTAAGTTAAGAGAAAATTACCTATCAAGAAGATTTGTTAGGACCCCAACTGACCTCCTGTGGTCTCACTTTTGGGGACAGCTGAAATCACGCCGCGCCTCAACGCTTTGCGCCTGAGGCTTAGACTCGCTGCTTTCTAGAGCGTTCACCCGCCTCAGAGTCGTTTTATGATAGGCGGCGGGTGTGCCTTTGAGGGTGGTGAGGATACCGAACTTTCTTTAGATGATCACGTGTGCAAGTTGAACGGGGCATGAAAAGGGGAAGCGTTTACTATAAGAGTAACCAGTGGTGGGGTTAAATTATGGAGGAAATTATGGCTATTCACACAGACAGCGATGAATCGAAAACAAATCCACTATGTAACCCCATTGCCTGGCGCTTCGGGTAAACTGCTGAGCATATAGATTTCGCGCAAGACTTAATGGAAGCGCGGGAAGAGGAGAGAATCAAGCTGGAGGGAGACTACTTTATGGCTGGCTGCTGAGAAGGGAAAAAAACTAGCCGACGTTTGAAGCGGCTACGCTTCCCCTTGTTTCACCGCTGTTGTAAAGAAAGCGGACCGCATATCCCGATTCCCCAGAAAGCACAACGTGCTTGGCTAAGGCCAGAAAATAAGCTTTTTACTCCGGCGGCCCAAAACGAACGCCCGCCAACAAGGCGGCCTTTATCTTGCCAAAAGGGAAATCAAGTTCAAGGGAGGAAGCAAAACAGAAATCAAAGCGTGTTGTCTGAGAACTTTTTCTACGTGCCTCCATTTGCCGACTCCGTTTCTGCAGACCTAAAGAGGAGGGAGATGAAGCGGGCATTTAAGAACAAATACAAACATATATGTGTCTGTATAATATATTCATATATTCATACATATTTCTATTTCCCGTCGCAAACTTAGCGAAGCTTGGTATGTTAATCCGTTGTTTAAACAAGTTGAATCAGGAGTGAGGCTCATTCCTCACTTCCCATATGTTATAAGTCCCTTCCTTCGTTAAAGACGAGGTATATACACTCGCGGGTGAAACCCCTTTAGTCATCTAACGTAGAGGGATTTTGATAATATACTCATCGAAAGTGTAGTATTGATGAGGCACAAAGTGCTTACGCAGTATTGCTATTAGTACTTAGAGGAAGCCCGTGTTGCAAAGTTGTGTCAATCTGCAAACGGTAATAACAAGACCCACGATTCTTTTATTAGGAAGAGAATGTAGTTGCGACTTACCTTTAATCAAACTGACTTATATGGTCCATTATGGTCTATGCTATTTTCTCACTAGAGTATTCGAATTCCTCGAGAGGTTATGACTATTGACTAACAGTCAAACAACGAGAATGTTGTACGTATAGCAGTAGATATTTCTGCTTCTGAAGTGAAAGGAATCGAGGAGGGGTGAGAGCCAAAAAAACATCGCGCAAACAGATTGGTGGCTAAAGCAGTAGTTATTAAGATGGATAGCGTACTAGTCCTTAGCAGTCACTCCTCCACTGCAGAATCAGTTTCTGGAGGATAAGCTTTGAACTCACATCATTAGGGCCTGGTTTGACTATTCCATCAACCCAAACCGCCTGCCGCCAGAAAATCGAAGTGAAGCCTACCGCTCTTACAACAACTTCTCCTCGACTGGTAGAAGCAGCATTCGTAACATGAGCCATCGCCCCCACCCGTAGAAAATCCTGAGTTTCCGACGGACGGAGAAATGATTTTCATGAATATTCTAACTAAATAGTGACTGATATAGACATAAGTATATCACACTCATCATGACTCGTCCAAAGCTTAGCCGTCGGTATGGTGTGGGGAAAAGGAGAAGTAGGAATAGAGGCTGACTACTCAGTGGAGAAGGAAAAGGAGAAAAATAACTAAGAAGTTTGTTCTTCGCTAAGATTTCATTGAAGTCTGTTGTTAGGGCTGCTGCAAGTGCTAGTCCTAATCTTAGAAGGGGTCAAGGAGGCTCTGGCACGTTACACGTGCCGTTGGCAGCTCGCTCCGCGAGCGAATCCTGTCAAGCAAACAGCGAGCCTTAAAAAGCTGCTCTCGCGTCTAAGTAAAGCGAAGCGAACCGTTGGTAGGTGGGGTTCACGCTTCCGAAGAAGTGGGCATGTGTCAATACAAGTTTGTAATCACGTATATAATAAGAAAGAGGAAAAATCGTATGGCAAAAACAATTCTTTCTTTTTAAGCTTGGTATTGTAGAACGATATTTGTTTTCACTTGCGCGTGAAAAAAAAATGGAGGAATTCCAGACGCTTTTTCCTGAATTGATAGATTTTTTCGGACGTATTTTGTATACTGTGACGCTTCTATCTAGCTAATAGGAATGCATATCTTAGAAGTTGGATTGGCTGCTTCTTCGTCTTCGTAGGCAGGTTGCACAATAATTTGTTACGATGTATTAGAAACATACTTTTGTGCTTGCTCTTCAAAAATCGGAAAATACATGAATGAAGGTCTGGTAAGTCTAAAATATATCCTGGAGCACATTGAGAATCATCCCGGTGTGAGGACGATCATGAACCTAGTGGAACCAGAGGTATGTCTCCCTCGGCGCGGGACCAGGCTTTTTTCTGTCCCGCGGAAGCGAAAGAGTCATCAACTAACTGGATGTGAGTATTCCTTTCATTCCCTGAGGAGCCAAGGCGACCACTTCTTCCCGGTCCCTATCGTGGCTAAGCTATTTCGAAATTTACCGGGCGGGGCCACACAGCTTACTTGCCGCCGTTCCAGACCGAAGGATCAGTAGGCCCTACGCCGCCGCCGCGGTTTAGGCTTGATCCTGCGGGCGGGTCTCTGAGCATGGACTTCCGTCCGTAGAGGAAGCCGCACCACCCACGCACGGTGTTGATACCAACAATGGATATAATTATGAGTGAAATTCAATCCTAATTTGTAGATGCTCGCTACTGGGTGGAAACGAAATGGCGGAACAGCTTCTGCTGATGGAAGGGATATTCTAGGCAGAATTTATGGAAGAGAAATAGGAAAGTGCGAACATTATGTTTGATGAGAAGGGTTCATTCAAAAGAAGATTTTCCTAAGGTCAACCTAGATCAAGCATTCAGCGTTAGGCCAGCGGAGCTTAGTGTGCGGCACACTGATGCATTCAGTCTCTGAGCTCAAAACTTCTTCCACCCCCCAGCTAACCCTGTTTTTTTTAATCTGGCAGAGAATAAGCTTACCTCTCGGCCCGAAACTCCTCAGTTGTTCTGCCTTCCATAAAGCAGCCTATGAAGACCGCTTCGCTTGATTTGCGCCAGTGAGCATAGCAAAGGGCTTATAGTTTAATTGGTTTAAACGCACCGCTCATAACGGTGATATTGTAGGTTCGAATCCTACTAAGCCTATCTTCGCCGAAGCAGAATAAGAAAGCTTAGGCCAAGCGGTTTATAAGATAAGGGTCGAAGAAAAAGTGCGCGCTAGATTGCTTATGTAGTAGACCCCAAACCACCTGTAGCTTGGCAGCTGGATGGCGTGAAAGCTCATTTTCAACTTCGCTACGACCTAGTGTACCCCGAGCCACTGAAGGCCGTAGGCAGCAGGCGGAACAATGCGCTCTCTTTGGCAGCAACCGCCGCCAGGAGGGGGAGGGCGGCTAGGCAAAAAAAACGAATTGTGCGCACAACGCCGCGGGCGGCGGGCGGAAGTTAGCTAAGAATCTAACGATTCTGCAGTACTCCAGGCCGCAGATATTCACAATCAATAATACTTACTATGTTGGTATTTTAAGGAAAGCTGCAAGGGTCTGATCATTTTGGTGGATTGGAGTGCATAGCGGTTGGCTTCGTTCTCACGTGCTTCCTAATCCATGTGCGGTTTGCAAGCGTATGTTTGTATCTCATTATCCCTCTCTTAATTAATTGGTAGGGCCCTGTTCCAAGCCTGTTTGAGACAGCGGTTTGGGATAAAAGAGAACAATCCGAGCTCCGGTCTTAGTGGTTTAGTACTAAGCTTGGCTAGAAGGCTCATTTCAAGCATGTTTAGGCAAGTGTAATTATATGCCGGGCTGTGTTTGTTGTGAGGTGGAGCTTTTGGCTGTGGGAAGAGGGCCTCGGGTTAGCCGTAGCTTTATTCTCTGGCTAGGAAGTGTTCAATTGTAAGGCGGCACTTGTGTCAGGTTCTGAGCGCGAATTGACCACCACTTTGATGCTTCTTCGATGGGGGGAAGTGGTCAACAAAAGGTGTGGTCAAATCTATGGTGGTGGCTTTCTGGGTGTGTAGCTTAGTTGGTAGAGCATTAGGCTTTTAACTTAATGGTCGCAGGTTCAAGTCCTGCTACACCCAAACTTTGTATAAAAGCTCTCACTAATTGAGTAGGACAGTTCGTATATGCGTTCAAAGAAAGATTGTTCAAACTTTCGGAAAATCTTATAAGCCATGAAGCTAAGCTTAACAGGCTCAGGCCCCTTAGCTCATAGAAGCAAGGGTAGTGGCTGCTTTGTTTGGCCGCCCGTCCGAAGAACAAGCTTGTCAGAGTCACGATGGAGGGGGGGGTGCTGCGAACAACCTTAAGGCGAAGAGAGTGCAGCGGGCCACGGCTCTGCTCTATACAGGAGAAGAAAGAAGAAGCTTGCGTCCTTCGGCCCTGGTTGGTCGGCGGCCGGCGTTTTTTTTAAGATGATTCGGCCTTCGTCGGCCGACGAACGAAGAACTCGTAAGCCCCGGGCGCAGCGGGAACAAGCTGGCGGCGTGCTTTTTTTATTCGTTTCTTTGTTGCGCTTCGGTCAAAGGCCTACGGCCTTCGGCCAGCCGGCTGCTTTCCGCCCGCTTTCGCCGCACTTTCGTTCTCTTCTCTCCATCTCCGCTTTGCCATACAAGCGTAACTGGGATTAGCGAAGTATGCCATGACAAAGTAATTGCATCATGGTAAAGATGGATCTACTGCCTGCCCTTCGGCCTTCACTTTGTGACTCGACTCTCATTGGTTGAACATGCCGGCCGAAGGACGCTGCTCTACGATGGCTGATGTTCTCGGCATCATATTTTGCAGCGTTAGCTGAAAAAACTAGGTATAAGCTCTAGTCACCCAACGAGTAGAGGCCGGCGGGAAAGAGGGCCGCAAGTCTACAAGGCCAACCAACCTAGTCTTCAAGTTCCAATTCGTACGGGTAAAGGAACTCGGGCCCCCATGAACATCAAAGTCACCAGAGCCTAAACCAGAAAAACTAGGTGAAATGGAATTTTTATCGATCGGGAGAAGCAAATAATAAGGACGCAGCTTCTCCGCTGCGGCGTGCCTGGAGAAAGCCAGGAACGCCGCCGCTAGCTTTTTTTTTCAGAGCAAGGACCGCGTAGCAAGGGGCGAAGAAGCTGAAACACCGTGGATTCATCTCGGTTTCCCAGCTTAACATAAGATCATCGCTCCCTTGAAAAGAACGCGGCCCGAGCCTGTTAGGCTTAGCTTCATGGCTTGTAATAGAATCTTTCTGACACCACCAGCTCTGCTCAAAACCAATAGTAGAAGCGCTCCTACACTTTCGTTTGGAAAAAGGCATTGAGAATGCGCTTAACTAATTGCCGCTAATCCCATTAGCCCTGTGATTGAAGCATACAAAGAGAACCCTTCTATAAGATGCAAATGACGCCTCTCAACACAGATCATCCATGCTCTATCTAGAGATGGGCTAAGAGTATACCAAAATGTCAAGAATATGCTACCGAGAGCCATGAGCCAAGGGCTTTAGCCATAAGTGACAAGAGCTGCTTTGATTGAATCACGCGGGCGACAGGGCTAGGTTTTTTTCGACCGGCTAAGCAGGTGCCCAGCTCACGGAGCTTGAGGAAAAGCAAGCTGTTCATGGAAAAGCCCGGAATAGAAGGATAGCCCACTTCGGTTCTTGACTAAAAAAGCTTTAACTGCTGGAGGCATACGAAGAAGAGAAAACAGAAGCTCGATGTGTTTTTGTTGTCAAAAAACCCTTGAACCAAACTATTATTAACCACAAACGAATTGGAAGTGTAATAAATTATACTACAGGAACCATTGCAGCGCCGCACGAGGCTCGTTTTCACTTTACTATACTTGACTAGCATTGGAGAAAATATTTTCAAGCTCACTGGGACGTCGGAGAATTAGCCACTTGAAGCGAAACCCAAACTATTTTCATTATAAAAACAAGTAAACCATTCTTTACCTACCTATAGGTAGGCAAAAAGCCAGCTTTTGCTGCAAGGAGCCCGAGACTTCGGTAGAGCAAGACAAAAACAACTGTGGTCTGGCCTCTCTTTTATTCCCTACCCGAAGAGCTTCTACTTTCTTGATCAAATTTCTCTTACTTTGTGGAGGTGGGCCTCGGTCGGGGGTTAGGCCGTCGAGGCGTAGCCCTCAACAAACAACTCAACAAGTATCTACTACCATTATCTGGGATTACTGGGAAGCACCCCTGCACAATTATCGAGTGTCCCTCATTACTGATTTAATGAAAGGTAATTTATACAAAGGCCGCGGGTTCGTAGTGGGGCGTAAATGATATATTCGCACCACGGAGCGCAACAATAGGCAGAACTTCACCGAAGAGGAAGCTCAACTCAACTATGAGCACCCTTCGTATCGTAGGCGGCGCGAGAGAAGCGCGAAGCGAATTCAAGCTATGAGAACCACACGAGGGGCTACCACTAGAATATGGGACTTTGCTTAGCTAGAATGGCAAGCAAAGCCGCCGCCCTTACTTTAAGGCTCCGCCGCTTCTTTTCCAAAAACGAGCTGTTATGATGATAAGAACTTGGCCCTAGAAACTAAAGCAAAAAAAACAACTTTCTTTGCCAAAAGGGGAAGGGGGTAATGGACACTTTGGTGCCTGTAGTTACTTCTTCTAGCAGGAGCTCAGGTTTACGTGCAGGTGCAAGAGCTTCGATTAAGGAGCGGTTCTTAAAAGAGCTGTCTTCAGAAAGCCAGTGCTGGGGCAAGAGCAGAAAGGTCGGTGCTAGCACAGGAACCTGTGCAAGACGCAAAGCACATGCAATCGCCAACAAGAAGTCGCCTGCCAAAGATCAGTGCCTTCTGCTAGTTTCAGAGGAAGGCGAAGCTGTCTGAAGCGGGGCGGCAGCGCTAGGGAACGCGACAAATCCCGAGCCAACGCTGCTTTGTTTTGCACAGCAAATCCTAAGAGAATGCAAAGTACACAAGCTACATTTCCAGCGACAGCCAAAAACGGGCGAAGCTGCGCACTCACAAGGATTACTTACTGGCTGCGCAGTCGCTCTTTGTGCGAAGCCGCGCACTCACAAGGATTACTTCGCCGCCAATTCGCATTGCGATGCGCAGTTGCTCCTTTTAGCTCTAGGCTGCAGCTTCAAAAAAAATAAGCGCGTACAGCGGGCACGTAGTGCTTTGCGGGCGATTAGCTGTAAGCTGAGAGCTTAACCCCCTCCGCTTGGTTCACCCTTGCTGTTCTGGGTGAGCGCTTCCCTAACCTGCCCTTCAGTCGACATAGGAAAGCGCAGCAGGACGCTATGAGTCTAAGGGAATTCCCTCAGATTATGAACCGGCTCCGCAGTCAGTCAAAGAATGCGGTTAAGGCCGCGCCACTTCTTTCTCATCTCTATAAGCTAGCGATCTACTTACACTTGCGTATCGCGCACCTCGATGACCCTTAGAAAGAAAAAGGCTCAGCTTACTAGATATCTAATACAGAAGGAAGCGTCTCGACATGTTGTGTATCTCAGAACATTAGGTGAAAAGCGACTATAAAAGAGAATCAAAATATTACTATAATTACCACCCACAAGACAAGGGTGCTTGCTTTTCACGGCGGGACCTGAGAGAAAGCTTTTGGCCTATATCAACCGAGTCACCTTTTGACTAGGAGCGGCCGCCGCCGGCGGATATGATATGTTACTCAAAGCTTCCGTTACCCCAGAAACAGCGGTAGGAGCCGTAATAACGATAAAAAGAAAAAGCCTAGCGAGTGTTTTTTACTTATTTGCCTTGCAAATACATGGAGTGAAAGAAGTGAAGGAGGACACGGCAGCGTACAAACGACTGCTATCCATAATCGCTGTAAGTAAATTGACGAAGATTTAACAAATAATAGAAAATAGCTGTTTTGTAGTAGGAAGACATAGGAGCAATGGTTGAAAGAGATGAAAAATCCCTTTCCCAGGCGAAGGCCGCAGAGCCACAATCAAATGCTTTAAGCAAAGACTGGATACACAAGCGCTAGCTTGCGGATGATGCTTCTGCTCTAGCAGCTTGTTAGAACCGAAAAAGCGCCTTCGGCCTTTGCTTCACTTGGTTGTTGTTGGTGGTGGGGGGGGGGGGCCTTCGGTCTTTCTACCTTCTGTAGAGAGGCTTCATGAATCGTCATAGATTCATCGGCCTCCCATCCCAAGTGCGCTAAACGCTTCAACTTTTATGTAACGGTGATATGTGTGCCAAAGAATTCCACTTTCTTTGGCTGTGTAATGAACAACGCTTATACTTGCCTAGTTTACAATTCAATAAGCTTAGAAAAATAAAACAACAACAACAAAGGAAGAAAGTTTTTTGTTTGGAAACGAACAGTCAAGGGTGACCGAGCTGCATCTGTTGCTCGCTAGGAGGCCCAATCAATGTCGCTTTCACGACGTTCCACCTTGTTTTCACATCTAGATGATTCATTCCTAATATGATTTGTGCTGCATTGCTTATCTACCAAAGTTTTGATACTAGTTTTCATTTTCGGACTCTTTCAAATCAAATGGACTAGTATTTGCAATACAATGAGAACTAATAATAGCACATACCAGCCATAACAGAAATGATTGACCCGATTTTATTTGGCGGCATCCAGCAGAATTGGTAAGAGTATGCTGTAACTGAAGAGGAAGCAAGAGATGAGGCACGCGATTTCATTTATGAATGCCAAACAAATAAAGTTTCAAACGTAACTTGATGTGCGTAGTAGGAAAAGTTGGACCACCATAGCATGAAAGCAAGCGTTCTCATATGGACCTTTTTTTTTCATTATTTCTTATTTTTTCACACAGACTAGAAAGAACGCAATCTCAGGTCTATGTTGGCCTTTCCTGCAAATAGAGTAGTCCGGAGAGAGAGCTCGAGTATCCGACTTGAGCAACGCAACCAGGTGACCCAGAAAAGCAGCTTTCATCGACCAGCCCATCAACATTAACGGAGTCCAGAGAACGAATAAAAAACTCGGCCTTCGAGCAGCTATTTGACTCTCTTGAGTGAGATCCCTTCAGGAGTTTTTGGCTCTTCTTGAAATACATCCTTTGCTGCTTTGTGCCCCTGCTGATCTGGCGTAAAAAGCTAACACCATCCCTTCGGCCCTTTTTTGCTCCACGTGTGGGCCGCTTATGAATCCATCAGCTCGACCAGCTTGACGGACAAGTAACTTCCAGCCGTTCCTTTAGGCAGCCGAGCTGTACCGAAATGTCTGTTTTCTATGAGTTTTTTTCGTAACTCTTGGTCATAGTTCCTGTCTAAGCAATCAGAAATATATTTCGCAATCTCTTTTCCTTATTCATAGAAAACTTCTTCTCTGCCTTCTTTCTTGTTTCCCGCTTCTTCGAGCTCACTTGCTTGGCCGAGCCATAATAAATGCAAGGGAAGCGGCGAGGAGCTCCCCAAGGCCCGCCCGATGTTTCTCAAATTCATCCTAGAGTGACGCGAGCCAAGCAGCCCAAGGACTATTTATACACCATAATCGTATTGCTTTGTTTCATTCCATCTTTGATGTCATTATCAAAGAAAAGAGGAGATCCGGGCGGGCCTTTTTTATTTTTCGTTTCGAAGCCTCTGTCGTGAAGTTGCTCCATGAGTTACGGGAGCCAGTCAAAGGCTACTGGAATACCAGATACAAAGACTACCCGTGCTAATGATAAAGGCAAGAATACTTTCCAGCCAAGTCTCATTGATTGATCATAACGATATCTTGGAAATGCTGCACGGACCCGTATATGTATGGGCGGAAAGAAAAGAACCTTGATACTGAACCAAATAGAGCCCGAAATCGCCTCGAAAATAGGAAAATCTGGGATAGGCGGCCAACCTCCTAAAGAGGGCAATGTACATAGACTAGGAGAGTAAGGGGTGCAGCCCCATGGCCTGCTCGGACCGATGATGGGTTAACCCCCCCTACCCCCCACCCCCTTCTCAAAGAACCGTACGTGACACTCTCGCGTCATACGGCTCCGTCCCGGGAATCCTGAGTCTACTTTCTCATAACCAAGGCCACGTTTAGGTCTTTGAAGCCGGCCTCACATGGATGCCCCAGGGGTGATTGGCACGGAGTAGGATTGACTTACAGTTAAAGCGGGCCCGCAAAGCTCGGAGCCCGCGTAGACACTTTCTCTTCTTCGTAGGCGCCTGCCTGGATTTATATAGGAAGAACCAAATCTGGAAAGCCGCGCTTTTGCTGGCTTCCTGTCTGTTGTGCCCCTTCACCTCCTGGACCTTCCGATTCGTTTGTGCCCTGGTAGGAGTTTCTAGTGAACACATCCGGAACTCAACGATTCGTCCAATTATGGGACTGCTTTTCGTTGAACTCCGATGGCACGTTGCTCCAACCTAGGCTACGCAACATATCTCGATTGATTGGATGTGGGCGGTTTCCAAAAGGCTTACTTGGGGACGGACTTCTGCTTTTTTAAGAGTATCCGCAAAGGCCAGTGTTCCTGTAGATTTCCGCTTTTCTTCTTTCCCTTGCTGTCGTCGGTCGGACCAGGAGACTCTTTCCCTCGGTCGGTCCTCCCGGACTGGATGGCAGAGCGTCAGCGGAGAGCTGTGAGATGGATATGGTGCTTCACTTTCCGATGCTTCTCCAGCTCCCGCAACGGGAAGTGTTTGAAGTCGGTACTCCCTGAACGAGCGTACCAGGGAATTCTACTGTCCTTGCTATGTGAGTTAATCTTGCAGAGCCTACTTCAAGGTTCAGGTCGGATTGTAGGAAGTGGGTGATACGGTTCTGGATTCCTCTTCTTCACTTCACAGGGCGGGCGAGCGAGCGAAGAGAGTCGTCGGCATCTCGAACGTAACAGATCCTGATGAAGTTTGGCTCATTGAAGTCCACGTAGTTCCCCAGCCCGCGGGCTAGGCGTTTACTCTTAACCTGATAGCTAGTCTCGTCTTCTCGTCCACTGACCGGGTCACGGTGCTTTCTTTCGTTCGCTTCCGCTCTGATCTCTGACGCTGCTTCTGTTCGCTTGTCGACAAAGACTGCATTTTGTTATTCCGAATGCATGCGCTACGCGTCAGAAAACGTCAAGCCTGGCACTCCCCCCCCCCCCCCCCACTTTGATCCAGAGAAGTTCTCTCGATGAGATGAAAAAACCTATTTTGCTCCCTAAGCCGCCTTGTTTCGTGCTCCTGTCAGATTCTTTACATCTCCCTTCTTGTGTAGGTAAAAAAGCATGGTAGAGGGTGATAGTGTAGCCTCGACCCCAGGCTACCTCACCATTGAAGTCCGGCGGGAAGTTGGTGGGTAAGGTCAAAGAAGCTTGGATCGTCGATCTTTTTCTTCAAGATTGAGAGAAGTTAATGTCGATCGATAGTGTCAAAACACTTTCCGATGTCGGACTCTAAAAACCAAGAAGTTCCAAAACCTGGCTGGGCGAAATCCGTGCGATGTGTCTAGAAATTGGGGCTCGTAAATGGATTCTACCGTTTTGATCGCCTCCTTAAGGATCTTGTCCTTCGGTGATACTACCACTACTACTAGAGCGGTCCGAATTTGAAGGCGGCGGCAAAGCCCGCCCTAAAGAAAGAGGAGAACCCTCTTTCTTTCGTAAGCTTAACAAAGGTTCTTCGCCAGAGGGCCGCCGCAGCAGGCCCTGGCGGCGGAGCGGTCTTCGGCCCTTATTTTTGAGGCCGGAACTTATTTATATAGGCGCCTGACAGGAGGCACTGTGAGGCTCTCTCCCACTATTCCAAAGAAAGATATCCCCTTCTGAATCCAACTTGTTTGATGATTATTTGAGCGCTACTCGCCAAAGTTGAAGTGGCCTGGTTCGCATTTGATTTGCTCGTAGGACGCCAGTAGCAGTCTTTTGTCCGCAATAGTTATGAATACGTGGGCGCGCTTCGCGCCCTGTTGTCTCAGTGACTTATGGCGGCGCCGTTTCGCGCCCTTCAGACTGGTGTCTACCACCGGATTCTTCTCTCCTAGGACCAAAATGATTATCCCCGTTCATGGGTCTACATCCATCCCTGGATGTCGGGTCTCTTTTCCTTCCCCGCCATCCTTGTAGCCGTCACCTGGAATCCGCGCAAGTGTGTCCGCACCCCCAAGATAAGACGATAAAATGTTTATCGCTCGGAGCAACCCTCCCCTCCCTGGTTCCAGATCTAGGAGCGCACTTTCCCGTATGAGCATTCGGTACACGTATAGACCTGGGAGGTACGAGGAAAAGCATCCTAATTTTAGATAGGTCGTCCGATGGGTTCGCAGTTTGTTGCTGTGCTTACACACCAGGCTACCCTTCTCTGAAAGCTTCGCGGGACCTATTACTTACTATTCGGATCGCCCGGAAAGGTTTACTGCACAAGGCTCCTGCAGGGGGCTGAAGCCCAACGAATGTCAGATGCGAAGCTTCGCACCTCATTAAAATCATATTAGCATACTCTCCTAGGGAAGGGGGAGCAAACCCCATTAGAGGATATTCTACATTATAGCCCGCGACTGATTCCGCTTCTGCTTCTGGTGGATCAGAAAAAGCCCTATTAGTTTCTGCTAGACGAGAAATGAAAAACATAATCAATACAGGAAACAAAGGAATGCCGAACCATATCTGCTTTTGCGCCATGACAATCTCACTAAGATTACGAGGACCTACACGGATTGATACAGTAATAATAATGGGACCAATAGAAACTTCATAAAGAACCGTTTAAGCTGCAGATCATGATGCTCCTGAAGACGCATATTTTGGATTACTAACCCGACCCACCGTAATAATCCCATAAACACCTAGAGAAGAATAGGGTCAGACAACAAGAGAGCCGCTGCCCTCTGAACCGTACGTGATAGTTTCCCATCATACGGCTCACCACAGAACCGGCCTCTCAGAGCTCAAATACACAAGGAGGGCGAGTTGGGCCTCAAACTCGTGCCTTCCTAATTCTGCTACACTTAATATCCACTCCAGATTCCAGGAAGGGGAAGGGGTTTGCAAGTGTTCTCGGGACTCGAAGCCGGGGCCGTTGGCTGAAGCTCTCAAGTAAGTCCTCGCGGCCATCGTCACCAGTTCGCACGCTTTGCGTTTGTGCCCTCTCGACATGTAAGCGGGCATGTAGACACCGCCGCCTGGTCAATCTCTTCGGTTAGGAGCCCCCTTTCGTCCCTATATCTAGATCTACTCATGTAACCTTTGATTAACCAGGCCGTACATTTGAGTCGATGTACGCCTTTATTCCATCAAGGACGTCGATACGAGGTTCGTTCACCTACACGCCCGCAAGCACTTACCTCCTTTCAAGTCATCGCATTCCATGCTGAAAAGGGTTTAATACCACGGCTCCGGCATTTTTTTCGCACCTGTGACGTTTAGCCTCGCACTATAGCGAATAGATGAAGTATACCTACATTTGAATCTGACAATACCATACCATAATCAAAAGTAGGGGTCAGGGATTTCCCTGCCCTCCGAACCATACGTGGCAGTTTCCCGTCATAGAGCTCTCCGCCACTGATTCATTAAGGCGCGTGCGTCAAAAAACAAGGATTGAACGCTTCATCCGCTTTACCTCGAATGAGATCGTAGCTGCATTTGAGTATCTGCTATGACCATCTTGTCTTCTCAGTAAAGTGAAAGCGTGACCGGCTTCTTCGCCACCACTTCTGTGGCAGGGAAAAGATCACGCCCTATACCATCGAATCATGACTGTCGCCCTCCACAGGCTGGGTTGTTTCCCCTACCACCTACTACGGCGACTCCGTCGACCTTCTTTTCATTAGGGAGTAGGCCGATCCCGTGATGGCGTCTTCGCCTGTTCTTCACCCGTGTGTGTGTCGGGGTGAGATGTCCGCATAGTCTTATTCTCCTACTGAGAATGCTCCCGAAACCGTACTGCGAAGCTCCTCTGTTATACCTAGCAGAAAAACCGATCATGGGACCAAGTCGTTACCCGCTGGCTTGGCGAATGCTGTCGTTCAGCAGCTACGTAATCCGGATTCGTCAACCTCATCCACCCCAACCATATCTTCCGAGCCATCCTTAGAGATGTGGGCCCCTGTGACTCAGTTTCCCAGATGCTTTTCCACGCGCATTGCGGCAACGCTACCTCTGGGTGATTTACTCCACGCAGATTGGAAATCAGCAGGATGTACCCCCGACGAAGGCGCCTTGCACGGCGCACGGTATAACAGCCCAAGCAACCGAACTTGACATAAATGTAATTACTGGAGCCATTATAGAAATAAATAAATTAGCACTACTCGGTAGAATAAGTTCTTTTATCATTAATTTCAAACCATCTGCTAAGGGTTGTAACGATCCGAACAATCCTACTACATTAAGACCCTTTCTACGTTGCATAGAGGCCGTTACTTTACATTCAGCTGAAACTAGAAGGGCTACTCCTAGTAAAGGTGGTATTACTATTCCAAGTATTTTTGCTAAAATACCAATGATATAAAGTTTCATTTTGCTGGCTTTTTTTCTATCTCGTTCCATACTCCCCCCCCCAAATATCATATGAAACTTTGATTGACTCGCTAGGAGTCCTAAGCTTCCATATAATTCTTCACGGATTCAGACTCGGAAGTAGGCCGCAGGTCGGGCCATTCCCGTTCCGGGTCCCTTTTCTTTGTACGTGACGTAGTATTTCATCACAGGGCTCTCTGCTCAAAGCGGAGCCCTGTTGAATCCAGCGTCCCAGATGCTTTAGCCCTGCAGAAGAAGCCACTCGACTAGCCAAGTGAGAAACTCGACAAGGCAGCGAAAGGACCCACTGGACTCTTTTGTTCGAAGAGCCGAGGGTAAAAAGTTGAGTTTGTTGTGACGACCCGCGTTTCTGCCAAAGCATAATCGGCAAGTTGTTTAAGCCCTTATTTACCAGTATAGGCAGGGTAATTAGAAAAGGTTTGTATACTTTCTAAAAGTAGCTTCGTTTCCAGTACAAGACGCCTCCTATCCTTCAACGAGTCTTCTACAACTTGTTTACCGAAAGCGGATCTTTCTGAGCCTTTCCCGCCTGGCATCTACCGCCTGAACTTGTCTCAACATTTGATCCACTAGGTCCATTTTTGTATTTCCCCAGCTCTCAGTAGGTGCCGTGCCCCACGCACGGGCGTCTCTAGCTTGTTCTTCAGAACCACCTCTCCACCACCTAGAGCCAAAACACAATGCAGCAAAAGTCCCCGCGATAAGAAAGAGTACTGCCTGCAATGGCTTGAGGATTATCATCCGCGAGGCGCCAGTTTCGAAGAAGTCCCTAGTACTCTTCTTCGAAATGAATCTCAGGAAACTGATGAGTGGCCGGTGTCACTCTCTCTTTTTTAAGGGGGGAGTAAGTCATAAGAGCACCCCTTCAGGCCAGCGTATCTACTTCAACTTTTACGTAGTCAGATCAGAGCCAGAACCTCAAGCAAAAACACAAACAAGCGACACTCAATCTGAATGTGAGTACTATCCGAAAAATAAGAATCGTCTGATATAAGAAAGATTACGGCTAGGAATGCACGAATCAGTGGAATGACAAGGACGCGTACGGGAAAAGATTTGTACGCAAAAAATGATAAAATTGAAGCCTTTCAAGGAAGCTTTATAAAACAAAATACCGCTCATACATGAATATTTGGATTTACTGTCCAGTGCTGGTATTCAATTAGAATCCCATTATTAATTACCAGAAGCGCTTCCATTCATTACAAATGGAACCTTGGCTCAATATCCAAAACATTTCGTTTTTTGTACCGTAGAAATACAATAATTAATAGCATAGCTTTCTTCCCTTCCTCCTAGATTATACCATCCAGTTTTAAGAGCTTCACAATCACTAGGAAGGAACTATTGAATCAACTTGACAAGAACATTCCTGTACATTATTGAAATAAGACGAACCATAAAAGAAAACAGAATTATAGCTGGCCATGGCTTGCACCATTTTTTTTGCCGAACAAAAAAGTCACACGAAATGTACGCAGCTGGAATCCCGCCCCATAGGTGGGCTTATTTTTCATAGTCCATCAACCGTGCTTGTAAGTGAAGTAGTGTATTCATAACTAGGGGAAGAAAATAGAAAATAATATAGACTGGATTTGCTTAATAGTTTACAAACCATTTTATACTTCTCATTTCTCTGCAGGTGTGTGCCTCCAAAACGTATAGGAAGTTCGTACGGCTCACTCTCATTAGTCTGTAAAATCCTCGGGGGGAGGGGGGGGCTCAGCTCTCCAGGGACTAAGTCCAACGAGAGCAGAGCGGGTAAGTGCTTGAGTGGCACTCTAAGACGTCTAAATACTTTCTTTTATAGCTGGAATTTCTTCAAAGGTATGAAATGCTGGAGGGCTTTGTACCATCCATTCAGGTGTCGTTGAATTCTATTCAACAGCCCAAGGACTTGGAGCATACTTGTTTTCACCGGTTGGGGTAAGAAAAATCACTACGGAAGGACGGGAAATCCCTACTACAGAAACGTATGAGCCAAAACTACTAAAGGCATTCCACCCGGCGTAAGCATCTGGATAATCTGGAATGCGACGTGGCATACCTGCAAGCGGTTCTCCTCATCTATCAAATGTTAATGGATCGTGGTGAAAGACCTACGGCGGCCTTTGCCCACTCGATTGGAATTAGAGTATTCTGTTCATTAGTATATCATATCTTATAGATAGTTTTCTACAAGCACAATACCAGGAAAAGCAATAATGGATTATTCAAACTTAGCATTATAAACATAAACTTGTTTACTTTACCTAGCTCTAATCCCAGACCAATCATGTTTAGCGTATCTTGGATTGTTAACATCAAACTTATCTCGAGATTGTAGAGCAAGCAATTCTCAAGATTCTTCTCTAGGAAACACAGGCCGAAGGTTTCGATTTATGACTAACATTTATTGTCTTTAAAGTTTCAGTAGAATGAGTTTTACCTCAGAATAAGGCTCTTCAAAAAAAATGAAGTCTTTGCCTAGTAGTATTTTGTTATGCTTCAACCGTTCGATATTCCGAAAATTAGTCTCTTAGACTCTTCAGTGTGTTTAACTCTTAATCTTGATTAAGCTCTTCCGTCTAAAGGACTGGTATATGAGCATCTAAATACTCTTTCAAGCTAAATAATCTTTTTTTTGTTTCTGTACCCCTGAATCAATCAAGCACGTGACTCGAGAATAATAAGTAAACTAGAATAATTGTCATGAGCATATTGAGAAATAGAATTACAGACGTATCTGTTATCGGATGATAATTGAGACGGGGAGGAAAAAGTCTATCACTTTCTTTATAACCACTACCTACACTTCGTTTACCACTAACTAAATTATGCCGAGGATAGATTCCAGTCTCCGTCAAATAATCAGGAACCATTTTTTTCTATTTACCAAAGCGTTATCATATACTTCAACTGGTTGGTTGTTCGGTTGGTAAATCATTGAATTCTTAAATTAAAACAAACAAGTGAGAATTCATGATCTAATTTGACCGTAATTAGTCCGTTCAAATTCACCATTGAATTCTTCTTTTTAGAGTGTTTTGGATCTCTTGAATAGGTACGAAACCTAAACTGATTGCCATGAATCCTGTTCGGTTTAACACTAGATAATTGAAAAGACTGTCAAAGGTACTATCATTTACGCTTGACTTATGCTTATCCCTAATAAATAGTAGAACCTTTGGCGCCATAGAGTCAACTGAGAGTTGTTTCTAATGAAAAAAGCGGACCAGTCCAATGACGACAAATAATAAGGAATATCCTTGATATTTCTAACAAGGCCGGACCATATCTTCACCCTTCTTTAGTAGGGGCACTACGTTCAGTCTCTGAGGTTCTTACTTGTCTAGTTGAGATTAGACTTTGGTTTCCTGCTGATTGTCCAATCTCCGAGATTGTTACTGCTTGAAGCGAGTACCAAGAGCTCTAAGGAGTTTCCAGCATATAGTGAGGTTTTACTCCAAGTTCTACTTCGGAAGTGGGCCTAAAATTGACCTAGGATAGGGTGGGAGCCCAGCCCTTGATAGGTGCGGTTTCCATCAGGGACCGTGAACCCCCCTCGTAACCGTACTTGAAGCTTTCACCTCATACGGCTTGCACAGTTCTGTATAAAATGTTTAGAGGCAAGAGAAAGGAAAAGGCTTGATGTTTCCTTGGGCGAAGCATTCATATAGAACAGGGGAACTCCGAAGATAAACAAGTGTGCTTGACCGTAAAAAAACACGCACTAGTCCATTTATTCCTCTTTAAGAAAAAAAAGAAAGACCGAGTATGCTCATGGTGTTTTATGTCTGGAGTGGCCATAAACAATTTGAGCTTCATCCCAGAGTAACTGCCTTTTATAGAATATGGTGGTGTTTGCGACACAGCACTATTTGTTTTGGATTAATGGCTGACATGGATCTGGTAATTAATCAGGTCAAAATTTGTCAACCCACCCAGTTTGCAAATGTGACGAACTTCCCAGGCTCTATGGCATTTTGATCATCGATGAGACATTTACCTGCATATAAGCTAAGAGGCTGCTGTCAGTGACCCCCCCCCCTCTTCTCCCTACCCGCAGCAGTGCTGGGGAGCAGCAGTTCAACAAAGTCCTGCCCGTACTTCAGGTCGGTCTCTCTCAGCTGGGATGTTTGAGTATTTGCGTAATACTTCGTTCCTTACACTTTGTGCCTAGAGTTGGTGCTGCACTTGAAATAAGGAGCCCTAATGATTATTATTTTGTGCTTTCGTGGAGAGCAAGTAATTTTTCCCAGATTTGCCTCTCTGTAACGTCGGTGAATTCCTTAAAATTGATTGTTGCGGGTCTGGCCAAATAGTAGTGCATTGGTGTTTCAAGAGCTTATTGTCGACGCGGGAGCAGTACAGAACTAATACTTGTTGGATTAGGCCCAAATCTCAGATAGCCTTAAAGTCGCATATTCCATTGACAGCGTACGAGCACTCGGTGAATCCAAAGTTTTAGACTAGAGGTAAAGGTCGACCAGTTAGTTGTCGGCGAAGCAATAGTGCTTCAGCCTGGAGACAGCCAGCCCAGCCGTAGGAATTTTAAATCCAGTCGTAAGGTTCACCAACCAGATTTCCAATGGGTTTCACCACTGGGCCGGCACTGGGATCAGTCCTAATTGTGGATGAAGTGGGATATCTTAAGAAAAGGGAGCTTGAGACTTAGCAGTCTTGATCGCAGCCTCTGTGCGTATACACCGACCGTGCTTTCCTTTCACCATAGTGAAGACTTAAAGTCCAGTGCCTATAATGCGTACGATGCGCCATAGGGCGGGCGGCTTCCTGTGACAGAAGGGTCGTAATTGTTGTCCTGGTATTCGACAGAGATAAGAGAAGTTATTTGTCAAGGTGCTCAACGAGCTCTTGTTGAAGTTGAAGATTCTCCGCCTCATTTTTCGAACAGATAAGAACCACTACGGAGTCGTCGGCGGAGCGGACATAATCCACCATTTTGCGAAACGATGATCGAGAAAGTCTCTGCTGGGTACACTTAGCGATCAGATCGTCGTAGTTGGTTGCCTGTTTTAGTTCAACCTCCTCCTACAGCTGCCGCTTGGATTTGACTGGCGGACCCATCCATGGCCTTTTGGATCCTTCTCTGAAGGATTGCTTCCTATTATTTTCAATCCATGGGTTTGTTTCGTGTAAGTAAAAGTTAGACTTTAGGGCTTAGTTTTTGTCGCCTCGAGGTACTTCTAGGAATACAGAAGCGAGCGAAAAATAGTATTATCCCGCCGCCTCTTCTTCTGGATTAGACGGATTAAGCGCTGGTCCCCGCCTCGCGCCCGCTTACGAGTTCTATGAGCCTCTGATGGTAGATGTCGAAGCATTTAGAGATGAGGCCCGCCCAATTTGTTGAGTTGCTTAGTTTTTTTAGCGTTCCAAGGGCGCTGTGGCCAGGTCCCCAGCAGTCAAGAAAGATCGGTTGATGGCTTGTAAAGTAGTCTTGTGGCTTCTAACACACACAATTTTGTCTCTGGGATCACATAAGTTCTCTCTTACAGCCTTAGGAAGGAAGGTACACCCTACGCCCGGGTTTGAATTGGAAGGATTCATCGTTGACTACTCATGAGAAACTGTATGAGATCTAAGGATATGCTGTCGAGGGTGGATTCCTCGAGGGAGTCATATTCCTGGGGTTGAGTTGGATTTTCCCACATGCCGCAGCAATTAACAGCTTCTCCGATCACAACAGTCGATAAACATGAGAATTTACTCGGTTTTTATTATCTCGATTTTCTCTAAACAATCGGTCAAGCTTTTTTTCTTTAGTGGACTCGCTTACTCCAGGAGTGCAGTACCCACGTTTACCGAGTGCGCGTTGACCATAGAACTCTAGCCCTTTCCGCTGCTGACACAGTTTCATAAGGGCCTCTTAAACCGGAACCCTTTGGGTACTACGGCCATTGTTACCTCGGCATGACCGCCGCTATTCGGAAAGGTATCTAGATTGGGATCCTTAAGGGTCTGTCTTAACCCATAGCTTCGGTGCGCCACCGAGTGCCGTTCATTTGCATTTCCTAATTGAACGGTGATTTCCGAAAAGACCATCTCCATGGCTTGGTCGTAGCTGTTTGGATCCTCCAGTAGCCTCTTCTAAGGTTCTACCTTCCGAATGCTCACCTCGAAAGGCGGCACATTGCAGCCTTCCTTTCAGATGTCCGCTTAGCCCAGTGGGCTTTCCCTAGAAAGACTGGACACTGGTGATAACTCCCCACTCCGAAAGCTCAGGTGAGCCTAATCGGGCAGCGCCGGGAGACTTTGAACCTTCGAGATCGTGTCGTATCTCGAGCTAGTTCTGCGGTAATGGTAGGTAGTCGCACAAATACGTTGGGAAGGAAGTTAAGTTAACACCAAAGAAAGTAATCCAAAAATGTATTAGACCTAAAGTCTCTGGATATTGGAGACCCGTCATTTTACCTATCCAATAATAAAATCCTGCAAATAAAGCAGAAACGGCTCCCATAGGAAGAACATAATGAAGATGTGCAACCACGTAATAAGTATCATGTGGAGCAATGTCCAGCCCGGAATTGGCCAATACTATTCCAGTACAGCCTCCCACGGTGAGTAAGAAAATAAGACCTACTGCAAAAAAAAGAGGTGAGGTGTACTCTATCGAACCCCCCCACATAGTAGCGCCCCAACTAAAAATCTTAATTCCAGTAGGTACAGCAGTAATCATGGTAGCCGCAGTAAAGTAGGCACGAGTATCAACGTCTAAGCCTACAGTAAACATGTGGTGTGCCCACACGATAAATCCGAGAACTCCAATACTGATCGTGACATAAACCATGCCTAGATAACCGAATACAGGTTTTCTTGGAAACGTGGAAACGATATGACTAATTATACCGAATCCTGGCAAAATTGGAATATGAACCTCTGGATGACCGAAAGACCAAAATGGATGCTGGTATAAAATCGGATCTCCTCCTCCCGCGGGATCAAAAGAGGTGGTATTAAAGTTTCTATCAGTTAATAACATGGTAATGGCACCTGCCAGTACTGGAAGGGATAATAAGAGTAGGAATGCTGTCACTAAAACAGGCCACACAAATAAAGGCAATTTATGCATAGTCATTCCAGGGCCGCGCATATTAAAGATAGTACTGATAAGATTAATAGCACCTGAAATAAGTGAAACACCTGATAGATGAAGACTAAAAATGGCTAAATCAACGGCTCCTCCGGAATGACTCGTTATACCACTTAGAGGCGGATAGACCGTCCAGCCGGTACCTGCGCCAACTTCTACCAAAGCAGGACTTAAAAGAAGTAGCAGTGACGGCGGTAATAGCCAAGAACTGATATTATTCAATCGTGGAAATGCCATGTCAGGTGCACCTATGAGAATCGGAACAAACCAATTACCAAATCCACCTATCATGGCAGGCGTAACCATAAAAGATATCATTAAAAAAGCGTGAGCTGTTATTAACACATTATAGAGTTGATGATTTCCACTGAGATAGAGTCAAAATTGAACTCCCGTTGGGACAGAAGCTAATCAAGTGCCCTCCGAACCGTGCGGAATAGTCGCCCATTACACGGCTCTCTAATTTGACTTTGTTTGGATCTTGTTCTTTGATCGATGGACCCCACGATGGCAATTTACACACAGAGGGATCTGTTTGCGGAACACAGACAGAGATTATATGTCGCTCTGGTTGACTCTTTTTAAATCTTCGAGCCCTCGCTCGCGCGCGCATGGTGCATATCTATTTGGGTCTCAGATCCGCATAAAGCACACGCTAGCCGTCACTCCGCGTGCTAACCGCCAGACTAGTTGCGCCGCCGCCACCCTGCGGCGGGCTAGTGACCGAAGAAACGTGCGCTCTCTGGTGCGTGCCAAGAGTCGAACTAGTTATTTAAGCGCTCCCTTGTGGTCTGGTACCCACCTATGAAACAGGTAGCTTCCTACGCTTTGGTGGCGGAGTTGTCGACTATTTTCTGTAGCGTATGCCTCGAGTCTGTTTTGTGGTGTCTTTTCCACCCCTCCTTTTTGCCGGGAGTCGGTGAGACCGATTGGTGATCCCTTTCCGACAAAAAGAAGCTTGCTGAAATCCTCCCTCCGCTCTCGCCTTGGCCGCCCTTCTTACTGGTACCTGGCGGCCGGCGTACATCTTGTTCGCCAAGGATGTGCAGACAACGTGAAAAAAAATAGGCGAGGACCCTGCGTCCGTTGACCGCGGCGTATTGGAACAACCAGTTGGTCATTTTATTACCTACCTTAAAGACTGCATTGATTCTTGCTTCTGATTTGCTCTGTGGAAGGCGGCGCAGCAGCTGAAAGTTTGGGATGGCCCCGTCTTCTTCGATTCAACCAGCGAGCGCTTGTAGCCTTCTTTCTTTGACACTTCTAATATCTACGGTGATGCCAAAAGCCTGCGACCCTGCGCTGGCGGCGCCGTACCCCTTCTTGATTGGTTGTAAAGCGTGGCTCGTAGAAGCGTCTCTGTTGAGTGGGTGGCCTACTACGCTTAGATATACAACAAAGTCCTGGAGGGAGAAGGATAAGCTTGTTTTTCCCCCACTTCGTGTCACACGTCTTCTTCTGGCTTAAGTAAGGTCAACCGGAGTTCTGTTTCAAGGAACTCCTTACATTCTTTGCAGATCTGGATTGCGTTCCCTATTGTCCTTTAATGCCCATAATCAAATCATCTGCGTATCGGATGTCTTCCATGCGGCGGCAATAGCTTGGCTTACCAGATGGCTGATTCAGAGCAGCTGTCGAGCTTCCAGTTCGCGTCCTTGCCGACTCACCTTACCATGGCTGGATTCCGTGGGTTACCTTAAGGGTACGAGGCACTTTTCGTTTCTATTTATTCGTCTAGCTTAGGTAGATGTTCGACAAGAGAGGGCCTAAACCGCCTTCTGTATCTGCATTTGCTAACTCCACTACCCCGCCAGGTAGGTGGATCTTCGCCTTTAGCTTGCTTTCTACGAGCAAGAGGAGCTTGGGTCTTGTATAAGTCGGTGCATTTCACGAAAATCCCATGTTGACTGTGTCAAAGAACTTGTTGATGTGTTCTTCTACGAACCCGACGATCTGATAGTTCTGTATGATATACAAAAGAGCAGTGTGAGTACTCTGGTCTGAGCAAAGGGCGTGTTAACGAGGCGATAACTTTGCCTCACATATATAGATTAGTTTCACCACTCCTCGTACCAGCCTGTCAAGAAAGCTGGGGCACACCCTTAGAGGTCTCTTCTCGCTTTTACTTCTTTTTGCTATGCACGTTCCCTGCGTCCCTAGCTATTAGGAACTACCAAGTATAAGCCTGTTAGGTTTTGCCACTTTTCGAGATAAGTGCTGCCATCGATGGCATTTGGGTCGGAGCCTAGGGTCACAGATGTTTTGTTGGGGTGAGCTTTTTGTAAGCCGTCACCCAAGGATTTCTCCTTTTTCAGTATCCCTTCAGGTAGTGGTGCGCTTCCTCATTCCCCAAGCACTTAATCCAAAACGCCTGTAGCTCATCCCTTCTCTTTCGAGTGCCGGGGTCCATCCAAGGAAGATGGCATGGCAGGCTGCGTCAAATGAAACTTGTCAAGGTCCGACAAGTGTATAGGTCCCTTCCCTCTTGCTTGGCGTTGGCTCAAGCGCCCCAGGCCGCAACTTGGGGTAGGCTGGTACTATAGTCCTTCTGACTTCCGAGGTAAATACCTAGGATCTCACCGTTGTTTCCTACATGGCTTGTCCAATATAAGATCGGATGCCTTGAGTTGAGATGTCACTTAGTCTCTTGTCCCCGGTGATATGGGTAATCCACTCTATATGGCGTTTTCTTCTGGCATGGCCATGATTTAGTCGAGGGCACGCTCTTGTGACCTGGTTGACACATTCCATCAATAGGCATAGAGCAATACAACGTACCTTTGCGTCCCCCTTGGCAGAACTCATGGCTAGCACTAATAAGTTGCCGGGCGGCAAGCCCCGAGAGATACTGCGATTCGCCACCTTCGGCCTCATCTCAATACAGGAAGCCGGCTTGCTCCATACTGTTAAGTTAACCTCCTTCGAGGTAAGCGGCTTTGCCTTCAACGGAGCTTCTTGCACATGCTTTGGTCCTCACGTTCGTTACCGCACATGAGTAAGTGCAACGCCTTTTGTACGTAATTGGACTCGTACCATGTTCGTGCAGGAAAAGACTGGTCGCCCAATTTGATTGCCGGGTTGTGCTAATTCCATACGAATTGATACTAAGAAGCATGTACCCATTACTCCAGCAATAGCACCGAAAATTGAATGTGGAGTACCTATATCTGTCGAGTAAGGGATTAGCCCTTCTCGTGGAACCGTGCATGATAGTCTTCCATCACACGGCTCTCCAAGAACCTACCACGGAATAGAAAAAATTCACTCGGCTTGATTGAAAAGGAAGGAAAACCGAATGTACTACTCGACCCACCTGTAAAGGCTGCCTTCAAATGTATTCCCAACCTAGCTCCGATTCCCCCTGAAGCTGTTCATCGTGATAATATGCACACAAAGGACGGAGCTTTTCAGTGGATTGCTACCTCACTTCCGTTCCTGTAACCTTATCGTTTTTCCTGGTTACCATCGTTATACCGCATTCCGGTGCCTATCCAGTTTGCGCACGGCACCTGTGGCCTTCTCATCGAAATCCCGTCATAGAGCATCATCGCAATACTACCAGACGGGAGCGTCTAAGCGTGACGTAAATACGATTTCAAGCCCTTGGATCGTAATCACGTTGAATAATATCAGAAATTGACTTCCCGTTCGTCGAATATCGTTGGAATTGAAAAACAAGTTATTCTTATGTTCTTCCTGCCATCCCTTATGAGTATATTCCTCAAGAACAATATCTTCTTAATCAGCTTCGTCGCCTCTTCTCTGGCTAAGGCGTGGATCAGGGGCCGGCCGGCGCACAAAATAATCTACGTAGTCCCGTATCTTGCAGAAATAAGCACACCAACAGTAGTAATTCCATAGACCGCGAGCTACGTAGTTAAACCAGAGCACGATGTCTTCGTCGTTAAGTTAAATGAATTTACCCATATAACGGATTTTGTCTTTCAGTGAGAAGGTTACGTCGCGATTTCAGACTTTCCCTCATATTAGTCCAAAATGAGAAGTAAAGCCCTGTTGAACTTTCCTACGTGTTGGCGTGCCTCCCCTGTCTCTTTGTCAAAAGGGGGAAAGCCGGTTTTCATCCTTGCTGCACCACTTTTCGATTATTCCCCCTCCAGGTCACGGCTTCCTGGGCCTTGCCTGGAGTTAAGTTGAACCTGTGGCTAGGTAGAAGGTTTTCTGTGAGTCACCGAGCTTACAAGGTCGTTATTGGCTTGTAGCTCCTCAAACAGGGCTTTAGCCAAGTCCGCCTGGGGATTGGGAATTCAGAAGTTTTGGCAGCCCTAGGAGTTCTGCTTTCTAGAGAAATTTTCTTTCCAGAGCCCTTAAATAGTGAACCTAGAAGGCTTGGTCTTTTTTCTGGCATGGGCTTCTAGGGAGGGTTAAGATACGATATTTCCAATCCTGCGTTGTTTATGGCTTTGCTGAATACCTTCCGAAGTAGAGTAGGCACACCCCCCTTTTTCCATCCAAAAATAACGCTTGCGGCGCTTATGTGGGACCTTCTCGAGTTCCAAGTGCAAATTGGAATTAACGAAGCGCATGATTCTACTCTTAACTCCGGGCACCAGCTCTTTGAAGCCAGCGAGACCTAAGAGGAAATCATCTGCATATCGTGCGTGCGACTATGCGCGCGTACTTTGGGTCTTTCTTGTTCATCGAGACTAGGCCCGCGCGGTCTTCTTTCCGCGGGCAGCATTTCTGCCTGCTTCTCTGGGGACGAAGTCCACTTCGTTAGCTTGTAGAATCAAAAGGGTCAGTGCTTTAAACATGTTCGTTCTGAGCGTCTTCGTAGGCGCAGTCTTGTTGCGGGCTCTGTCTTGAGGCCTCGTGAATATCCTTCTTCAGCTACTTTGGTTATTTCTTAGTCTAATTCGTGCAAGTCTATATCACACAGTAGATGGATGAGAAAGGATTGAGCCTTGTGGGACTTTTTCCTAGACGGGCGGGCTGCCAAGTTCGATGCCGCCACCAAGTCCTGCGTTGAACAAACAGTTCGCGTAAGAGATGCAGCTACCTATGACCCTCATGTCCCTCCGTAGAATGGATATTATTGTGCTGGTCCCTGGAATCGTAACATTCTTTAATTCTAAGAACCACAAAGTTCCTGTCCATTTCAGGCGTATTTGTTCCCCTCGAGGGGCATTCTCTTTCGAGACGAAACCAGAGGTATTCAGGAATTGTCGTAGATATGTTCTATAACCCTTAGCCCGTTGGACAATCTCGAGGGTTGAAGAAAAGTAAAGGGTCTTATTTTTATAGGCTTGTTAGGTTTAAGGACAATAAAGCCAGTGCGGCTTTGAGGTGGTGAAATTTATCATTTCGAAGAAGTTCGGCAGTTATTTTGAACCGGGCTCGATCTCTTATTTTCAAAGTTTCGCCTCGGTCGGGGGTCATGTCGGGCGATACTTGATTCGCTCATAGGCTGCAATCGAGAAGTTGGGATCCGTATATAGAGAGTAGATATTTTCAAACTGGCTTGATGTTGAGTTCTGTTCGAGAGTTTCGAGTTTCCGCCCGCCCCCGGCATCGGCTATCGTCAGCTGGGGATTTCATACTCGTTTGGTTCTCAGTTGAGCGAATATCCTGTTGGCTTTCGGCCCGAGGCTTACCGCTCATCCCTGGGCGTGACCGAGGGGTCCTGCCGCCCTCAGCGCCGTCATCCCCAAATCGCGCGGAATGGCCTGTCCTACCTAGCGCATCAGGTGAGCTTATAGCTTCACTGCTGCTATACGAGCGTTTCGATCCGATTCGCTTTTCTCAGGGACGCTCCTTTCTCCCCACAAAGTAGGATATTCAGATGAGATCGGCACTCGTAAGCCGTAGACAGCAAGCAACCCGTCTACGCTCCACAAAAACAGAGGGCGCATCGTCGGTATTGGTTTTCCTGGACTTGCCAAAGCGGCTACCCCCAACGCAGGACATCACTCTCCTACTAGTCTTCGGCTGAGTTGCGTGAGGTTAACGCCTGTCGTCCCGGCGTGGGTTGCTCGAGACCCAGCGACTATAGCATGCAGAGCGTCGCACTTGTGGTTTGTGGAAAAAAGCCATCTTTGTGCAAAATTTTTCATTTCAGAACCCCATCTTTCAATAATACCATGCTTTGTTGAACTAGTTTAGACTGATGTTTTCGCAATTTGGAAAAGCGAAATTCGTCACAAACTGTTTCGCGAAAACAAGTGACTATCTTCTCCTGTAAACTCATGCGAGAATGCTCTTGAATAGCTAACAGTGTTTTTAACTTCTGTTCCATTTGTTGGCATAATATAGCTTGCACTGTCTGTTTGCACTTAGGCGCACAGCGCGTAACCATATCATTTATGCATGATTCTCCAATCATTTGCGTACCTGAACGCAAGCTTATACTGCATAATTCATGCTGTTTCTTTAACTCGGACAACAGAGCCTCTTTAGAACTTATCAATTGCTGTAACTCTGAAAAAATTGCTTCGCTTCTCGCATTAGAAGTAGCTTCAAAAGTTTCACCAAAAGTTTTTTCACTAAATATAACAAAACCAATAAAACTACGAGCTACAAGAACTTCTTCATTATAAATTAAGATTTATTTAGGACTCGAAACACTAGAAATTGGAATAGCAAATATTATCAATTCACGCATCCGTATTTTTCTTTCTTCTTGGTCCGTTTCCGATATTCATCAGAGTGAACAACTTCTGACCGCGTAAAACATGTCTGCGCAGGGCTTTACGCGCCTTGCTTGTTAGGCTTCTCCTTCGGGCCCAAGCCCTTTCAGCTCTGCTGAAAAAGGGCGTAGCACCTGCTTATCATGGCCTCCCTTAAAGATGATTCGTTGGAATGATGGGGCCGCCGCCGAAGGTGGCGCTAATGCTTTTTGATTCTCCGCGCTCCGCTTCCGTGTAATTCTGTCTACCTTTTTTTTTATCAAGTTCGAGCCCCCCCCCCGTAGCTCAATTCTGAGCCTCTTGGCTAGTTTGGCAACCCTCTCTAGGGCTTTCTTTGGAAGGGGCTCTGCCGAGAGTGGCGGGAGCCTTAGCACCCTCAGGATTTTATTATATGGAATACTAAGTGGGATTTAAATTCATAAGTAAGATGGTCATGAGTACCGGAAATTTGCCAACAGAAGGGAACGTTTCATGTCGTTTGTCGTAAGTGTGAATTTCATTCACAAGATTTCCATCATTTTGTTGGTGGATTCTCCCTATCTATGCGCCCTTGGTATGCTGGATGTTTTGATGCTTCTTTTTTACCATCCCAGGAAGGAATAAGTCTAGTAAACATTTGCTCAATGGTAACGTAATGATTCATACCCGAACACGATTTTGCAGTATACTTCGAGTAACCCTGACCTTTGTCCGCGGTCTTAACCGCGTCGATATGTGTTTAATCACGTCTGCCGTCGCGATTTGGAAAAGTATTTCCCCAAAGACTAACATTTGGTCTCGGTTATTTTATTTTAGGATTCACTCCTCCGCCCGTCTACCCGTTCGAGGCTGTGACTAAAGCAGCACTCGTAAACTAAACCGTACTGCATACTTTGGATTGATATTCGAAACGTAACACTTAGTGAGTATTTTCGACGATAAATAAGAATCGCAACGAAACTTAACCCGAGCTGGAGGTACGAGGCGAAGCAAAAGCATAATACGAAGCGTGCCAGATAGACAAGTCCAATAAATAAGATGAATGGTAAATATAGCGTGCAATAAAGGCAACAGTAGGTTGCTCAATCAGAACAATGTCGGCATCACTGAGAAAGGAGCGCGTCTAAACAAGTCATTATTCCAGTAGTCACCGAAAGTGATAAAGGTTAAACACGAAATTGAAATGAGCTAAGGTAATTCTTACAAAAAAACCTGAAACAATAAAAGCCCGTAGAATGGAATTGGTCTTTGAGACCTATTCTTAGAGACTATTAGGAATAATACTATTATGAAGGGAATTCAATCATCTCGTCTGGATCTTGGTCATATTGTGTTCTTCTTTCTTTCTCGGTTCTTTGATATTCATCAGAGTGCTGCTCCTCTGTGCGCGTAAAACATAGATTTGGTTAAGAGTGGCAGTTTCACGTTCAGCTATCAAAGTGGATAAGTAGAAGGACTCATGGTTTAAAGTGCGCTTTTGTTTATCACTTGTGATAAACTAATCTTTCCCAAGGAACACACATAAGATTTATTCATTTATTGCAATTGATTAGCATTTAAGCTTTTTACCACTCCATTACACCACTCAGATGCTCCAGATACACTTAAGTACAAGTAGGATACACTGGTCTTCGAGAACCACATCTTGTTCCACACTGTAATAGCTCTGCTCTGCACTTGCATTTTAGTGCGAAGTTGTTTTCGTAGTTTGAGAATACGACTTCTTTTTCATTTTAGGTAATCCATCGTTATATAATAAGAATAATAAGAAGAATAAGAATAAGAATAAGAATAAGAATAAGAATAAGAATAAGAAGAATAAGAAGAATAAGAAGAATACGTAAATTATATAATAATACGTAAAGAGGGAGTCATATGGAAGACACATAACCAAACGAATTACGTCAAATACGTAAATTGATCTAGTTGAGGCCCTCGTGAACTTCTCTCTCTTAGTGAAACGAGTTCTTTAATTACAAGAGAACAAAACAAGTTTGATTCTATGAGCCCTGGATGCTAAGGCTGCCCGAAAAACGGAACGCGGCGTTGGTGCTCAAAGACTGACTAAGGTAGGTGCATTAAAGGACAACCTGCGGTCCTCCCTCTAGGTTCAATTCGAATCAACGACCCAGTGAGTAGTAGTTAGCCATTTGGAAAGATGAGAGATGGGCCTCGATGCTAGGCAAACACATCGGGAATGATGCAAGATGATTAATAAAAGCAAGTCATACATTGCGTTCATGTATAACGTTGCCGTTATTCAATTGGACGAGGATATAATCCTTAAAAAAGCTCTCTTCTTAACAGTGCTTGCCACAGCTCCAGGCACACGACTTTTGCTCTAGATTTGGAAGCAACATTATGGAACAAATATCATGTCCTTGGCCAAATTCCACATTCAAGGCTTGGAACTGCGCCCTAGTTTACCTACTTCCTATGGCTCATTCCTAAAGAGAAGAGGGGGCCGAAGGTGAAAACTGAAAAGCGCGGCTGGCTGAAAGGCTCGTAGAGCACCGACCTTTTCCCCCATAAGAGGAGAGCTTCAAAAAACAAAGGCGCGGCCCAGAATCTTTTTTTTCTCTTCGGCTTAGTTTTTTTATAATGCGGACGGAGCGAATACTTAATTTGGGGTCTGCTGGATGTACTTCTTGATTCACAATCAACGAACGCCAAGGTTAGCTGAAAGCTACTCATATTTTCACTCTTTCCTATTCCCTTACCAGAGTCTCAAGTTTCCACCGCATGCATATCCCTCGCATGGAGGCGCGGGGCAATAAAACATCGCTTGTAGTCGTACTAATGAATGGATTCTTGGCGTGGCATCCTTTCTCCGAATCTAGGTTTTAGTTGCTCTGCGTACACGGACAGAAACGAATTATTTATGACTCTCCATCTTCGATTCCCGAGTCCAAATACATCATTTGTGGTGAATCGTTCTGTATTCTCTTCCCAGTTGTAGATTCGAGGCTTTGGACTTAAGCGCTTCAAGCTCTGTTTGGTTTTTTTGGTCGTAGGAATCTCCGCGGGTCAGAGAGCAGCGCCCTCAGAAACAAAAAAAAATTTCATTCTTCGTCCGCCGCCGGTGTTTTTCCTTTTGTTTCGCAAGTGCTTCCGCTTCGCCGCGCGCGCCTCTTCCTTCGTTTGTTTCTGATGTGGTTTTGCCAGCGAAAAAGAAGATGTTTTGCCATCATGAATTTGTTGTTTCACCACGATATTATGATGGGTTCATGTTCGTGGAAAATCTTTTCTGGGGACTATGAAAGACTACTCCTTCACTTCTGCAAAGACTCTTGGAAGGAGAAGCTATCCCGCCGCCGCAATGGCTACAGCGTAACTTCTATGGACTGGATGAAAAAAAGCACCTTGACCAAATTCCAGATTATGGTCACTTCGCCAAATCTTGGTTAGTTCAGTCCAAACTAGTTGGCTTTTACATGCCCTTCTTTTTACAAGGGTTATGGCAGAAGCATCTTTGGGTCACCAATAACAACTTCCACATCTTCGATTCCAAAAAGAATACCTTGCTGGGTGAGTGGCACTCTCCCCAGCTCATTTTAAAAAATTCTGGGAGTTTTCAGTCCTGCATCCACCAGGACCATGTCTTGTTGTAATTGTTTCACCGAACATTGTGTAATGCTTTCGGGTAATGGATAACCAAAATTTGATTGGGGGGAATAATGGACTGAATCTGATTTGGTTTTTTTGGTTTTTATTCTAAATTCCCCTTATTTCACTAGTTCGCAGGGGCCTTTGGATTATGCCGCCCTCAAGGGGGTCATAAGGAATAATGCAATTACTAGGTAATTGCAAGAAGAGAGTAATCAGGAGATGGGGCCATTTCCGTTCCGGTTCCCTCTCATAAAGTCTCCAAAAAAAACACAACCAACGTTCCCCTATTCCTATTACCGCGCCTCACCAGCGGTTAGATCGATACTGTGGATCAGTTTCCGTTTCTTCCTAGAGAGAGGTACTTGAGCCTTTTTTTTACGCGCACAGCAAGAAAAAATGTATTTATTTCTTTATTTGTTTGCCAGCAACGCAACGGTGTGCTTCATAGTAGGGCACGGCGGGCTGCTATCCTGAACATTGGATCTCTTCAGTTCTGCCCATCTCCAGACCGGCCCTGTTTCCGAGACGGGTGTTCGAGGTGGTTATCAAATATACCTTAACCTTAAGGATTTTCTTAAATCCCTCCCTTTATGTAACTGAAAAGTCGAGTTCTCGCTTCTATGAATATAAAAAATCAGCTCTAAATTTCCCTTTTCCATAGCATCTTTTCATAGGTGTTAGTATATCATCCTCTACGCTCCTTCATTGAGTACCATATCCGCTCCTAAACAACTTAGTGCCGGCTGCTTTATTAAACTATTCTAAAAACTTTTCACTTCATTACCAACATGATCTATGATATACTTTCCATCCATGATATTCTTCTTTCAATTTCTCCCAAATTTCTTCTCTAGTGGCAAATGAAATGGTGTCGAGGTGGCGGGAATCTCACAACAAACGATGGTACAAGCTAGCCGTAAAGTAATTAACTTGGCTTCAACACTAGCTATTCCAAGTCCCAGGCTGTGACTAAAGAGAAATATCGATTCTCCCAAATTGATTACATGGTAAGTGAACAAGTTTAGCCTTTGAAATTGAATCGTATGTTTTCTCGAATTTCTAATCCCTCTTCCTTCTCAGGCCCTAATTGGGAAAAACGCAATCTCGGGCCCATGTTGGCCTCTCGCCAAGAAAGTCCGACCGCTGGCTGCTATCACTAGGTAAGGCCAAGCTTTTATCATAAAGTTTTTGATGAAGCGTTTCTTCAATCCTATAAAAAAAAACTTTGCGAGGTTGGTATTCGTTCGCGGTATTTCGCGATGGCGACCTTCGGCCTGCGGCCTTGGCTAAAGTTGACTATAGCCGCCCGCTGAGCAAGCAAAAGGGTGCGCAGTTCAGAGAACCGGGGTTCACTCCCAAAAGTATTATAACTGTAGCTTGGTCTAGATTTCTTTTGCTTACCGAGTAAGTAGGCCACAGCAGGTCGGGTGGGTCATTTGTTATGGTTCCCTCTCAAGCGTATGTTCTAGTTTCCCATCGGCCCACCTATTTTAATCATCCCGCCGCCAATTGAATAGCGTTTAGACCTGCGGCCTTCCATACGTAGATAGGTCGGCCACCCTTTTGTTCCTAGAACCTCGGACTGTTATGTTATATAGTGGGCTCGGAGGCCCGAGATATAAGTGCCGCCTCCTCGGCATGGCCAAGTTGTAGAGCGATCCGCTGTTTCGGCCTATGGTGTTTGGTTTTGCTTAGTTGAAGCTTGGTCCGCTCCCCGAGGCCGGCGTGGAATTTTTACACTCGGCTTAGGGAATAGTGCCTAAAGGACTTCAGACCATCTTTATGTGAAGGGCGGCTTTCGTTGGAGTTCGTTAGCTCAAACTAGCTAGCACCTTTCCGCTATCTCTGTTTTTCGAAGCTCTCCCACCTGGAGGAAAGAGGCCACAGGTAACGGCCTTTGCCGCTGGCCGCCTTCCGATGCTTTTTTTTTTTCGTAGAGTTAGGGCATTGGAAGCTTAGTTTAGGCGCTTCTTCCACAGACAAGTCTCAGCGCACGACTTTCCAGAGCGACTTAATAGGAATTGAACCCCTGCTACACAAAACATCATAGGCGAGGGAAGCTTTCGTAGAAATAAAGTGACGAAGAGCTTTATATATGTTTCTCTTTGAGGTTTCTGTTTGCGAAGCTTTCGCTTCTTCATCTTCTACCAATGCTCAATGGCTGAAGGTGGTTATTTTTCATACTTTTCGGTACGAAAAGTCTAATAAATGGCTAAGTAACATAAGGTTAATGTATTGGATTGCAAATCCTAGAAAGATGGTTCGAATCCGTCCTTAGCCTACTCCACAACTATACCGTTCCCAAGGCTGACTTATTATTCGAGGCCAAAGACCCTGACCAATCTTTGGACTTACCTACCACCATCTGCGACGCAGACAGTGCGAGCAACAACAAGTCAAGCGCCTGCGGCCTTTCCCACTTCTTGCGAACGCAAATTAAGGCCGTGTGTGTAATCGACATCAAGCTAGCTTATTTCTTGTCGATTATCGAGAAAGAGAAAAACAACAAAAAACAAATGGTTTTTCTTGGTGGGGTTACATGGGCTTCGAAGAGCCAGGGAATTAGGCCTCTCTTCTTTCCGGCTTTGGCTTGGCTCTAAAAGAAAAGGTTGTGTGCCCCTGCCCAGGAGGGCGGCGGGCCGCCGCCGGCCTTTTTTTTGGAGAGACGAGCTTGGGGTGGACTTCTTAAGCTCATGTAGAATCAGACAGCAGGGAACTATAGCATGAATACTATTTGTATTTCGCCATAAGGACAATCATACGCATAAAAATGAGGTAACCCTCCTTTCCCAACAAGCAAGACGCGGGTCAAAGGTCCGAACGCAGCAAAAAAGATAGATTTTCGTGCGAAAAATCTTTTATATTTTTCTCCGAACGTGACTGTAACGAGCAATAGAAGTCGTATACGTAACTAAACGGCAAGCAAACGACCAAACGTGCAAACTAGTGATCACCCGGACTAACTAGTAGGGGCCGCCAGGGGAGGGGGTGTAGCCCAGTCCTTGGAAATCGAGACTTTGGCCGGGAAGGTACAGGTGACAAATTATTTACTAATGTACTCCAAAAAACAGCACCGGGCCACATCGAGCGACGATGCTGAGTGAAGGGCTCGGAGGGAGGTAGGTGATAATCGCTGAAAACACGCAGACGTGCGCCGCGTCTGGAACAAAGTGTAGCAGAATCAGAAAAGCGAGGAGACCATAAAAAAAGGCAGGCTGACTGGCAATCCTGATCGAGTCTCATGTAACACAAACTAACAGCTAACCTCGGGCGGGGCTACTTACTATAGCCAAGTAGTAAGTGACGTTGGAATCCCAACAAAATGGGCCAGAGCCGCAGCCGGGGAAATTTATGTTCTGAAACCAAGCGACCAGCTCTTTTGAGCTGTACCACGTAGGTTACCTTGTGATGCCCAACCCAAGGGCGGCTAGGGAAGCTGCTGACTTGAAAGTTGTAGTACATTTAGCCTTCTTCCTCCCGGGGCTTCTCTAGTCTAGCGCTTGGGTAAAACAAAAAGAAGAATCTTTTAGCGCGCGCGGCTGAAAGCCGCTTCGCCTGACTCGTCTCTTAACAAGATGCATCTCGAGTCAGTCACCCCGTTTGGGACGGCCTATGGAGAAGCCTAAAACTCCCAACATAGGAAAGATGCTTCATCCAAATAGAGCGATACAGCGCTGAGTTCCCTTCCCCGGGCCCCGTCGCTGAGCTAAGTGCCCAAGCCGAAGTGCTCATGGTCCTGCGTCGATGTACCAACCTCAAACGACATGGGACAACAGAAAAATCTACATGTTTTGGGCTCCGCTTCAAATGAAAAACTGAGGCAACGACTGTAATTCTGAAGCAAATTCGACTCTTTCACTTATGGACATGAGCAATGCGGGCCCCCGCCCTCGGCTCGGCGGTCCGTAAACCCTGAGGAATAGACGAAGCACATGCAGGGAAACTTGCACATGTGATTCTGACCGAGGTGGCAGAGGGTTAGTCAAAAACCTATCACTTTCGGGCACAAAAAAAGGTGACCGAGGGCTAAGGGTTGGTTGTTGGCGAGCAAACAAGGGCCGAAAGTCGTTGGCTTGTATAAAAAATATCGAAGACCGGGGCGGAAGCGGACAAAAGATTGAATACCAGAATGGCTGAAGTCACGGCGCGGCCCGAAGGGCAAAGGGCGCCCGTAGGGCGAGACGTTTTTGCTCACAGGAAGGGAGCTTAAGCCCTGGATGGAAAAGAATCTAGACTTTTTTTGAGTCCTTCTTTCCATTCTATTCCTGCTTCTTCGCTTCGTGGTGATCTTCATTCGGCGGGCCCACATCACGTACGGTTTGGAAGCCGAATCCCACAATGCTTTTTTTCAAGTTAGGTTCGAAGAATATGAATATAACTTTCCGCATCTGTGCTTTTCGCGGAGACGATAATCTACACATATTATGGTCCTGGTTACTGGCATTCTTGAGAGAATGAGGTAGACAAGGTGGGGTCTCAAAAAGAAGCACGCCTTTGTTTCAAGCCACAGGGAGACGCGTAAACGTGTCACTTTGTTTTCTTGATATTTTTATTGTCTCGCTTCGCTCCTCAGAGATGTTTAATTCCAAGCTTGAGTCTATTATGTTTAGAAGTGGATTCGAACCACTGACACAAGGATTTTCAGTCCTTTGCTCTAACCACCTGAGCTATCTAAACGAAACAAGAGAAGAACTATGTACAATTCCAGTTTGTTGATTATTTAGGAATTACTAACCACAAAAGCACGGGCCGATACCTACTTTCGATAAGGATAAAATAAATGCCCCTTTTTCGTAACAGCTGGAAGTAAAGCCGCAAGTCCATCCATCGGTGACTTGGACCTAAAAGGGTTCTTCGCTGCTTAAGCAGTACGCGGGGCGGCGATATCATAGAAACAGATGAAGCAGCTTATTAAAGTACACAACTTTATTTTGTTTTTCCTCTGAATGGTTGTGCCTCGCGGCATCGCAGCACTCATACCATTCCAATGTTGGTGAGTAGTAGAGATGTTTAGGTGCTCTTCTTTTGCACCACAATACCTATTCATAGATTTTCATAATCTGCGTTTATTCTCGGGAATTTTCAGGCTCTATAAACAGGGCAAGGAGGGTCATTGGTAAGAACAAGACCCAACATGATTGGGGGAGACTCACCCAAAACGGAAAAAAACGTTTATTCGTTTTTTGTTTCGTTCCATCTCTCTAAAATCCATGAGAGACTTGTCACATTTGCCATTTTTATGCGGTGTGCTTTGTTTCTTAGTACCCTGCACATTCCTCTTACTATCTAGTCGTAGGCGCGGGAGCTTGGCGAGAGGCGTATTAGGGTGGGCTGCGGGCACGGAGGAAAGCCGGGCGCTTTGGCCTAACGAATAGGAAAAAAGATATAAGTTACTCAACGGGTTTAGTTTTCTGCTTTATGGTAAGCTTCTTTTTCTCGTCTCTGATAATATAATAAAGCGCTTGGCACTTTGCTTGTAGTAGATGCTTGCCCGCGTTTCGCTAAGCCTACAGATTGCTGTTGATCATGACTTTCGATCGAAAAGCTCCCATGAAGATGAAAATTTCACAGGAGTTTGCATCTTGTGTTTGCTGTGCAACTTGCTGACTTACGCGCGACCATCATCGCTTTCAGGCCACGCCTACGCGCTGTTCACTTTGGTTTAATTCGGGTCTTCAATTCCGCTGCTGAGACGTTCAGTTGACTCCTGAACCTTGATAGGAAGATGGCTTCTTCGAAAATTCGTGCAAAAAAAAAGAGGGGTCAGGGACTTATTAGGATGAAGCCATGTGAATGGATGTCAGCTTCGCTGCTCGAAAAAACTCACTGCTAACCACACTGAGAGACGCCGGTGTGAGGAGAGGGGCCGCGGCGGGTCACGTCAGTTGGCGGGCGGGCCTTATTCCTAGCGGTACGAAAGGAGAAGTCGTGATGGTATTATCTACGTACAGCTCCTCGTTGAGTAAATATCGCATCCAACCATAAAAGGGACGAGGAAATTCCCGCTAAGTTTCAGTAAAACAAGCAGGCCAGCCGGGCTACTGATAGGAGACAGGATTCAGCCAAAACCATTCGTCGGGGCGAAGCAGAGGCCACTTCAGTTGCATTAGCATAGAATGAGGGCCTCAGAAGAATAAGTTTCCTTATCTCCCACTACTACCAAAAAGCAGGCGAATGAAGGCCGAACGAAGGTCGCGAATGAATGGGTGAAGGCCGACGTGGAGACTAAGGACGCGGCGTAACGAATAGCAAGGGATGAACAGAATACAAAGTAGTTAATTCAAGCGGATCTCTGACGGTCCCTGTCCATTAGTTAGACTCCTTATTAGCCAGGGCAAAGCTTCTGCCTCATTTTAGTGAGGCGGGGAAGGAGATTAAAAGTTTGCTGCAAATAAGCAAACTTTCTCTTATCTATGGGTGGTCTCCGGCTCTTCATGAAAAGAGCCGGATGAGGCCAGAGGCTTACGTACGGTTCGGAGCCGAGCCCCTGCGGTGATGCTGCAGCTTAAGTTAACCGACACAGAAAAGATACAGTTTACTCAACAAACAACTATGGTCATTGGGTTTTGAACTCTATCTATCTATCTATCTATCTATCTATCTATCTATCTATCTATCTATCTATCTATCAAAGGAGAAAAGCACCTTGTTGCAAGGATTGATCAACTACATGGACCCACCATCCCATTTATGGTCATTCAATTATCTATAAATCCTTTCTAAAAAACCGATTCATGTTTAAGCATGATCGATCATCACTTCTATAATTGACCTGTTTGTTGCCAATTCACCTTTCAGCCTCATGCAAGAACGGAGAAGTAAAAAACCCGAATCTATAGATGATTTCTTTCCCATTGTTCAAAATCATGAATTGCGGAATTGTTTCGCACGTCGAGTTTCCAGAGAAAGGATTCTATTTTTTTAATCAAGAAACGGGCACTACCGAAGTAGCTATATATACTTCTTTTACGGATTCATATTTTTTTTTGTTGGAATTGTCAATTTCGAGGCTGGTATACTAGCATAATGAAGCTATCCTTTACTCTCTGTTGTATTTGGATAGGGTTTTGTTGGCCCCGTTGGTAGGTAGGCTTGCTTAGTTTCGTAAGCTTGCTTTTCACAAATGAAATGGAAATTGGGGAACGAGAAACAATCTAGAGAGAACTTGCACGAAGCTGGAGTAAAAGGATTCGAACCTTTGCATGTCGATCTCAAAAACCGATGCCGTTCCACTTGGCTATACTCCAAAAGCCTATAAATAACTCTTCATTTGCTGCTACCCAAGGGCTTTGCCTCCTAAAAAAAAACAAAATAACTTCCCACTGCGCCGGCAAACACTGTAGGGAAGATGATTTGCTTATTTATGTTCCTCCATATTCTGCATGCATAAGTGAATTTCATCATCTATATCGTAGATAAATAAGACTACTCCGTCCGGCGGCGGCTCGTCCCCCTTCGCGTGCATAGTGAACAAAGCGCGAGCTTATAATCTGATTTATAAATCGAGCGCGCTTCGTGTTATGAATCGACGTAGATTATTGATTATTTATGAAGTTCCGCCGCAGCTGCGGTGCGGTTTCATCTTTTCGCTCCTTGGTTGGGCACACGGGCCAAGCAGGAGAAAACAAAATGCGTTTTGTTTTGTGTCGTCGAGATGGTTGATTACTTCGAAGTCTGCGGTTCTTTGTTCAGGACTTCGTCCAAACATGAGCCATATTTGACAAACATACCACCCGTTTTTTGTGGCGAAAAGCCCGGCTTCAGTTACTTATTCGACAGAAGGGTAGTATGCCTATATGCAGCAAAATAAAAAAGCAAAATTGCCTTACGTAAGTTAGAAAAATTTTTCTGAAGAAAAAAGCACAAGAGATTAATAAACAATCTCCATATATTCTTTTATTTCATCGTAGTGGCTTAATAAGTGAACAATGGCGATAATCCAAAAATCTATTGTGTGCAATTCATGGTGGAACGTTCTTTTGGCCAAGTCGCAATAGGAAACAGGCACATGAAAACAAGCAAAATAGTTTTCTTGCACAGCATGCTTCCAAAGCAGGCCCGACTTGTTTCTTGTATTTGACTAAAAAAACACCGGACGATACGTGGTCATAATTGCAACCTTCGGCCTCCTACAACCAGAATCTAGTTTCATTATACGGAAAACTCGGATCTACTTTGCTCAATTATATGGATATATACGAAGCTGCTGATTTAGAAATTACATCAGTTTTTAAAGAATCGTTTTGGCTTTTGTTTCACCCATCTTATGAGTCGTGTCTTTGCTTTAACCAGCCAACGAAGTGATCAATCAGCAAACAGAATTTATGATGTCCAAGCGTGGGCACTCCAACACTTCACTCATTTTACGCTCCATCCGTTATACGAACGTATTACTTGAAGGACGACGACCATGCGTCTGCCTAGGGTATATGGCCGCCCGCCATCTGAGCCGCGAGAGACCTTTACCTCACCAGGCATTCCTGGTCACGGGAGGCTATATGGAGAGCAGGGTCAGAAGTGTCTAATACGACATATAAGCTGAAGTGGCAAGACTTTTTTCTCCCATCCACAAAATTTACTGTGCGACAACGCTTCGTAAAAACAACACCTACGAGCTGCTGAGTAGGCACGGCGGCGGCGCGCACGATGGGCTTTTGCATGCCTCAAGCATTACCGGAGTAAGATCATCGCCAAACCTTTAGAGTCAAGCTAACGAGGTAGGAGGGGCTCCTTGGATGATATTTGGTCATCAGATCAGATACCGGGGCAGGAGACAAGCCAAGGAGCTGCGGAAGCTAACCCTCCCTAATAGGCCACCATTTTTCGCCGACTCCATAGGGTGCTGACTCAGACCTTGGGTGACAAAAGACTGAGAAAGCCACTCATATTGTATTGCGCGAAAGTCTTTCAGGTGAATCTTTTTGGTGCGCGCGGGTCAATCGCACGCAATGTCGCGATATACACAACTCGCAAAGTGGCAGAGCATTTGAGCAATAGCATAATTGCTGGAGCCAAAAGTCATGGGCAAGTAGCCTGGGCCTAAAGTTTGATTCGACGCTGTAGGTGTATGACGGGAAAGTACTACGTGCGCTTCTGTAAGGAAAGGGGGAGGGGGGGGGGAGCAAGTAGAAGGAAAGCTGCCTACCTATCTCCAGAAGGACAGGAGGATACAGAAAGGGTAACTTAGTCACTAGAGGATCCATAAGACAGGAGTAGGCCACTGGGTCGGTCGCCCATCAAGTGCTTCGCAGCTTGATGGGCGACCGACCCAGCGGAGGCATGTAGTTCATGGCAAAGCTCAGATAAAGGAATGCGTTGTCTTTTTTCCACCAAGCGGCGAACCCGCTCACTGGTCAGGTGCGCGGCACTTCGTTAACGAGCAAAGAAAAAAGATCTTTTTCTAAGAAACAGAAATTTTTGTTATGCTTTCTTCCTCTGAATCTTTGGCAAGAGAATAAAACAAGTTTTATTCTCTGAGCGCCTCACAGGTTATAAAGATTCAAGCTAATTCATGATGTGTTTCTGGCGAATAACGGGATTCGAACCCGTGTTTTCAGATTCACACTCTGACACTTTCAACCCATTAAGTTATATCCGCCTTTCTTTCTAATTTAAACACAAAGATACTCGCTATCGGATTCGAACCGATAACCCATAGGAACAGATTTTGAGGCTGCCGTGTCTACCATTTTCACCAAGCGAGTATGCTCACTATCGGACTTGAACCGATAACCCATAGGAACAGATTTTAAGTCTGTCGTGTTTACCATTTTCACCAAGTGAGCTTGGGAAAGCAAAGGGCAGAACGGAGACAAAATCTTTCTGTTTTGCTCTCTTTTCGCCATTTTCTTTTCCAGACATCCCACCTCGGCTTCGGCATACGAGACTTCCTCTGGCTTGGCCAGACTTGCTGCGACCTCTAGATTTTTTGCCTCTCTCGGTAGGAAGGTGTGGGGCGATTATGCCGACGACGCCCTACTTCCTTCGCGCACCCCCGTTGGCTGCGTCGATAGTAGAGCGTTTCTTCGTGTTCAAAGCCTGTAAGTAAAACCTTTTCTCTCTTCATTGATTTGTATTAGTTTCTTTTAAGATACAAGTCGCCAGCAAGAGTGCACTTAGCAATGGCTTCTGTATGACGCGGCTTTGAATAAAATAGAGGTTCGAAGAGATCAGCTATGGGAGTCTCGCGGAAGACTCTCTTGGCTAACGAAATAGTAATACATCAACGTTTAAGGAAAAAAAAGCGCCGCTTCTTCTTTTATTTTTCCTTTTCGTCTGCGAAACAGACCAAGGAGCAAAGCCCTATATTCTCCCGCTTTCCTATTTGTGGCTCTGCTTTTTACACGAGGATGGAGAAGAAGTTTGCGAAGAAGCAAGCTTCTTTTTCGGTCCCGAGCGCTTCTAAGGGCCGGCCTCTTGGCCACAACGTCCTTGTCTAAGCAAATAAAGCATCTGTTTAGGGGCAGGCATGCTTCTCCTTCCGGCCCCACGAGCTTTGGCTAAGCAACATCTTGCATATCCCATCGGCTTCTACAGTAACTGATAGAATGAAAACGGCGGCCGGCGGCGTAGCCAAGCTTGTTGCCCGCTGCGCCTCCTATACTTATTGTTGTATAATGAAAGTTCTTAGTAAGAAACTATCTTTCAGTCAGAAAGTCTCTCCGATGATTTTTGCCACTCGTTGCAGGCAGATGGTGAGTGGATTACTCTATTCTATGGATCACCTAAGATGACCCATCTCTCAGTTATGCCATTATGTAGTAATGGCATGCGGCGACCTCTACGAGCTGGCCAATAGAGGGTGGGCCGGCCGGCCGCGTCGTCAATTGACAACAGAGCCTTTATTTACCTCTTGACTTGGGCAGCTGTCACCCAGAAACCAATCAATTAAGCCATCATCAAAAAAATAATCGATTGTTTTTTGGTCACAATATCGAAAAAAAAATGATTCATTATGTATTTACTAATCGTCACTTTACCTTTGCCAGGTAGTTTCGTAGCAGGTGCCTTTGGTCGTTTTCCTGGTTCATGAGGAACTGCTACAATCACAACCATGTGTGTCTCATTATCTTGTATTTTCCCTTTGATTGCCTTTTATGAAGTTGCACTGGGAGCTAGTGTTTGCTATATAAAGATTGCTTCATGGATTATCTCGGAGATGTTTGATGCTTTTCGGGGCTCCTTTGGCGACCGTGAAGTCATCGGATAATTTGCCGGATGGATTATCTGAATGCTGCAGTTGTTCCGCAGCGAGACGGACTCGACTAACTCTATAGGACGGAACTCTCCTAGAGCACCATAGCATGTCGGGAAAGGGGCATACTGGGCTGTAGCCAAAAGCTGCTGCCCTTGGCTGTGCCCCGACCGTGTCTTCGAGACACTGGTGAGACTGTGGGTCACGAACGTGAGGTGGAGGAGGGATCCCAAACTTGGCGCGTCAGGCGAGGGGGGGCCCACGCGCAGGCTTGGCGACACGACGCCCCCCCCCCGCATATGGGCAGCAGGAGGGCACATATGCCTGGATGGGCAAGGGGGGGCCTGAGTCTGATAAGGACAGTACACCATTTAAAGCGCACCTGTGTCTCGACATCAATAGAGTATTCGGTGGAACCGGTGAACCACGCATTGGCCCGCTGCTGGTTAGAGGCGTGGGGCAGAGGGCTCATAGTACCCGACCGAGAAGGTAACCCCGCCCGTAGGGCCGCAGGGCGCTGGAATCAGCAAGCAGAGGGGAAGGGGCCTAAGTCGGCAGATGCCGTACACTTGAGTGGCAGAGGAAGGCGGCACCGTACCCTTAAATGAAACTAAGCGGGAGGAGTAAATATCTATATCTTTTTTACTTCGCTCGACGGTGATGTACGCTGTTCCAAGCCCAACGAGAATCTCAAGTTGGTGAGCCGTGTGACGGGCGACCATCCTGCACGGTTCGGAGAGCACTTGATTATGTCACTTGGGTGGGGGAACGGCTGCATTACGGCAGTACAAGGAAAAAGCCGGCTTGATTCGCAAAATAAAGGGCCCGCCCAGTGAATGAACTATTGACTTTGCGTCTGATAGTCTGACTGTAGTTATGCTAATTGTGGTTACATTTGTAAGTAGCTTGGTTCATCTTTATCCCATTTCACATATGTCCGAGGATCCGCATAGCTCATGATTTATGTGTTATTTATCTATTCCTACTTTTTTTATGCCAATGCCGGTTACCGGAGATAACTCTATTTAATTATTTCTAGGATGGGAGGGAGTCGGTCCTGCTTTATATTTGTCAATTAATTTTTGGTTCACGAGACTTCAGGCCAATAAAGCAGCTATCAAAGCTATGCCTGTGAATTGAGTAGGTGACTTTGGATTAGCTCCCGGGATTATGGGTGGTTTTACCCTTTTTCAAACAGTAGACTTTTCTACTATTTTTGCTCGTGCTAGTGCTTTCTCTGAACCCAACCATTTCTTTGTTTTTTGTAATATGAGATTTCATGCTATAACTGTTATTTGTATTTTACCGCTCATTGGCGCTGTCGGAAAATCTGCATAAATAGGATTGCATACTTGGTTACCCGACGTCATGGAGGGTCCCACTCCAGTATCCGCTTCGATTCATGCAGCTACTACGGTCACAGCAGGCGTTTTTATGATAGCGAGGTGCCCTCCCTTATTTGAATACCCGCCTAATGCTTTGATTGTTGTTACTCCTGTAGGAGCTATGACGCCATTCTTTGCGGCAACCACAGGAATATTACAGAACGATTTGAAGAGGGTCATAGCTTATTCCATTTGTAGTCAATCAGGCTATATGATCTTCGCTTGCGGCATTTCCAACTATTCTGTTAGCGTATTTCACTTGATGAATCATGCTTTTCTTAAAGCATCACCCTTTTTGAGTGCAGGTCCAGTGATTCATGCCATGTCGGATGAGCAAGATATGCGTAAGATGGGAGGACTTGCTTCCCTGTTACCCTTTACCTATGCTATGATGCTTATAGGCAGCTTATCTCCAATCGGATTTCCTTTTTTAACTGGATTTTATTCCAAAGATGTGATTCTGGAGCCTGCTTACACTAAATATACAATTAGTGGTAACTCTGCTTTCTGGTTGGGAAGTGTCTCTGTCTTCTTCACTTCTTACCACTTCTTTCGCTTACTCTTCTTAACATTCTTAGCACCAACCAATTCATTCAAGCAAGACATGTTACGATGTCATGATGCGCCCATTCTCATGGCAATCCCTTTAATCTGTTTGGCTTTTGGAAGTATTTCTGTAGGACACTTGGCCAAAGTGTGACCTGTTAGCCCATAAGTCACTCCTTGACGAAGCGGCTGTTGCTCACCTAACACAATCCGAGGTAAACAATAATTGAGAATTGGATGCGGGCGAAATTCCCGTCAATGGCTGAGATGTTCAGTCGACTCTCTCTCCTTTGTAGGAAGTTTGGCAGCCTCTGAGTTGCGAGTAAGCAGGAAAGGGGAGAGGAAAGAGGCCCTGGTGAACCATCATAAGTGAACAAGTGTAAGCTTTGTTGCCCAAGAACAGTATCCAGTACTGACCACACCGAGGGGCGAGGCCCTTCCTACCTGAGGCGAAGGGCTGAAGAAGGGGTACTTGCAGTGGAATTTTTTGGCCTTGCACTAAACATCCAAGGGACCATGGACTAAACGGCCACTGTCTTAAACGACTATGTCCAGGGAACCGCCCCACAAGGTACATCTTGCGCCTATAGGCCGCTATAACTATCCAATACACTCGAAACTGGAAGACTCCGTTAGGGCTCCCTCGCGGGCGGGCCGCCAAGCTATAAGCCCTACAGGAGCAGGATTCTCTAAGAAGCAAAGGCCCTGGCTTTCTCTTTTTTCTTTGCCTGGGATAAGCCCACTTGGGGACTTAGGATATCAGTAGAAACTGGAGACGAGAATGAGTTATTAGTAGGTTTTACATAGCCCGATCCCCTGGAGAAACGACTTTGGCCCAAGGTCGAGGCTGCCTTGATTTCTAAACCCCCAGGATTTACCAAGCTTCTCGCTCCAACGATATGGACCAGATGCGCGCTTTACGATTCAGACTCATACCAAATATACATGCATGACTCTAGGCGATGAGACAAGTCACACAAGAGAACCCGGTGAAAGAACTCCTGGCTTTGACATTTGACAAGAAGGTGGTGACTTCAGGGCCACAAGGAATAAAAATGGCAGGAGGTCTCCAGTGAGATGAGAAGGCTACACCCATTAGTTAGTCGGATATGAATATCAGAGCCGTAAGTAGAAAAGAAGCAACCAAGAAAACGTCAAATGTGTTCCCCTCTCTGGCTTTACGTTTTCCGAGTCCCAGAAAGGAAGCAAGCTTCTTTTATGAAATATATTGGCTTTATTGGCTTACGGAATTAAGGAAGAGGAAGGGTAAAGCCCGCGCGCGGGGGAGTAAGGCCAAGGCCCCCGGCTTTCCAAACAAAGGCCGGCCTCAACCCTGTTCTCGAAGGCGTAAGCAAGCCGGCTCGGGCCAAGATGGCCCTAGAACGAAAGAAATAAAGCCGCTTCGAACCCAACTCTTTTGGATTCAGACCTGGATAAAGCCGCCAGGATGCCATCGAAGCTTATTCTTGGCCGTCCGAGCCAAGCCCAAGTATGATGTTTTGGACATACCCATTTACCAATACTTCAATCGCATCCACCATAAGCTTGGACAAACTTAAAATTCTGCTGCCTGGTGTGGCAAGGTCGCTTGGCTGCAAGCCGACATCCTGACCGGCGGCGGATTTAGGGAGAATATCCAGTCCGCGGAGACCGTGAGCTGGGCACCTGTGGCGGCGTTGTTCTATCCCCACAGCTAGCCAACATGGCTCTCCATTCCATGGAGACAGCTTCAAGTAAGTGGTCGCTGAAAACATACCCCGTAGAAGTCACTCCGATACTGGTTTAATATGCCGACGACTACTCTGTTGTATTTTACGAATCTCGGGAAGTTACAGAACAGGCTTAGACATTCCTAGCTAGGGAAATGATTGGTAAAGCCCATGGGACTAGAATTGCACCCAGATAAGACTCAGATAGTTAACACCAGGTCTGGCTCTTAATTCCTAGAGTTCTCAATCCATCATATTTCTAAAAAAGAAGACCGAGTCAAAACTTTCCAAACTCCGTCTCGTAAGTCCGGAGATTTCCCGTAGAAATTCGACGGGGCTCTCTAAGTCTCAAAAACGAAAACGGCCCACTGACTTATCGCTACCTGATACCCAAATAGTAGAGTGAGGCAGGTACTTCACTCCGAATGCAGCCACGTTTTTCGAAGACTGGACCATGACCTCTTTAAGAAGATCCGATATGGGTGTACCGACGGCGGGTCGCTTTTGAATCAAACTCAAGCACTTCCCTGAGAAGAAGAATGATATTTTCCAAGAAAAGGCCCACTGGAATAAGTGGAGTTGTACGACTCTTACACCACTTAGTGGTGGAACTTTCATCTTATCTGGGGCCAGACTCGCGATAGCTAGCCGGGGGCGCGTAAAGGTACGGAACTAAAGCCCGAAGAAGGCGTAGAGCAAGAAGCGGTCCATAAGCGGACCGAAAGAGCTTGCCGACTTCCTGCGAGGAAGAATCAAGCAAAGTAAAGAAGGCCAATTTTTTTAAATAGGAAAGACTATTGATTGAAATCTCAGACTCCATGAGAGCCAAAGCCCTGGGGATGATAAGTTCGAAGAAGCGTGCATCGCCTTCGCCGCGCGAACATGAAGGTAGACCACATAAAAGCGAAATCCTTGGGTTTCGTGTACAACAACCTCCGACTCCAGCATAAGCACTGCCGTGTTGAAGACACGCAGGAAGACATAGAAACCTGGGAAGAGCCGTATGAGGCGGAAGCCTCACGTACGGTTTTGAAGCCGAGCCGTGCCAGCAATGGGACGGTTTAGGGACCGATATGATGATTGGCTTAGGTAGGGCGGCCGTAAGGGCACCTGTAGGGATAATACCCTTTGTGAGACTGCAATTCACAAACGAAGCATGGGACTCACCTTTACTTGGAAACAGATATGGGAAACATAGCATGTCACTAAAGCGGGGCTCGGTAGGGGATTCGCCGCCGGCCCAGTAGCCTGCCCTAGGGCGCCTCGCGAGCTTCTTGATGCAACACGAGATGAGGCCAAGGAGCAAAGCCAAGTCAATTTCGGGCCACCAAACCCTGCAACTAACCGGATTGATTGAATAACCGGGAAAGCGCGCGAACGTATGTTGTAAGCTCCCTGCCTTCCTTTGGTGCCTGGAGGACAGGCCAGACACAGAGCGACCCAAAGTCGCATGAGAGCAGATTACCCACCGCACTGGGGACAAAAGACTGAAGGCCATCTCGAAGCATTCCGACCTACAGACAACACCGGCGAAACCCAACAGAGGGAGGGCAGCGAAGCCCACCCACCAGTTGGGAGTCAAAGGATCCATAGTACCTGCTTACCCGAGGGGACCTTGTAAAAGGAAAGCGCTGACTGGCAAAAGGAAAGGGATCCATGCGTCTGCGAAACCTACGCAGATTCTACTCAGCACAACCTAACAATATATCCAATACCCATTTACTAGTGAATGGGCTGACACCGAGCAGCACGGATTGGAAGCGTTGCTAGGTCTTTGGTTTTCTAGTCACCAAAAACCAGAAAGGATTTACAATAGAAGAAGGCGGCTGCCGCTATTATCGCAAGATGGAAAATGGCCTACAAAAAGCTTGCGCCTTCGGCCTAGACCAAACTGCAACACAATTACTGACTGTTGCGCCCCTATTACGACGACTCACCAATTTCGACGCCGTTATCCGCGCGCGGGAAAAAGGGCACTCAAGCATCTTAGCGGGAAAATAGGCGGAACAATTTATGCGAGCCGAAAGCCAGTTCCACTCAGTAAGAAGTAGCGTATGGAAATCCACACAACCGAGGCCCGACCGACGGGAGCTTCCTGATAAATCTGCGCCGCCGAAGGGGTAAACGAAACTAAAGCAAGCAGAGTTAGTGAGCCGTGTAATAGGCGACTATTCCGCGCGGTTCGGAGGGCACTTCCCTAAGCCTGAAATGGGCTAAAGTCTCGACCCTATCTAATTTTTGGGCTAATTCTGTTTTCATATCACCCAAAAATGAGATTCTTGCTGAATCTGAGTTTGCTACTCCAACCATTATAAAACTAATTCCTATCCTGTTTAGTACTTTAGGCGCATTTGTGGCGTATAATGTCAATTTTATAGCAAATGAATTTATCTTCGCTTTGAAAACAACTTCTTTTGGTAATGGACTATATTGCTTCTTAAATAAGCGTTGGTTCTTTGATAAAGTCTTTAATGACTTCATAGTGAGATCTTTTTTACGTTTTGGATATGAAGTGTCATTTAAAGCTTTAGACAAGGGTGCTATTGAAATCTTGGGTCCTTATGGGATTTCGTACACATTTGGAGAATTAGCTAAGTAAATAAGTAAACTTTAAAGTGGATTTGTTTATCATTACGCTTTCGCTATGCTGATTGGTTTAACCATATTTATTACTATTATAGGTCTGTGGGATTTTCTCTCCTTTTGGGTAGATAATAGATTGTATTTTATTTACACAGTGACTTTCTCTTTTATTAATCTTGAGGGAGACATTCGCACAAATTAAACACCCATACTGAATTAATTGTGTAATATAATAAATCTTTAAGGAACGCCATGATAAGCCGGTGCTACGCTCTTTTCGTAGCTCCACTAGGGCCTAAGCCCGAACCTAACAAGAAGGAATAGAGTAGAAGGTTCAGAGGCCGTAGGATTGAGGGATAGAAAGAGGCGCAAAAAACTTTTACCTCGATTCCCGGACGGAGGGGCCAAGTCGAGAAGAGAGGCGAAGAAGCCTCTTCTATGGCGCGAAGCGCCGCAGAAAAGGGCGCCGAAGGCACGCCTTCGGCCTTGTGCTGATGGTATATCAATAACACTTCGTATTTGTAGGAACCCTCTTCGTCTATTTTTTGCGGGGGGAGGCGTGGAATAAAACCGACACACATACCACTAAACACAAAATGAAATACACTATTGCAGCAGCGTAATAAATCTAATCCTTCCAATTGACTACCTGAAAAGCCTCGGGCCTAACAACGAGCGGCCGCAAACCAACCCGGCTTCCTCTCTCTGCAATAAAAATAAAGGCCTACCCTACCGAGGCGAGTGATGAAGGGAACTTAGCCAAATAACCATGATACTTTTTCCTGTTCAAGCATGGCTTCAGTCTCTAGTGCTACTATACCGATACGTGCAATCCAGTCGATTCCGTTTTGTGTTCCATACCGGTTTTTGCAATATTTTTTATAGAACAATCATACTTATTTTGTTAGGTCTCGACTCTTTATTTTTTTAGTGGTTCACGTACGAGCTACTGCTGTTTCATCTCCATCTGTGGCTACGACGTCGAATACTAAAATAGCAGAAATGAGAATGTATTGCGCCACTTGTAGTATTATTACCATTTCTTGGTTGGAAATTGATTTTTCATTGTAAATCACGACTCATTCCAATATTACCAACAAAACTGAGTGCAACCTATATAACATATTATACAGTTTATGCTAGGAAGAAACAAAGTTGGACTTTTGCGATATACGCTATTATTTTATTTTGCCTTTGCTCCCCAGTCCGGTTTGATTAGTAGCCGTAAGTGAGTGGAGTTATAGTATTTAGCTACGCAGAAAACTACTTAAGTCAAAAGACTCTTCTAGTCAAATGTATAAATTTTCAAATACTAGGAAGGAATGGCACCGCACATAACATTACAGACACAGTACTACAGCAGTGCCAAAACAACTAACGAAACTACTTTTTCGATTACTACTCATAGCTATTGATACAGCTCTTCTCCCTCCTTTCGATACGCCTCTTTGGTCTTATTTGTGACTTCTAAGTCGATTACGAAAAACATATTTGACTTGTCTTATATTCTAATATGTAATTATGTACTTGAATTCGCTTCTCATTCTTTGTACTTTTCCATTTCGGAATAGAAACAGAAAAGGGAAAAGGATATTCATAAAACTGCCGCCGCCTTACATTTGATTTGGTTCTAGATCGTTTCAGTACTTGTTGTATCATCTTCTTAGAATTAAATGGTGGTTATACCTCCATGAGTCCCATTTTTTTACCCCAATACAAAGGTTTAACTGTGATTATATTGGTGCATTGGCTCTCATTGTGGACAAGCCATTCATGTTTATTTTCGTTTTTAGTGCTTGTTGCCCCCCCCTTTGATTAATTAAGAAGAAAAGGACGACGACGCATCTCCCTAGGAAAATGGAAAGGAAACAGAGGTAAGGAGTTACAATGAGACCTGGGTGGGGGGGGCGAGGGCTTAGCATCCACCCAGGAGAGGAGGTTCTTATAACGGGTTTGGACTGCTCGCTAGCTTTACAAAAGAAAGTGGCGCCGCTTGAACGCCCTTACCTAATAAATCCGCAGTGTGCTCATGTACTTCTTTGGCCCCTTTGCGTATCTAGCTGCCACTTTTTCAACTTGCTCCGCATGGCTGAGATAAGACAAAAAGATTCGGAGGCAGTGCAGGCCACGGCAGCGCAAAGGGATGCTGGACAAACGAGGACAGCCGCCGCCGAGAATGATGACTCAGCGCACGTAGGAAAAGACTACTATTTCTCCCTTTCCAGAAGTCTCTGAAGCCGAGGCTCAAAAGTATGCTAGGGATGTTGAAAAGGAAATATTCACACCAGCACCTCGACCTTCGGACACAAGCCTAGTTTGAGGAGATAACCGATTCGAAAAGGCACCTAACCCTTCGCGAGCGTAGCTTCGGCCTTCGAAAATAGAGGGCTCAAGAAAACGAGTTTCCTTCTCTTTTTGCTGTTGGCTTTACGAACAACAGGGAACGCCGGCCGACTACTTTTTGAGCTTGTCGAGTCTCTTAGTAATGCTATGCCTCAACTCGGCCGAAGCTCCCCTCTGCGCCGATAGGAGGCACCGGAAGCGAGATTGAAACAAAAAATGCTAAAGCGCGAAGCGCAGCTTGTTGACCGTTCGCGAAGCGAATCCTGAAGATCATCGACGCGAAGCGCTTTGACTCGAGATCGCCCTTCGGCCTCTTCGCGCTTTATTGGGACGGGCCGAATCCCCCCTGCTTTTCCCTTTCGGGCGGGGGTCTTCAGAAAATAAAACCAAGTTTTGTTCTGTGAGGCCTTTGTTAGCTCGCTAATAACTTAACCTTGTTTCATGATTTCCGTGGCGGCGGCTTTTTTGCTTCCTTCAAACCTTCCTTCTCCAAAATAAGAGAGGCGCACTTCCGCGCCTTCTCTAGATTTTTGTGGTGTATTTAAGAACTGCTTTTGTTTTCGAGAAAGCGTCTGTCGCCCGATCACCAGAGCATGCCGGGAAACAAGGCCGGCCTGCATGCTCCCAGTTTTTTTTCGTAAAAAACCGGTTGGTTCATCTGCTCAGGCGCCCATAGGGCGCCCTGGTATGGCTGGGCCGAGTAGTGCTCCTCGAGATTTATTGGAAAAAGAGTAAACATATACGTTACAATTTCCAGCTTCACCTCATCTCAATCTAAGTGGTCTTATTTTGCGTCCTTTGTTGGGAAGCATTATTCTTCTCGTTATCCCTGATTCAAGAATCCAACTGATACGAAGTATTGGTCTGCGCACCTTTTTGATCACTTTCTTATATTCTCCCTTTCTTTGGATAGAATTCGATAATTCTACAGCCAAATTCTAATTTGTGGAAAGCATTCGATGGCTTCCTTATTCAAACATCAATTTCTATATAGGTATAGATGGTATCTCTTTATCTTTTGTGGTCTTGACCACGTTTCTAATTCCTATTCGCATCTTAGTAGGTTGGTCCAGTACCAAGAGTTATAAGAAAGAGTATATGATAGCGTTTTTAATTTGTGAATCTCTTATGATTGCTGTGTCTCGCATGCCGGATCCTTTACTATCTCATGTCTTTCTTGAAAGCGTGTCAATTCTCATGTTGCGCGGAGCTGAGATCTGATATTCGCTGGGGTCATCCCTCTGCAGGAGCCTTGTGCAGTAAACCCCTCCGGGCGGGTCGAAGTTTAGTAGTCCCCGCGAAGCTTTCGGTGAAGGGTAGTCTGGTGTGTAAGCATAGCATTTTTGGTAACCCGTCGGATGACCTATTTGGAATTGGGAGGGTATTCTTAGTGGGTACCTTGCAAGACTTCACCCTGCCTACTCGAGTATTGTATGGACATGCAGGAAAGGGTGCTCCTAGGTGGAGGAAGGCCGCAGGAGTTTTGCTGCGAGAAAACCTTCTTCGTCAAGTCTATGGGGTGCAGACACACCTGCGCGAATTCCAGGTAACAGCTACAAGGGTAGCGAGGGGGGAAATAGCCGACGCCCCGAGATGGACGTAAACTCGTCAACTACCGATTCGGTTGACAGAGATAATTGTCCTGGTCTTTAGAAAAAGGGCGGCCGCCGCGGGTCGCTTCCCCCATCGGGAAGCGATTTGCAAGGCCGTAGGGTGATGAGTTGCTGAAATGAAAAGGAGGCCAGAAAGATATGTAAATTTTGCTACGCCCTGCTCAGTATAATTATGGACAAAGGACTGGTATTGGCAGCCGGAGTCGAGTGAGAAGTAATAAGGCAGAGACCCAAAAGGTGGGGTTGGTCGAGAGAGCCTCACAGCACGCACGTCCGTACGGGTGCGTGCAAGTTCAGGCCCAGGATCTCGCCAAGCCAAAAAAGCAAGTAGAACTTATCAGACCGCTCAGATTAGTAGCGCCGAGACCTACAGTCATACAGTAGGCCATAGGCGAGTGCTCGAACATATATACGAGCAGCCCAGCGAAGCCAAAGCGCTTCAGCCGGCCGCGCTTTAGCTTCTTCGTCCTCGGCTCGTCCTTCCCGCGCAGCGTGCCTCTCCTTGTAAAGCCTTTGGTGGCTCCCGGATCATTTTCGGGTTTTTCTGGACAAAGTAACAACAAGAGAAAACAAGGCGATGACAACTGTGCTTTTGTCATCGAACATTCACAGGTCGCCCGTTCTGATGTTTCTATAAATCATCTACACCCGTGGCGCTCTCCGCGGAGTCAAACTCGCCCGCCCTCTAGTTGAAGAGCGACGGGGCTCGCAGCAAGAGGTGCGTGCTACAGAAGGCCTACCAGGTCGCATGCTCATGTAGATAGAATGTTCGATTAAACAAAGTGGCCATGGAAACTCATGATTTTTAAAAACTGGATCACGGGTAAGCTTTAGTCATACGTAGAGTCATGTACATTGCGTGAAATCTACCATCCCGACTTAAAGTTGAAGGCGCAGCGTCAGGCCACAAAGCATAATGTATCCGGCTTTTCGTCATGACAAAAGACGAGGAGACGCTCTAACACAGGAGAGCCTTCTGGGGCCGGAAGTCTCACGGACGAGAAGCCAAGTTTGCGCAGGCAGTAATGCCCAGGCTTAAGTTAACGTCCTTCACTTTTCTGAGGTCGGGGGTCGGCCTCGCAAACTTCACTTATCTCGTATCCTGGGGGGGGGGGAAGAGCTGGAAGGAAGTTCTAGCCTCGAAGAAGCCCGCCGCGCGCGGGCTATCGCGGGCACAGGAAAAACGCCGCCGCAGGCTGCCTGCCGCATGACGCGCTCTAACAGCGTCTCATTACTGCTCGGCCATCCGCGAAGGGGGAGTGAGCGGCCGGCGGCCGGCCGGTCCTCTTTCAGCAGAAAACAAAGGTCACCTCGTTCGTGAAGACGCTGGGCAAAAGCTCGGCCTTCCCCCCCCAATCAGGCCGAAGGCCGCCAAACTTTCATAAAAACCTTGGGAAGGCATCCATCCGAGGGTGTAGCCTGCTTTCCTGAACGAGCAGAGTTTAGCTGGGAACGATGTTTGAGAAGGCAAAAACTGGGCTTGACGAGTTGCTGAATGCTTGGTTGTCTTCATCGGAGGCTCTCCTTGGCTGGCCTTGTTAAGTAGGCCTGAGGGAAGAGTCAAAAGAAGAACAAGAGGTTTGGATCGAATTGGAAGGCGAGGTGAAGGGCAAGGCTACAAAAGACTCCAAAGGCTCCGAGAGGCTGGCTTCGAAATGAAATGGAGGACTCAGTACCGAAAGGAAGGCCCGTCCAACCCATGTAGCCCGCCTATCAAACGTCAGTGGCAGAGACATGGCCAGGCCTCCTTCAGAAAAAATGTGTTTTTTTCAATTTGGTCTCTCGTCTTATTGTGACAGCCATCCTGTCCTATTACAAATGTTGCGACAACCTGTACCAAGTCCGATTGTCGACTACCAAGCTGGTCCGCTACCCGCGGCCTTGCCCCCTTTTGGCGGGCGGAAAACAAAGTTTAAAGTGGAAAGGCCACTGGGTGTCAAGTTAGAGACCCACAGATTGTCGATGTAGATAAGCTTTGCCCTAGCGCAGTTCCTCGATAGTAATGAGCTAAAAAGCCTCAACCCCCCACGCGTATCACATTAAATAATCCAAGCCCTTACTAAAGGCTCCGAATAAAACACTTATGATTATAATTCTATAGAAGCGTTATCCGTGGAGATGGATGCGCAGTTAAAACGTGTGACTGACAACTGCCAGATTAAAAAGCACCACGCAAGCTAGTCCGACAAATCCGTTCCTTTTCTGTTATTTCTACAAGAGGTAAGCGCCTGCAGAGAGAGCCCTACATCTACCGTGAGCAACTTACTTTTGGCGCGGAATACCTGCACTCCATGCCAGCCAAAAAGATAGGTTGAAGTCCGAAGGGGACCCTTGGCAGAAGCCGCAGGCCGCAGGCAAGTCATCAGCTATTATCTCGAGACGGAGCCGTATGATGCGAGAGTATCACGTACGTTTCTCTGAGAAGGGAGTGGGGACCTACTAAATGTTTTTCTTGACCCAACCATAGGGATATAAAAAAGCAGAGGGCCTATCCCTTACTCTCTTATCATTATAGGGATATGGGGCTCTAGACAAAGAAAAATACAAGCGGCATATCAGTTTTTCTTATATACCTTACTTGGATCTGTGTTTATGCTCTTAGCCATCTCATCTATTTCTTTCCAAACAGGAACTACTGATTTATGAATATTATTAACCACAGAATTTAGTGAGCGGCGCCAAGTTTTGCTACGGATTGCTTTTTTCGCTTCTTTTGCTGTGAAAGTGCCTATGGTACCTGTTCATATTTGGTTACCCGAAGCTCATGTAGAGGCACCTACGGCTGGATCTGTAATTTTGGCAGGAATTTTATCAAAATTGGGAACCTATGGTTTTTTAAGATTTTCCATACCCATGTTTCCTGAAGCGACCTTTTTTTTCATTCCCTTCATTTGTACTCTAAGCGTGATTGCTATTATATATACTCCCTTGACTACAGTGAGACAAATCGATCTGAAAAAAATGATTGCCTACTCTTCAGTAGCTCATATGAATTTTGTGACTATTGGTATGTTCAGTCGGGCGGCCTAACGGTCATCTATAGTTATAAACACACGAGGCCAATGTATGTGTGCCGGGCGTGCGACTCATCAACCTCCTAGCGATGGGGGAGGAAACATAGCATGTCGTAAAAGCTTGATTGAGGGATACTTTAGTCTCAGGAAGCGCTTGCACTTTCTTGGGAGCCTTAGAGAAGAGAGAGAAGAAAACGAAAAGTTTGCTACGCGCGTTAACGCTTCTTCTCTTCCCGCCACCTTCCCACACAGGAAAGGAAGATGGCCCAACAATATCATGCAAGTCCGCTAACGTCAAGCGAGTTGAGCCTGGATTGGCAAATCGAAGTCACTTTCGGAACAGTACTTCCTACAGCACGTGTCCAGCGTACGTGAGGAGAAGCGCAAACGTAAGCTGCTATACTCACCGCCTGCCATCGAGACTAAGTGGTAAGGCCATATAATTGGCAGGGGAGTGGATTACTCATTTCATTGGGGACAAGTGCACAAACGACAACTCCAAACGTCACAGCCTATAGGTGACACCGGCGAGATTCAGCTAAGCGACGAACCAAGGAAACGCGCCGCTGTGAAAAATAGAAAGATAGATATATATTGGTGTTTTTGCTACGCCTCTTAAAGCGTGAAGCGCTTTCTACTACGGCCTGGGAGAACCAGTTTTCTTCAAGAAAACAAAAAGAAAAAACCCGTGTTATCTTCTCTCCTATTGTTTTCTTTTCTTGTTAGAGAACGCTATATAATATATGCGTTTCATTTCTCGTTAGAGAACGCTATATGCGTTTGTTGCGCACCTTTTTTCGCGAAAAGCGCGCAGCGCATAGCTTGAAGTCAGAAGGCCCATAGTACAAGCCTAAGCCTGTTTCAACTCCGTGTAAACGGAAAGTGCAGAACAACTAAGCGGGGAGAAAGGGGCCTATGTATCTGCATGATGCTTGCGGATTTTACTCTACACCATCCACGAAGCCCATCCCTCTTCCTAAAGCAAGTGCCTGCCACCATGCCAAATGAATGGGATTGATGGTGGACCTTTGGATTTTTAGCTTTCGTAGGGGCAGTAAGACATACCACAATCTTACCAGCAAAAAAAAGCGTAACATCGATCGGCGGTGCTGCCTACCTCAAAATAAGCCGCCGAAATACAGGATCGCAGACACCCACCCGGCCTTGGTTGGGAGGCCCGGCACGATCCTATCTACGTTAGAGGTTTTAAAAGGCGCCGGCAGCCAGCATCCGACCTTTACTTTCAGTGAGGCGGAACCCAACAAGTCTATATTGCTCCCTAACTCAGTAAGAAGGAGAAACCGGCGGTGCCCTTCCAAAATCGGGTCGTACAAGAAGTTCTGAAAATTTTTTCATAACCTATTCACGAATTGAAATTATCTTTCTCACAGTTCTGAATCTGATAAAAGTCTAAAGCCCTACAAATCACCATTTAAGAGATCGAGGTACCCAAGTAAAAGGTGACATTAGCTTCTTTTTCGACGCAGTGAACGTATATTGGATAGATTATACGAACAACTCTTCGAGACAAACACGAAGAGAGAGAAGTGAGGCGAGGAGAAGGAAAGGCACTTTTCGCTTCTCTAGATTTTTACAGGGCTTAAGCTTTTTTCCTGGAAAGTGGGGGGAAGAGTGAAACAAAGAAAAACATATAAGGGCAAACACCTTTGTTTGTGTTTGCGAAGGAAGAAGGCCCTATTTACTACTCCCCTTTCTATTGTTTCATGGCTGATTTATGGCTCGTAGTTTGCGCTCCGCTCCCACAAGAACAGCGAAGCAACCCAGGTAAAGAATTTGCAGGTAAGCCCACTCACTTCTGTCCAACATATACCTTCATGAATTAGACACTTAGATAGATTTACAGATTGAAGCAATTGTGTTTCTTGTTTAAACACCGCATGAAGCCAGCCATTGGGGCCAAGTCAACAAAGACCACCTCCGAAAAGTCTCAAGGGCACGTCACCAGCAAGTGACCGGGACAACTCTAGAACAATGGAATATTTTTTTTCTCCGCCTTTGGCCTGCTGGTGACCATAAAGAGGAGGCCCAGGGTCTGACGCGGAACCTCGACAGGACCTTGAAGCCTTCTTTCTGCAGGAAGAAACTACAACTGTAATTGGGCACGGCAAACACTTCTTCCCACATTACCCACATCTGGGACCTTGGCCAATACCTCGACGTGTGCACATATGTTAGCGAGAAGAATGTCGTCTCACGTGTAAAAACAAAGACCACTCCGCTTGAATAAGTGTAACTAGGACAAATACATCACACGCCTTCAAAAGGATGCATGAATACCATGAACCCTTGTTTGCTTCCGCGCAGGTCTTTGACCCTTCATTTGCTCTCTTCTTTGAACTTTAATTCGCTCGCCGCCTTTGTTTGGTGGTGGGAGAGATAAAAACTTCTCTGAGGCTTGTGTTTGCTTCCGCGAATAAAGCGTGTCATTGTTCGCTCGTCAACAACCAACCTTCTTCGGCCTTGATGATGTTTTACTTTGATGGGTCGGAAATAAAGCAGAACTAACCAACTCAATAGAAGGTGGTGTTTATAGATTAGTACGGATATGCCGGTAATAAACGTAAGATCACCTATATTCTATCCCTTTTCTTCCTTCCTAGCTAAAATGTATGCAGCCAAGTTGAAACAGGGCATGACAGCAAAGGCGTTTAAGATAGCTGGTTATGATCATCCCGGCCTTTAAAGACAAGGCGAGGTACGGGTGTCGCTGACTCGGCAGCCCGGGAAGCTTCAGTGATGAAAGCTACTTTCAGGGAAATTCGGGTGCAGAGCAATCAATAGCGACTTCATCCGCCCAAGAATCTGTTGCCTCTGGGCCATGGCTACCAACAAATTACCTTCTAGTTTGGATAGAGTTGGCTGAGCAAAACCCGAGATCCTGGACTAATAACGAAAGCGCTTGAGAGGTTGAATACATGAGCAGGCAATAGTGGCTTTTATACGTTATCCTATGTCTGTCATGCTTTGTTTAGCGATTCTCTTATCCGCCCGCGTTAATCCGGCTCTGTTACTATTTGCTTCCTCCCCCAGAAATCAATCCAAGTGAAAGGTAATAACTTCTAATTATGAGAGAGATATACACGCTAACTATAAGAGGTAAGCAGGTGACCCTATGTCCACCAATAGAAAAAGTAACCCAGAGGAGAGGTTTATCCCGTCAAGCAAAGACTACTTACTGTCGAAAGCAGCAAAACAACCAAATAAGTGGAGTTAGAGAGCCGTATGATAGGTAACTATCTCATACGGTTCGGAGAGGACTCCAGTACTCTGATTAGTGATTAGGGAATGGTTCCATCCTATTAAACATACAGGGAATTGAAGGTAGCATTTCACTTATGTTAAGTCACGGACTTGTTTCCTTAGCCCCTCCTCCATGTGTTGGTGCCCTATATGACAGACATAAGACTCGACTTGTTAAATATTATGGAGGGTTAGTTAGCACCATGCCAATTTTCTGTACCATTTCCTTATTTTTCACTTTAGCGAATATGAGTTTACCGGGTAGTAGCAGCTTTATCGGGGAATTTCCCATCCCAACAGGAGCTTTCGAAAGGAATAGCTTAGTGGCCACACTAGCGGCACTCGGGATGATTCTAGGCGCAGCTTATTCTCCTCGGTTACATAATCGTGTGGTTTTTGGGAATTTCAAACCTAATTTCCTAAAAAAATTTTCCGATTCAAATAGAAGAGAAGTTTTCATTTTTTTACCCTTTATTGTTGGAGTTATTCGGATGGGTGTTTACCCTGAAGTGTTCTTAGAGTGTATGCATACTTGTGTGAGTAACTTAGTGCAACATGGAAAATTTGATTAAGAAACAGAAAAAAGAGGTTCGAAGAAATGTTTGACCATGATTTCTTAGCACTTTTCCCAGAGATCTTTCTTATTAACGCAACTATCACTTTGCTTATTTATGGAGTTGTATTGAGTACCTCCGAAAGATATGATTATCCACCGTTAGTTTGTAATGTGGGTTGGCTTGGTTCACCTAGTGTTCTAATAACCATCTTATTGGTTGCCGCTGGCGCACTGGTTGCCAATTTATTCTATAATAATTTGATAATAGACAATTTTACATATTTTCGCTAAATTTTTCCATCATTAAGTACGGCTAGTACTATTCTTATGTGTTTGGATTATTTCAAAGAAGAGAGTTTGAATGCTTTTGAATTTATTATATTAATTCTACCTCCTATCCGCAGTATGCCTCTTACGATTTTGGCTTACGATTCAATTGCGATGTATTCAGCTATTGAGCCTTAAAGTTTATGTTTCTATGTGATCGCAGCATCCAAAAGAGACTCTGAATTTTCCACAGAAGCCGGCTTAAAATATTTTATTTTAGGTGCATTTTCATCTGGAATATTGTTGTTTGGTTGTTCCATGATTCATGGGTTTACTGGAGTTACCAACTTTGAGGAATTAGCCAAGATCTTTACTGGATATGAAATCACTTTATTCGGTGCTCAATCTAGTGGGATCTTTATGGGGATTCTATTTATCGCCGTAGGTTTTTTATTTAAAATAACTGCAGTTCCTTTTCGGGCGGCCGTAAGACGGCCTATGGGTACCGACAGATCGCGGCCAATCTTAAGACTATCGGGGCGCCTTCGTGCGCCGAGCGTGGAACTCATCACTACCTCGTAAGAGCGTTGGGACCATAGCATGTTACAAAGGTGCGGTTGAGGGCGCAGCTCGCCGCCCCACAGGGAGGGCGGCTACTCAAGAGCACCGCGCAAGCTCTTCTATAGTGTCACACGAGATAAGCCCGCCTGGCGGCGAATCGAAGTTATCTTTTGATTTGGATTTTTGCCACCCAGTCAAGTCAACCTGTGCTGTGGTAAAAGCACAGGGGAAAAGCGAGAACGCGCGCTGGTGTGCTTCCTGCCTGTCGAGGTGGAAAGGCGACAAGGTTCAGATTGGAGCTATAAACTGCGAGGGAGCTGATTACCCGACTTTTTTTTGGGGGACAATTGACAAAACGATATCTCGAGACACCGAGAACCATAGGCTGTACCGGCGAGATCCAACGGTGAACTAAATCCCCGGCTGGAAGTCAGAGGACCCTTAGTACCCACTCGCCTCCTCAGCGCTAGCGCTAAAACCTCGGGCCTTTGTTTGTAAAGCCAACCAAGTAAAAAAAATATCTCAATAAATATAGAATATGTGGAAACCATTCCCAAGGCCCATAGGACCTTTTGTTTGTTTTGCGCCAAAGAAAGAAAGGCAAAGCCTCTTCTTTTCACCTTGTTGAGCTCCCCCCCCCTCCCCCCCCCCCTCGAGATCAAGGTAAAAGCGCGGCGGGCGGAGCGCGTTCTCCAGCGCAAAGCGCGCGCTTCCAATACGTTTTATTCTCTCCCGCCTTCGATCGACGAGGCCACAGAGAGTTCGAATAAGAGAATTTTTCCGTTTTCTCCTTAACCATTCGAGGCTTTAGAAAGGAACACAAAGGGCGCAGCCTCTCTTCTCCAGATTCTTGTTTGTCTGACGTTTCCCGAAATCAAACGCATGGTTAGTTAGCTGGGCAGGAGCTGTTGGCAAGCAAACGAAGGCGGCCGAAGGTAGCCGTACGCGTCCTCCGAAGGCTGGGAGGCACCACTGTAGGAAAAGGAAGAAATATATTTTGCAGGGACAAAAAAACAAAAAGTTTTTGGTCGATGGGAAGGAACGAAGTTATTCGAAGCTTGGTTCGCTTTGCAAACTAGGTGCGAAAGCGAGAGAAGAAAAACACTTTTTCTCGGCTGAGGTACTGACAACAAACACCAGAGGGGAAGGGGTCTATGCAGTACCCGCCTATACTAGGCAGGTTTCACCCCACAGAATCCACTGCATGGTGACCTGGGTCCGACTCCGTGCGGAATGGAATAGCTGAAAGCGGACCCGAGGATATCTAATCTGAGTTAAGTAGAGTGTCGAGAGCCGCATAATGGGCGACTATCTAGTACGGTTCGGGGAGCACAATGGTAGGTCATTCGGCGGCCGGCGGCGGAAATTCTCTCAACTGTTCGCTTAGCGGGCAGCGAGTGAACGACAGCCTTGCTGCACGGTTGGTTCGGTGAACGAACTTTTGACTCTATATATGTGGGCGCCTGATGTATACGAGGGTTCACCTACCCTGGTTACAGCATTTTTCCCCATTGCACCTAAAATATCTATTCTTGCCAATATGTTACGTGTCTTTATTTATAGTTTCTATGATCCGACATGGCAATAACTATTCTTTTTCTGCAGCATTGCTTCTATGATTTTAGGAGCACTGGCTGCCATGGCCCAAAACAAAGTAAAAAGACTTTTAGCTTATAGTTCTATTGGACACGTAGGTTATCTTCCAATTGGTTTTTCATGTGGAACCATAGAAGGGATTCAATCACTATTAATTGCTATGTTTATTTATGTATTAATGACTATCAATGTATTCGTCATAGTTTTAGCACTACGTCAAAACCGCCTCAAATATATAGCGGATTTAGGTGCTTTAGCCAAAACTAATCGTATTTTAGCAATTACCTTGCCTATTACTATGTTTTCATACGCAGGAATACCTCCGTTAGCTGGATTTTGTAGCAAATTCTATTTATTTTCCGCCGCTCCAGGCTGTGGAGCTTACTCACTAGCTTTTGTAGGAATAGTTACTAGCGTTATCAGTTGTTGGGCGGCCGGAAGGTTGCCTGAAGTCAGTGTGGGAGACCTCGGCACGAGGTTATCCGTGCACCGGACACGTAGCTTACCGAAACGTCGCGAGACGGATGAGAACATAGCATGCTACAAAAGGGCAAGTGAGGGCGCAGCCTGCTTGCTAGGATCTCATGAAACTACCCAAGATCCTTGTCCCAGTCCGCTATCACTATACGAGATGAACCTGGTTTTGGTGAATCAGAGTACCCTTCGGTGTAATAAGACTCTCAGGCGTGCAATCGTACGCTGAGGTGCTCCCTGCCGGTTGTTGGAACAATGCAAGCCGGACGAGAACAAAGGGAGCTGATTACCCATTTGATTGGGGACAGGGAACGAATTGACATCTTGATGTGATACGCCTTTAGGTAATAACGGCAAAGTCCATCCGGAAGAACCCGAATAGGAGGACCGAAGCGAGAAAGCGGCGCTTTCTACACAAGGAGAAAAACAACTTGTTTTCTTCTTTTAGTTCAAAAGTTCGAAGAAAGAACGCATGGCAAGGAAAGATATATTATTCTGCATTTTATTCTGTTTCACGTTTCGCTTCGGAAAAACTTCATCCGCTTCCGCAAAGGATAGGGCTCTGCGATGGATGGCAGAAGGCCCGTAGTACCCACCTACCTGGCCTCCCTTAGGGGACAGCACTGGAGTGAGCCAGTAGTAGGGAAGAGGCCTAAGTGCCTGCAAAGCCAGGCTATACTCTACACATTCACAAAGCTCAGCCCCCTGAATCCATTCATTAGATGTGTCTGACAGAATTGAGACTAGGTAGGGCTGAGTCTTGTGAATCTTTGGATGCAGAGCCTTCTGAACAGGGCCGCAGCAGGGCGAATATATCGCTTCCATGGATGATCATGAATACACAACTCAAGTTACCCAGATTCTATAAAACGAGAACCAGACCAGCATCGAGGGTACCTCGAGCAGCTTAAGGTGCCGTGAATGGGATCTCGGTGAAGTGGAGAAAGAGCCGCCAAGCGAAGGAGGGAGAAGCGGGCAAGAACAAAACGCTTTTGCTTCTCTGCCCCGCTTTCAAGACCGGCTGGTATAAAAAAAAGGTCTAGAAAGGCTTTCATATATTATAACTCAGATTCCATGGGTTCCGACCCGAAATAAGCCTACATACACTTCGCTCGCTTAAGCGTGACGTCAAAACCAGACAAACCTATCTTGAAGCAGATATAAAGCAGTGCTTTGATTCTATCCTGGGATATGGATGGGTGTCATTTGTATGGAGCTAAGAAATGAAAGGGGCCCTGAGAGGCGCAGGAGAAAGCGCATTGCGCTTTTTCGTTCGGCCCTTCGTCAAGGAGGACGGATCACGATCCCCGCACCCAAGCCCTCCCTTAGCGAATATCTACGTGAGCTTGACAGATGAGTGGAAGATGATATCTCCTGAAGCAACCGAGGAAGGAGGCGCAGAGCAATTAGGTCCAATCGAAAGAGTTTAACATTTCCAATGGAGAGGCGAGAAAAAAGAGAAGCAAGCTCGCCCAGCGGACCATTGGCCTTTTGAAAAAGTCGTTGTTCAACCCTTTATTAACTCGCCGAAGCAGAAGAGTAGACAAAAGAAGAATGTTTTCTTCTCGGAGGAAAAAGCCCCGGCTCTGCAAACAAAAACGCGAAGCCGCGCTGCCTTCTTTCTTCTCGGCCTCGGCGAAGAAGCCCACTTTTGGCTCGTTGGGGCCGTCGGCTCCTCCGCAAAAGCAAACAAAGGGTCGAAGACCAGCGGAGCGTAAGGCCGGCGGCCGGCCAATCGGGCAAAGAAGCAATTACCTTTTTTTTCTCTGCCTGAAAGCGTTAGCGCTTTACTTAGGGGTCGAAGACCTCAACTACTGGCGGCTGGTTAAATGGAAGCACGTAGGAGACAAGCTACAGGCAAATAGGGGGCACCGCCGACCCTTTAGCTTCGCGCCGCGAGAGGAGAGGCGAAGCCTATTTGATCGACCTACCTAAGAGTCCCTTTGGAAATCAAAATAAAAAAGCGCTGCGTTCTTTGCTTATTATTGGTTGAAGCCTCTCCTGTGCATAGAGTGTCATGAGAAGGCTCTTGAAAAGGATTGAAAGAAGAACCTGCCTGCGGTCTCTAGATCTTTTATCGTTTGCTTACCAACAAAGGGCTCCCCTGGAAAGCCTAATTCAGAACTTACATTCGAAGCAAGTGGAGTTAGTGAGCCGTATAATGGGCGACTATCTTCTGCGGTTCGGAGAGGACTCAGTACCCCGAGGCACGAGACTTTCACTCTATTTCATTACATACGCTTCGTGAAAATAATGTATTTCGATACACCCGAAACATGGATTATATATAAACCCATGGATCGTGAGAAATCGTTACTATTAGCAATTACTTTATTTCCTACCACTTCTTTCTTTCTATATCCTTCTCCCTCGTTTTTAGTTACTCACGAAATGGCACCAAGTTTATGTTTGTAAGTTGTATGATTTAAAAGTTCGAAAAAAGCTTGCGGGGAATCCTTGTAAGTTCCTCGTAGTAGTAGTGGCATCATAACCTGCGAGTCTGGATTGTTTTTAAGGCTGAATTCGAGCGAGGCTTGGCTTTTGTTAAGAACCAGGAAAGCGCTGTGTTGATAATGACCTCCCCCCCGTTTTCTTCTTTTACCCTCTCCCCTTTTCGCTTCTGAAGGGGAAGGGGGGAAGGGAAAAAGAGAGTGGCCCCTTTATTTGCCATGCAAATGATGAGGAAACCGGGTTCACCCACCGCGCGGGCTTCGGCAATGACCCTGCAGCGCGAAGAGAGAGGAGCGCACCTGCGCTCTGAATCATGACAAATGATTTCTCTGCGTGGCGGGTGAAAGCAATCCCCAACCCAAAGTCTGGTCTAGAATTCCAGATCTTGGACCCGCTTGCTTGGCCAACGAAGTTTTGAACGTCGGCCGGCATATTAGCGGGCCAGTATGCTACGCTCTTCGCTACGCCCTTTAGTTTCGTTTGTGCTATGCTTTTCGTTCAAGTGTTCAAAGATTACAGGGAGAAGAAGCGGCTACATCTGCTGCTGGGCAAGCAGAGGGCTTGGGGAATGGGGGCGGCGGAGCGCTGCTTAATGCTTGCTTGGACACGCTATGGACTACGGGGTCAAGCCCGGCGGGCGGGCCGCCGGCCGCGGGTAGCTTGATGAAGACAAGAGAAGGAAAGGCGTGGCTTCAAATCTAGGCTATAGGTCTAGACCTGCAACTTTATAAAGTTCATAAATGGGTTTTGACTCGTATCTCTCTCCTTCCTCCCCGCTGCTGAGCTTTCCCGTGAACGTGGTAGTCGCCCCGCCCGCCCTGAAGAAGCGAGCGGTCAAAAGCAAGCTTGCTTTTTTTCGCTTAGTTCGCTTTGCGTTGGCCTTCATGGTATGAGCCAACAAGGCGGCGGAAACAGGCCTGCTCATGTGTGTGTGTCGAGGCCACTTGGCCCCTGGGGCCGCCAATTTCTGTGCCTTCGGCCCCCCGGTTCGGTAAGCACAATAACTTGTCCGAAAGCATAAGCAGGCCGGTATATACCAACCCGAGCGGAAAAAGGGATTTGAACCCTCAACCTCAGCCTTGGCAAGGCTATACTCTACCATTAAGCTATTTCCGCCGCACTGAAGTAAGGTTTTAGTAAACAGGCAAAAACCCTTTTTTTCTCTTATCTGCTTTACGTTTCCTTGAGAGCAGAGCCGTTGGCAAGCAAGTAATATAACTGGAAGCCCCAGCTCAAGCGATAAGCTGAGGCCGCAGGCTTGACGAATGAAGGCAAGGGCGTAGTGGCATAGTTGGCAAAAACTAGCATAAGCGCTTTCTTCTCTTCGCCTCATTCTCTTGGCTTTATGACGAAGAAAAGAAAACGTTACATGGCCGCTTCTGGTGTACAATGTTGACAGGGTAAAGAGCTTTTATTTTTGGTTGACGGCATGAATTCTCGTAAGTAAATGGAGGAGGAAAAAAAAGAAATAGCGCATAAACAAGCTACAGGCTGCAAGCTGGCTTTGTGCCGCCATTTCGCTTGCTGTGCAGGGCCGGGTATCCTTCTCCAAAAGAATATCGTCCCTTTCGTCTAGGGGTATAGGACATCGTCTTTTCATGGCGAGAACACGGGTTCGAATCCCGTAAGGGACAAGCTTACTACTCTACATTATTACTACAGTTGCTTCAAACGGAGGAGCAAAAGAAAAAAGTTTTATGGTGCACAGAGGATTTTTATTAGAAATAATAAAATACGAGGGCGCGGGAGAAAACGCCGGCGGCAGCAACCGCGATTTGTTTCTCAAGCATGCATGCGACGCTTGGCTTGGTAAGCTGAAGAGAAGCATGCTTCTGTGCTGCTCAAAGCCAATAATGCAAGACAAGCGAAGAACAGGAGGAGCATAAAGAATCTACAATAATTTATCTATTCACCCTTCATCCCGCTTTGTCAAACCTTGTTCCTCTTCGCGCCTCCCCTCTTTACAAACATGGGCTGGCTCTGCAGGGGTCGCAGGGCACAGCGACCGCAGGTTCCAGTCTTGCTGCGAGCAAATGAAGCGTGAGAATCTTATAGATGAAGGTAACAAACCCTCCCTGTGTAGGCTTGATGAACAAGAAGGCTTTGAAGAGCATTGAAAACCAAAGATTTTTGAGGAATCAAATTGAAAACAAATAGATTTCTTTTTTTTGTTTTACGTCTCCAAGTCACGAAGGCCTTCTGAAAAGAAAAAACAAGGTGAACAGAATATGCCTACAATACCAATTAATTCGTCATGGTAGGTAGAGAGTCAAAACAGCCAGCCCACGCGACGTACTCGACTAAATAAATATCAAAAGCGAGAAGTATGCCTGCCTGCGTGTTTAAGGACACCGAAGAAAACTAATTCTTTACGCTGGCAAAGTACGTTTAACTCATTTTAATAAGCTAATTGCTTACATTCCGAAAGTCATAATTTGCAAGAGCATTCTGTGGTTCTTAGTATAGGAGGTGGAGTGAAAAAAGATTGGCCAGGTGTGACATTGTCTTCAAGGAATCCGAGATTTGCAGGGAATACCGGGTCGACAGGCGGATTTAGGTATGATGAAAAAAACCAGAAATGAAATATGAATTTTTTTGTGGAATCATAGCCTTTTGCTTTATCCCCTGATTGTTTTCACTAACCAAGACTCTCAGAGAGGGAGGGTACGATGGGCGTAACAGAAAGCTTTTCTCCGCCTCGCTTATCCCATCGATCCTTATGCTACGCCCAGGGCTTGTGTCATCAAGACCCAGCAGGGGCCATGAGACAAGCACATACAATTGCTCGGACTCTTCGAGCTATATCCAGGGCTTAGATGATAACCAAAATAATATACAATTTGGTCCACATTTGCATAATTGGTAGTGAAAAAAAGCATCTCGTGCTATTAACAATCGTCTAGCTCATCATAGCCATGCAATAACACTTCTGATTCACTATTACTACTTAATTAATACCGTCTGTTATAGCAAGCAAAAAATCGTCAACAAACCTTACCTATTCGTTGGATGCTTGAAGCAGCTGCCGGGCAACAAGCAGAAGGGGCATAAGCTTAGATCCATGTTTATGTACTGAGATACTAGATACTTGGGATGGCACGTAAAGAGAAGGATGATCTTCATCAACTTGCTGAAGCCCATCATACTTCCTGGCCTTATGGTAGTAAACTCTTTTCAATGTGAATCGAGCTACAAGGAAGGCAAAGCGCAGAAAAGCTTAAAATGCACTTCGCGTTTTTGTTCTCTTACTCTAGAAAAATAAAAATAGGAAGCTAAGCTTCTTTATGCTTTGCCTACTTTGAGACCAACCCCAACGAACGAATGGGCCTACGATTCGACGGCCGAGAATCAGAAAAGCGTCTCCGAAGACAAGCTTGCTTTTCTTCCTTAAAGAGGGGAACGCAATAAAATCTAGATTTTATTGCGTTCCCCCTTATTTGTTTTTGCTTCGCACCGGTATGGCTCTGCTTCCTGGTCGGCTTCTTTGCCTGGTTGAGGGAGGGTGGGAAGGGCGTGGCTTTCAATAAGCTTAAAAGCTACTATCTTTGCTTCATTGAACAATGGCATTTGCTCGTTTGTTACCTATACCAACCCCTCTTCGTTCGCTAACAGAGCGGTAGGCTGGTGCTTGCTGGCACTATTATCTGCGAAGCAGATGGTAGGTAGAGAACGCGAGTAAGTTACGATGGCCTTTTCCGTCTACCGCCTTCTCACGGAAGCGTACTACGTGAACGTTACCGCTCCCCTAACCATTTGCTTGAAATCGAAAACGAGCGCTTTGCCTTTTTCTTACTTGCTTTCGTCTTGATACGTTTCCACACAGTATTTTTTGCTATGCGTCTCTTTCCTTTTTTTGGCCGTCGGCAATTCGCGCCTCCGCGTAAATCAACGGGCCAAAATTCAAAGAGTGAAGGGAAGGGGGGGGGGTTAATTCTCTGACGCTTCAGGCGGAATTGTCATAGCGAGATGCTACACGAGGTAGAGTCTCCTTACTTCATGTTTTGGGGTGATGCTTTTTTTGTTCGCTTGCGCGAACAAAGTGTCTAAGAGCCGCCATGAAGGGAGGAAAACGAAAAGCGTGGCTTTCAGCCGCCGCCGGCCGCGCTTTTTCTAGATTTTCACGTGGCTAAAGCTCTCTTCGCGTAAGAGGAAAAAAACGGCCTCTTGCTCTTCGGGGAGTAACCCTCTTTCCTATATATGTTTGTTTTATTGGATGAAGTTTCTGACTAAAAGCCTAGTTCTACTTGCGTAATCTATCTTGTTTTGCGAACTCCTGCCGGTAACGCCGCGTTAGGTACCCGCAACTTCCCCAATAAGGCGGCGATCGGAGCTTTTGTCAAGCATTACAGCCCGCCGCCGATTCAAGCATCACGGATGTCAGTTTTCCAAAGAGTTTGTCTGAAGAAAGAGAGAAGGGAGAAGGGAGAAGGGAGAAGGGGAGGGGAAGTCAGCTCCCCTCCTTGTTTGAGTAAGAATGAATCTTCGAGGTCCTGGGACATTATTGGCTTACGCCAACAGTTAACTCTGCAAGGTCGCATCCCTGCACAAGGTAGGTAAAGGTCTCCCATTGGTGTGCATCATTGCTTTGTGTCATCAACAACAAAGCCAGCTCTGTTATTATGTTGATGATGACGCGCTTGAGAAGAAGTGATGCAGCAACTTATTTGGTGCTTCCTCCACCTACCAGTTCCTTAATGAAGGTTTATAGCATCATTGAGGTAAGTGCGATTTGGAGTAGTAGGAACATGAGCTTGTGATACACCGACACCTAATTCTAAACCAGTTGATGCGAATACTACCAAAAGAGGGGCAAGATGTGCTAAATACATAATACCCCCCATAGATAGCATAGTCCGAGCAAACCCACTTGAAATCTTCACTGAACTATGACCAGCCATCATATTGGCGGATAAACGTATACCTAAGCTTAATGCGCGAAGACTATGAGGAAACGGCTCGAGCATTACTAAGAAAGGAGCTAACGGCAATGCTACTCCTCGAGGTAAGAAGAATAGGGTCAATTGTTCATTCACTGGGCTGTACAGCAAAGCTGACCTCTGCCTATCCGAGTGACCGTAACGAGTGCTCTCCGAACCGTGCAGGATAGTCACCTATCACACGGCTCACCAACCCGAACTAGCAATGGTTATGAAACACCTCACCTATGACCATGTGCCGCGCCCTGACTTCTCTGGCGCTACAAGCTAATCCGTTTTCAGCGCACCGCCCGCCGATTAACGCACGCGGCGGGCGGCCGGCGGCGATCGGTCGCCTTTCAAATCGTTCCGTTGAATCACGTCCTTCGGCCTACGGTCGTCTTAATTCCGCCCATAAAGCCCGTGTTTTCATAGGGCCCTGCCGGAGCATAGAACTCTTATCAATTTCTCCACTGCCTGTGTATTATCCACTCGTTATCTCCAATACAGTAGCGGTTTGACGGCGGGCGGCGCTTTGCGAGACTCTGTGTCTTGGCCTACAATGCACCTTATGGCAGGGCTTTGCTAGATGAGAAGCAAGCTTGCGTCAAATAGTAAGTAATTGCACCATTCCCCACGCCAGCTGCGTTTTGGAAAAGCGCCAGCCATAGCGAACATCTTCGTTTGGATGTCGCCCGCCGCCGACCAGCGGCCTAGTCTTAGTTAGAATGGTTGACCATTCACTCAGACATGGTCGCTTAGGGTTTGCGACATGAGAGGAGTAGTTAGCAAGGCCTATTTATGAAAGTATGAAAGTCGTTCCATTTAGGTTTTGGGGAACAAAACCGTACCTGGGTGGGGGGGCTGAGCAAGACGAGGAAAGGCCTCAGAAAAAGGACCAGAGCAAGAATAAGCTAACTGAATGTCGTCGATTACACACACAGCCTGGCAGTTGATGAGTGCTAAGCTCTTGTTCTTCGCGCTTTAGAAAACTCAGAAAAGATCATTTTTCTTCTATGGTTCCCGCCGGGGCACTCTTCGTCTCGCCAACGCGCTTCGCGCACATCTTTTCACAACTTGCCGCAAGTCTGAAAGTGTTTTTATTCTAGTTCGATGAATTAAAGGCCGCCGGACCAGCATTGAAGAACATCTAGGACCCGCTCGTCTGGCCGCTCGCGTGTTATCCGGCGGCCAGATACTGAAAAAAAGGAAGTGATTTTTCGGCCTAGATTCTTTCAAACGAATTAGATATTCTTGCGCTTTTCGTTTTCATCTTCCTAATCCTCCTACAAGCTAATTCAGAGGATAAAAATATCGTTTTCTCTGAACGTTGGCACGAGAAGGGAGTAGTATCCAAACCACGAGCCCTGTGGCTTGGCCACGAGGCTCAACCGCGCACCTGCAGCGGCCTTGTGCAACTTTCCCCTTCTGCCAAACGATTTCTATTGGCCTTACTATGCTCTACGGCCTTTATGGACAAAGCGCGCGGACAGGTTAGTCTGGCTCGCACCACATTATAGGATTATCAAAAAGTAAGTTCTCAGCGTGTTCTTCAAGCATTGGCGTATTGGCACAAGCCTGCATTCCTTTCTCTTCGCTTTCGCCCTTGACCGTGCTCCCCCCCCCCATTCTGAGGGGGGGGGAGGGGAAATAAGACCAACAAAGCAGCCACCGTGCTATGGAAGTATCTGCGTATCTGCTGCTTAATTGCTTAATGCAGGGGATCAACAGGTCGCGACCCGGCAAGCTGCGCCAGTTTGACAGAAAGCGAGTATACATACGTTCGATGTAGCGTACCCTGCGGCTTGGGATCATCGGAAAGCGCCCTAAAGCCAAGGGTAAAACATTGTAGATATTTGTGCAGCCTCAATTCGCTATACGAAGCCTCAGGGGCAACGGGGTCTTGCCTCAGTCAGGGATGTAGGCTCTATAAACAACTAAGATGACTAAAAAAACTTGCCTTATTCCCCTCGAAAACATGTTTATATATCTTTCTGACGTGCCTCGCGCGTTCTCCTCTACCTACGGCTTCTTCTTCTCCCTCCCTGGGAGGGAGGGTGCCGCAGTTTCCTTAGTACCATCTCGCTTATAACCTAGATTAGGTGCTAGCTTTAGCGATCCACAGACCTACCTTCGCATGCATGACCTTCGTTCGGCCTTTGGGCTTTCTTTGGCCCTTTTCCTATTAAAGTGGCTCAATATCCAACGAGTGCGGCGAAGTCGTTCGGAACATGTCCAAGCATAGTATTTTCTGATGTTTCATCCGAGCTTCAAACCGAGCTCTTCGCACTTATCGAGGAGGAATGTGCGATGTCCACTTGGTCTTGTGTTCGTCGATTTTTTTAGGCTCCTTCCCCTCCGCTGTATAGTGCCAGCGCCCTGCAGCCTAACGAGCTTGTTTTGCAGTAGGGTATTACGAGCCCTCTGCCCCATTCGGAAAACCGGACGACATCCGAATGGTTCACCGGTTCCACTAAATGCTCCCATGTGTTTGGAGTGCACAAGTTCCACTTCCAATGCTTACAAATCCATATAGGATCTTGGTTTCCTGTTTGTTCCGGCACGTGCGCTCAGTTTCTACGCAGTGCCAGGAAAGGCGCAGTGTCACTTCGTCTTCGCAAAAAAAAAAGCGTCGCCCGGTTTTTGATCCCACCAGCATTTCGTGTTCACCAATTACCTGTTCAAACTGTGCCTCCAGGACACGGTCAAGGTTCATCCAAGGGTTGGCTAGCCCGGCCTTTGTTTCTGCTTGCAAAACGGCCAAAGTCTGTTTTGGAGAAGAAAAAGCAGGGAAGCAAGCTTCTTCTGTGCTTTACGTTTTTTCAGCCAGCCCTCGAGGAAAGCGTTAGCGTTGCCTTGGGGGGGGGCTTGGAGGAAGAAGAAACAAAAAGGTTTCTTCTCCTCCGCTTCGTTAGCTTCACAAACGAGAGGCGCGCGCGGCTTAGATGAAAAAACAAAAGCCAAAAAGCTTATATCTCTTTTGTGTGCAGCTTCAAGAAAGCGTTTTGCGCAAAGGATCTGAGCACCTTTCACGACATGCTATGTTCCCCCATTCAAGTTCGTCGCATGAGGTGTCTCTTTGTAGATAAGTCGTGCCCGTCTCTCTGCGAACGTCTGCAGAGCCTGCTCCGGGGACTGGTCCGCTATCTTGAGAACAGTAATTCATTTAGTGTGTCATCGGTTGCCCAACTGAAAAAATGAAGCCCATGTATTTGAAATCCAGGTAAAGTCGTTCCAGAAGAAGGAGAGAATGGAAGACCCAAGGTAAATGAAAAATGACTTGTTACTGTAAAACTATAAGGTATCATACCGATAAAATTACGAAATGGTAGACAAGTGAAAGTGACAAATATCGACAAAAAAAACCGTTATTTCACTAAAGAAGGACCACTTATTTATTCGTTCACCAAGTTAAACACAAAATCATAAATCATTTCCACGAAGAGTTGCCAAGCATTTAGTACTAAGTGTCCTCCATTCGGGGTGACGAAATAAACTAGAAGCAATACTAGACTGAGAGTTGGTGGCATGAACAAAGATGAATTGGGTTGGTAGGGGGTCGCTCTACGTTCGGGAAAGCCCCCGGAAGTTTTTAGAAGCTGCTCTCCTCCTAAATAACCGTACGTGATAGTCTCCCATCATACGGCTCTTCTCTTCGTATGACCCGTGTACCAAGAGGCCCGAAGGCTCAACGGCCGGCCCCTCTTGCAGGTTGGTTGTTTCCTTCCAGACCACTAGCGCCAGAATGACTTTGCCAGGAAGAGCCAGGACTACATTCCTCACCGCTTTTTATGTAGGAAGTTTTCTATCCATCCTCGGGCGATTCCACAGTCTCCTGGACACTCGCCCTCATAGCTGTCACCCTAAAAACTACCCGCGCGTTCTGTCTAAGATTCTCTAGGCCTGACCGGCGTTGTGTACCGGCGTGAACATGGTTCGTATCCCGACTTAGGGGCTTCCTTTCACCGTTTACCATTGGCTACTTGAGTAGGTCAGTCCTCATATTCGTCCTCTTTTCAGAAAAGCGGCCATCACTGGGATTCGTCAACCTATCTTGCACAGAACACTTTCCTGACTCCGCGGCATCGAGGTTAACGGGAGTTGGATTATCGTCTAAAACCCCGACGAAGTGTTTCCACCATCGAGTAGTGGGTGCGAGCCCCGCACGTAGATGGAGAATACAAGTTTCCTATATGAATAGGAATCAATGGAATAATTGCAAATTGTTCTGGTGGACTGCAAGCCGTGATGAATTCTCTCTTCTTTTCTAATCTTGGCACGAGGCGAAACCATCAAGCTGCTTTGCAGCTTGATGAATTAAGAGGTGAAGTCTTGAAAGGCTATGGCTGCGCTGCAAATGGAGGCCAGAAGCCTTCCCTCGAAGCCAAGCCGGCCGCCTTTTGCGCAGCAGATGGGAAATAAAAACGACCTTTCCCCTTTGAAAGTTTCAAAGAAAGCACGTATTAATAATACACCTTTCGCTTATATAAACGCGCTATAACTTTTCTATCAATCAGGTTAACAAAGTTCAGCTTCTTTTACTCCAGCTGCGGTGAGCTTTTCCACCCTTTCGGTAAGATTGGACACCTTGCTTAAGGTAAGTTACATTGTTACAAGGATCAGAGGCGGGTTCATCATATTGATTCTTTTGCGCGACTGACCATGCGTATAGAGGGCTAGTCATCCCAACGGAACGGAATGTTCCCAGCTTATCATGCACTCCTGGCAATGGAGAGAGTATGAGGCGTGAGGAGCAGGGTAAGAGGTTTATGATGATACGGCATAATATAAGCTGCTAAGAGTGGCAAGACTGTTTGATCAACGTAAGTGAACTGTGCGACGACGCTTCGTCAAATCGCCGCACCCTACGAGCTGTATTGACTAGGGCCGTGATTTGGGACACGATGAGACGGTGCTGCGTGCTCCGTTCGGTAAAGCATCACCGGAGTAGAGCACAAGCCAAATTTTGCCAGTCAATTTGTCGGCAAGGTCGACCCATGGCCCCCCTTATAGATTATTGGTTGTGAGATTAGATACCAAGGCAGGAGAAAATTAAAGAAGCAAACGAAGGGTGATATAGGCGAAAAGAAGATATTTCGGGTCCTAACTGAGGTGACAAAAGGCTTAAAATATAGTCTTTCAGGTGAATCTTTTTGGTGCGCGCGGGTCAATCGCGTGCGGTATACGCAACTCGCAGAGTGGCAGAACACTTTGGTAATGGTATAACCGCTGGAGCCAGAGGTGGTGGGCGACATACATCACTTTGCCAGGGCCTAAACTCTCGACACCGAAGGCGTATGCGGGGAAAACTCGCACGTGCACCTCGGAGGCTCGAGCCTCCCTCTTACAATCGAGCCTAGAGAATTGCAATATGAGAATTATGTGCCTATCATCTGCGAGCCCCTTTACCTCACTTGTAAAATAAAGATTTCTCCAAAGTAAACACATATAAAACATGTCCCAAGCGCTTTACACAAAAGTATAGTACACACAGCCCATGAAACATGCATTACCTTTGACCTTGAATTAGCTTTGTGGAATCTCACATACCGAATAAAAACACATAAAAATAGCACTCTTACCCACTAGGGTTAAAAAGTAGGTTAATTTCGGACTTAAGTTTACATTAACGAGTCTTGTTTTTACACAAACTTCGACGTAGTTTATAATCCTGTTTACAGGTTCACTTATATTCCTATTTATTCCCGACGTACCTAATTGACATAAATATATTAGTTTAGTTAACAAATTCAATTCTATATTGAGACTAGCCAAATTTTCGCGAACGGTTTGAGTAAGGAAAACCACAAGCATTTTCGGTTTTTCTCTGTATTTCTTATTTAGTACCATCTAGCCGATTAACCTATTCCTTCCCTTACACATGTTGTCTATCAACTCTTTGGCTAGACTTCCAAAGCTTAGCTTAGCTACGCCAGTTTGTGGTTCTACTAAGAGGAACACCCAGTTCGGGAAACCAAAAACGAAAGCACGGTTCTATAGACTAAACGGGACATCGAGCTTAGCAGGGAAAGCCAGTTTTGATTCTTTAGAATTGCCTTCATCTTCATCGGAACGCTACGTGTCGTTTTTGGTTCTCGTTCAATTCAGCATTTTGTGGTAGTCACAATTTCCTATTTCAGATGATGCTGTGGAGTGATGCGCACCTTCGGCTGAGTCTGCAGCGGAGCTGTATGGCGAAGCGAATCGCTTAGCTTTAGCTGAGGTAGTTGGCCGAGCTCCGCGGGCGTCTAGCGAAGGCAGCGGGTGCGAAAGCTGTCTCTAAGAGCAAGAGCACTAAATAGAGATAGGCGCCTCTCCCTCCTTTTGTTCTTAAACAGGCTTGCTGCAGGGCCTGCCTGGGAGGGAGAGGAAGCACCCCTGACACGTCACCGGCCCCCCTCCCCAGCAGTAAAATACACTGTGTTAAACGCTAAGCAAGCAAAGCAATGCTTAGCTTATTATAGTAAGGGTAAAGAGAGAAGGTTGGGCGGGTCTTCGGGTAAGCGCCCAACTTAGGCTAGGGGAGCCAGGCCCTTTCTGGGCTAGTTTTACGTGCAATATCCCATAGCAGTGTTTGCTCGTGTCACTACGTGTTTGGGTGTCAGCTTGCAGGTTTTTTAGTCAGTCCTATCCCAAGCCAATGCCTAGGCAAAGCTTTCGCGGAGCTAAGGCTACAGCGTAGCCATGCCGTAGCGAAGCGACCGTCTCCGCTTAAGAGGCGGCGGAAATCCCTGGAGAGCTCAGAAAATAAAACAAGTTTTCTTCCTTGAGGCCCTTACCGCCAATTGCTCTGCCCTAAACCATGTGCTTTCCAATTCTGATCAAAGGTAATTTTCAATTGGTCGGGAAGCGGAAGTGAGAAGCGCTCATTTACCTAGCTCAAGATTCGTTCGTTCCCCACGGAAACTATTCGGGGGCGTTCAGCTCCTGGAGCCTCCAGTGAGAGAAGGCGGCGGGAAAAAGTGTCTCCTAAAATGACATGAAGAGTTAAATGTCCAAATCTGCTCATTCATTATCATACAAGATAAAGAATAATCTGCTTTGTGCGGGCGGATTCATGACGAGTCGAAGAAGGCTCGGCTTCTTCTGCGAGGCGTCTGAGAGCTGTGGTTGCCTTCGCCGGAGCTGCGCTCTGCCATGCCCAGGCTTGCTTTTCTGAGGGCTACCGCTTCTCAAGCTCAGCAAGGGATGGAATGAGCATCTAGTTGTTTGTTGGTTGCTTCTCCCGCATCACCCTCCATCCAGCAGCCTGGCCGAAGCATAATTTGGTATCGCACGCTCTCCCACTTTTTTAGCACCTCAACGGCCCAGCTATCCTAGCAAGACCTCCGACAGCTTTTTGATTGAGCTGCGTACCCGCGTCGGCTGTAGTTGTTTCCTGGCCTGGCTTGTGTTTGCTTGCATTATTTGATAAAAAGATGATGGGTAGATCTCTGTCAAAGCAAATAATAAAAGGAACTTAGTAAAATAACCATGATACTTTTTTCTGTTCCTTCGAGCATTGCTTTAGTCTCCGGTGTTACGGCGACACGTGCCAAAAATCCAGTCCATTCCGTTTTATTTTCAATACCCGTCTTTCGCAACACTTCAGGTTTACTTGTTTTGCTAGGTCTCGACCCCTTCGCTATGATTTTTTTAGTGGTTTATGTAGGAGCTATTGCTGTTTCACCTTCATCTGTAGCTACGACGTCGAATATTAAAATAGCAGAAATTCACGAGAATGTATTGCGCTATTTACCTGTAGGTGGTATTACTGGACTTATTCTTTTGTTGGAAATATTTTTCATCGTAGATAATGATTACATTCCAATATTACCAACGAAACTGAGTACAACCTATCTAACATATACAGTTTATGCTGGAAAGATATAAAGTTGGACTAATTTGGAAACGTTAGGCAATTTACTTTATACCACCGTGCGACATGGAGACATTGATAGCAATATGGGGGAAGTTCCCATCAGGTAACGGTTTCGGCCTGACCTCACTCAAGCATGCCTTGACTGAAAAGACTGGGTATGAAGCCTTGGGGACAAGTGTACTTCAATACTGAGGGCTATGGTAAGCCGAAGAGGGACAGCGTAAGCAAATGTATCCAAGCCTCGTAAGAAGTGACCAGGGCGAGCCAGCCACTGGGCTCGACTGGAGAGTTTGAGCGACTGTGAACGGATCAGCCTCTGATGGTTGGGCACGTTGAAACCGCCTGAGTTCACCGGGGTAGAGTACAGTCCTAGAATTGGCATAGGTTTGGTGCTATGAATGGAACATGATAAGCCCATATCTTTCCATCTGGAGGTGAGCCCGTAAGGGCGCATAACGAGATGTGGGTATAGGAAGCCCCAAGAAGCGAGGGCCGAGCTGGCTCAATAGGGTGGCATGGCCTGCATCGAGAGGTGGCTGACTTAGAGAAAGTAACATTCACCCCAAATGGATCGAAGCAAATCGGGGGGGGCAGCTTGGCTTTAAGCATAGAGTGAAACCATGAAAGCGGCGCCCAACCATAACAACGCCCTGCCAAGAACATCTTCTCGTAGTGGTCTATCTAGAAGTCTGGAAAAACGCCTACGCACTCCGACGCCAATTAGTCACTAGTCTTAGCGCACAGGCCGTCAATCTGGTCGGATCTACATTCCGGCAAGCGAATGTAGCGCGCACGCTATTGATCATGCTTTCTTGTTGCGGGCTTCGACCCGGAACCCCTGAAATGTCGAAATCTGGTGCTAGGCATGTTTGCGAACAAGGCCCCCCTGCGGACGCCAGGGGCATTTGAGAATGAATTTGAGCTGTATGAAGGGAAACTTTCACGTACGGTTCTCAGGAGGGGGAAAGCCCTAAGGGCCTACCTATTCAAACTATTTTACTTCGTTCTTGTTTTCTAGTTTCATTTCATTGGTAGCCATGATTGGGGCTACAGTACTTACTATGCATAGAACTACTCGGGTCAAAAGACAAGATGTGTTCCGACAAAATGCTAGAGATTTTCGGAATACTATAAAAAAAATCAGAAAGATCTGAGGTGAACCACTTCCACCATTTTATGAGCAGACGAAGTAGACGAGAAAGACGATTATGTATTTCGGGGCCACGACGAGTATAATCAGCAACCTTTGAACGAGGAGGCATCTTTTTTTTAGACGGGAAGCGATGAGCACAGCAAATCAGAGGTCGAAGAACGGAGTTAGGGGCGAAGCCGCCGGCTTTACAAACAAGGACGCAGAGCGCCGGCTGTTTTATTTCTGGGTTCCATAGAAGAAGCTTGCTTCTTCTCTTTCGTTTTTGCAAACAAAGAGTCGAAATAATAAAAACGCGAAGCCTTTTTTTTCATGGCCTTTAGATACTTTGTTTGCGCGAGCGAACACGAGGTTTACAAAAAAAAAGATAGATTTCTTTTTTTTGTATTTACGAAGAACGAAGAAGAGTCGAAGAAAGGATAAGGAAGGCTTGATTTAGGTTGCAATTAGAGCCTTTGCCCAAGCCGAGAAGAAAGAAGAGAGCCCCAAACAAAGCAGGAAGCCAGCCTCGCTTGCTTCTTCTGGTTGGGCCAATCGAACAAAAACACGCCATGGGACGGAAGAAGACGAAAAATCAGAAGCGTTTCTCTTTTCTACCTTTTTTCTCTGCCCCTTCCATTCGCAAAGCGAAGAAAGCGGGTAAACAGCTTTCCCCCGGAAAGCCGTAGCTTTCCGGCCGGGACTCGAGTCTCGCCCTTCCCTTCTTCTCTGCTTTCGTAAAAAAAAGGGAAGAAAACTTGTTTTCTTCTACGAGGAAAGCCCTCAACAAGCGAAGAGATTGTTTTCGAACCTTCGCTGCTCGCCAATAAATCTATAAGCGCGGCTTTCAGCCGCTGCGCTGCGCGCTTTTCTTCCACAAGCCTTATGTATGGTCTCCGATCTTTCATTTGCTTGCGTTTCGGTGGTGGGAGACAATCATTTTTTCCTCTTTGAGGCATTTGCTTGCTTCTGGGTGCTTATCTGAATTTTCGTAAAGCTAGGCGAAGTGAGGCGGAGAAAAATAAAAAGCAGAACAGGCTTAAACATCTTCTTATATTTCCTCCCCAGGGTCCATCCTTTGAGTGGGCTTGGAGAAGGGTGTGTGTTGGATAATAAGATAAGCAGACGCCTCTTATTCGCTTGACTTTTTTTCTTGGTCTTCGATTTGGTAGAAGGATGAACCCCGGGGCAAAGCCCGCGAAGCGCCCCAGCTAGCTGATTCTAGGGAAGGACCCGCGTACTGTAACTGCCGAAATGCGTGGGGCAGAGCGAGCAAATGAGGTGGCATGGGAGGGAGTTTGTTCTCTTCTCTCGGTTACTGCATGGCGGCCCTTGATGCCTTTCTCTCTCTTATCCAAAGTGCATCCTTTGACTGACTGCTACTTTTGCCCCTAAAGGTTTGGCGCTCGCTTTTTCGTCGGTAGCTCACTCTCTGTTTAGCAGCTCAGCGCTTAGAGCGAGTGACGGTTAAGTGCGCTAAATATATTGGTACAGGTTCTAGCTTTTTACCACAGCCCCGTTTAGAGCATGTCTAAGATGAGACCTCACCTTCATTCGAAAATAAATTTATGAAACGCACCGTAAACTAGGTCAGAGTTAGACCGTGGATAAACCTTATGGTTAAACGCGAGTCAATTGGTTTTTTTGACTCCCATCCATGTAACAAGCACGGCATGGTGTCAAGCTATCGGGCACGCAATGTGTGGATTTGAACTAAAAATACCTTATATCTTGTTCTAAGGGTAGCGTTCACCCCTCCCTTTCAACGATGATATACTTAGTCAATTCATGGCCCAGCATGTAATTACTATGTTAGTGTATAACTGAATGGGAGCCTGGTGGTGTCCTACTAAAACATGAATAATGAACCAATTGCTTTACCTGCTACAAAGCAACTTTGCAGGTATGGTCTCGGTTTGGCTCTTCGAACTCAGAGGTTTCCGGTTGATAATACTCGAAAAAGAACTGAAGCTTTTGTAAGCTCTGTTGTTTACATATCACTTTCATGGTTAACAGAAAACTTCTACTGATCATGTCAAACGGATGCAGTTGTGCCAAGCACTTATCATGATTTATGAGATGCGTGACGCATTGTGTTTAGCATGTAGCTTGATAGCTACATACGTACGCAGATGAACCTGCCTGTATGGCTGTTACAGCCTTGTACGTACGGGGCACACCAAAGAATCACCTAAAAGGACCTCTTTTCTCAAAACAATGCCCTTTTTGGCTAAGCACTGCCGCCAAAAAAACGCGAACTCCCAGGCTTTTTTGCTCTAACGGTCCGTCCCTTTTTTTTTTTAGAAATAAGCTTGGGTAGACCACAAGCTGAGCCTAGAGTCCCTGCCTCGTTGGGAGCGGGCCAGGAAGTGCTTTCAGTGTTAGAGCCGCAATGGCGTCATAGTTTCATTGTACAATGAATCGAAAGGGAAACAATCAGTGTTTTATATGCAATGTCTGAACTGGGTTTTCGTAGGAACAGTGGTCGTGCTTGAATGTGGAATTTGGCCAAGGACATGATATTTGTTCCATAATGTTGCTTCCAAATCTAGAGCAAAAGTCGTGTGCCTGGAGCTGTGGCAAGCACTGTTAAGAAGAGAGCTTTTTTAAGGATTATATCCTCGTCCAATTGAATAACGGCAACGTTATACATGAACGCAATGTATGACTTGCTTTTATTAATCATCTTGCATCATTCCCGATGTGTTTGCCTAGCATCGAGGCCCATCTCTCATCTTTCCAAATGGCTAACTACTACTCACTGGGTCGTTGATTCGAATTGAACCTAGAGGGAGGACCGCAGGTTGTCCTTTAATGCACCTACCTTAGTCAGTCTTTGAGCACCAACGCCGCGTTCCGTTTTTCGGGCAGCCTTAGCATCCAGGGCTCATAGAATCAAACTTGTTTTGTTCTCTTGTAATTAAAGAACTCGTTTCACTAAGAGAGAGAAGTTCACGAGGGCCTCAACTAGATCAATTTACGTATTTGACGTAATTCGTTTGGTTATGTGTCTTCCATATGACTCCTTCATATATTATTATATTATACAACAATAGATGACCCAGAATTTTTACGTATTATTCTATAACGATACATCGCTTGAAAAGAAAAGAAAGAGAGTGCTCTCGAACGAACTACGAAAACAACTAGTTTCGCACTAAACTAAAATGTAGGTGCAGAACAGAGCCGTTACAGTGTAGAACAAGATGTGGTTTTCGAAGAAAGAATGCTTTAACACCATCCTATACGTACTCAAGTGTATCTGGACTAAGTGGTATGGTAAAGTGGTAAAGAGCTTAAATGCTAATCAATCGCAATGAAGATTTTCTGTGTGTTTCTTGGAGGAAATTGGTTCATCACAAGTAATCAAAAAACGCACAACCATGAGTTTTTCTACTTCTCATATCCTTTTTCCAGCTGAACACTAACCGCTCTTGTCTTGAAAAACTCTCTGACTGGGATAGATGAGCACTCTGAGAAATATGAGAAACGATTTGAAAAACACAAACGATTAGAAAGTTCTAAGCGGGGCCGGCCCTCTTTTGATTCCAAGAGGCTTCGCTCCCGGAGGCTAACCAACCGCTTATTAGAAAAATAAGGTGGATTCGTTTGATATTCCAATAATTTCTGTCACCTGCGCCCTCACCCGGATGTTCCTTCATTTCACTAAGTATAGTAAGATAGTTCGAATTCAGCTATGCCAGAGAAATAAAGCAGCTCCAGCGCTTTGACAAATCTACGCTTTCATTTTGATTTCAGAGCATCTATACAATCAGTTTTTTTTCGAAAAACACTCATAGCTGCTATGTGCTTTGGGCATGGGCATTGGCTCTCTAGACCACGGATCTTTTGTTCATTTTCTTCTTTCAGTTGTTTGTCTCCTTTTGTCGTAGCTTTTCGAAGGATACGCCGAAGCCTCCAGAGACTTAAACACGTCACTGATTCAACAAAGACCCGGGAGGGCCACAAACAAGGGTGCACCACGGGAGAGGGTGTGGTGAGGCTTCTAAACAAGCACTTCCGTGCGCTGGCTTTGCCAGAGAAGGGTGGCGGTTGCCTATGCCTCATGAACATCCACCGTTTGCTTATGTGCACCCTACTTTTCCCATCGGAATTATCAACAACGCCGACTTCACTTCGTGCGCATACCTACTGTGGTTAAGTAAAACCTTGGGGAAGATGCTGCTCGCTCGGCTTCGATATTTTGGGCCGTAGTAGTTGTTGTAGCCTGCGCTGGATAACTGCTAGGCGACGCCGAAATAACGGGGAAGCAAGAGCAGAAACGGGGAAATGAGCGTCAAGATGATGCCGCGCAGTCAGTCAGAGGTGGATCGTAAATCTCTAATATTGGGTGATAAAGTTAGAATCGCAGATCGGCGATTGAAGGACGCCGAATAAAAAAAAAGCCTAGATGGGTAGCGCATCGTGATGAACCAGGGAAAGATGACTCAGATAAAAGGTGGCCCCGTACAACAGAGCAAAAACAAAATATAAAAAAGACTCATGCACAAGTAGCTGAAGATGAATAGCAAACACAGCGTGTTAAGGAATCTAGTGACAATGCTTAAGAGCTTCGGAAACGAAGCATAGAATAATTTCCATTCAAAAGTACGATATGTACAACTACGACTCTTTTTTTATTAGCTCATACATAAGCTGCTAAAGCAAGAGTAAGTAGATTCTTCCTAGACACACCTACAGCGGCTTTTTCGAAAAGAGGAGAGCTTGGGTTTTTGACTCCGGGAGGAGAGTCTGTGAGGGATTCGCCTCAACTCGGCGGCTAAACCAGCCCCCAGAGCGTCGAGCTTAGAGGAGCCGCAATCGGAAACTGCAACTGCAGCCGAAAGCTACAGCTGAATCTGGGAAACTGCAAGAGCCTAACAAAAAGGTAAGCTATAAAGGCTACAACCTATACAGTACTACAGTTTCATAAAAGCTGGCCAGTTGTGCGAAGCGCATTCGTGTTCCATAGAAAGTAAAGGCGTACCAGGAGAAGTCTTTACGAAACTCCAATTGACTACGAAGCTAAGCCAGAAAAGCCACACGGAGTTGAGAAGAGTAGGGTGAAGAAGGGGTGGGTAAAGCCCAAGCAAGATTTAGCTAGCAGCAGCTAGTGAAGGGCAAGGAATAAACATTCCCATGAAGCGAGTACAAAAAAGCTGAGTGGGCGAGGAACACATACGGCAAGAGAAGCATGCTCGGAGACTTATCTACTCTTATCTTGCAAAGAGCTGCTCTTGTTCCTGGCGCCATCTGTCTCATCTACGGTAGACTTTTGTTTGTTGGCTGGCTGGTTTGGTAAGGGGCCCTTTGAAGAAGAGGCTGAAGTGGTTATAAAGAAAAACAAGAATATACCAAATGAAAAACACATGGCTATTTCCAATTGCTTATCGTGATGCTGCCGAACCTTGGCAATTGGGATTTTAAGACGCAGCAACACCTATGATGCAAGGAATGATTGACTTACATCATGATATTTTTTTCTTTCTACCCATCATTATGATCTTTGTATTATGGATGTTGGTTCGCGCTTTATGGCATCTTCACTATAAGAGAAATCCAATTCCAGAAAGGATTGTTCATGGAACTACTATAGAGATTATTCGGACTATTTTTCTTAGTATTATCTCGATGTTTATGTGCGACTGGTTAACTACCGGTATTTGTGCCAATCCAATCCACACAAGGCAACCTCTGCCAGATGAATGGTGGCAATGGCTCAATCTCCTACATATTGCTTGAATTCGAAAGAATGCGATGGAGATTCCCTTAGTTGCGGACCTCAGTAGAGAAAGCCCACAAAGCCAAGCCGCAATGCAAGAAGGAGAGATGCGAGAAGCTCACCGGAAGGGAGATCCCAAAGGTGTAACCCATCAAGGAAATGGAAGGATACAGGGAAGCCAAGATCTTCGACTCGGAATGAGACCAGAGCTAGAGCAATAAACGCTAGCCAAACGCAATATGTTCTCTCCACAGAGGCCCTCAAGCCTCTTAAGGATCCGGATTCCAACACCGACGGGGATAGTGTTACCGAAGCTAAACCGGGCGCGGCCGAAGTGGCCCTACTTGCTAACACCCACCAATAGGGGTGTGCTGAAGGCTAACTGGTCAGAGAGGCCCTCTTTAAGACATTTGAATTCCTCAAAAAATTCGAAGGGTTCAACAGGGCTAGGAACGATTGGTCTTAGGAAATGTAGCACACTTACTACCTACCTCAGAGCTTGGCTGTAAGGTAATACAAAACCTAAGCCGTATATGCGAAGTGAATTCTAGGAAGCACAAGCGTGTGAATTACCAAATAAAGTGCTGGTGGACAAACAACTCTTGCGGCGGATAGCTTGCGGTAGAATACGATCGTAGGAAAGCTTATGAACCCGGCCGGCCGGCCCCCCGGCCCGAAACAGACCAGAAACGAAATCTCAGATGAATAGATAATAAATAAAACTATTAAGGAACTGGAATCAGAGGAGTTCCAGTTTAGCCCAGAGAAAAAGAAGAACATTCTCAAAGCTGATGGAAAATCGCCACGCCCTCTAACCGTTCCTACCAAGATAAAATCTTATGTTAGAGAGAATGGAAATGATCCTAAAAGCTATTTACGAACCTACCCCGTTGTCACATGGATTTTGCACAAGCGAGTCATGCCACACGGCTTTGCAACATATACGGACTAACTTGCGACGACATGGGCTATATATGAAGATGAAGGGAGAAATGAATAAATGCTATGACTGTTTCGATCCATAGAAACAAGTGGAGATACTAAGTAAAAAGATTGGGGATCGAAGGTTTATTCAAGTCATTTGGGAAACACTATGTGCGGCGGGATCTTGGGAGTTCAACGTAGGGAAATGGCGTGGTTAGGCGTACTACAGGAAATATAACCTATCCTGGCCAGGATCTATCCCCATAAACTAGACGGATAAATAGAAGAAAAGACAGAAACATTCAACCAGGCGGGGTGAGACACAAATGAAGAATCCGAAATGAGCTAAGCTAACGGACCGCATAAAATACGCCCTAAAAAGAGCAGATTTTTAGACTGGATAAGCAATGCAAAAGGCCCTCAGTCATAAAAACTCGGATGATTTCCGACGACGGATGAGATACGTTCGCTACGCGAATGATTTCGTATGTAATAGGGATAACAGGAACAACAAAAGAAGTGCATGACTTGGGGGAAAAACTGGCTACATTCCTTCCTTGAGAAACAACAACTCAAAGAAATGTACAAAATGGGGCCAAAACCTCTTACAAGAGGAAGCACTCCTTTTGGGGACCTACGTCAGCTGCGAGAGAGGAAGGACACACTTTCGTGAGGAAGGGTAATGAGGGAAAGCCGGCAGACCAGAGCTAGCGAACAGGATTATGCAACTAGAAGCCCCAATCAAGCTAATCGCAGCAAGACTACACCAGCAAGAGATCACCTAATCACCTCCCCTGAACGAGGGAAACCCCAGCAGCGCATAGCCTCGATCTCAAGCCATAGCCATGATAGGATTATCAGATACTGCAAAAAAACAATATGCGCGTACCTTCTTTCGTACACAATTCAGATCACCTTGAGGGGCAGTTGAATTTATGGATACAATGAAACTGCGGCGTACGAACATTAGCAAATAAGTATGGAATGTCACCACGACAACTAAACTGTAAATACGACCGAAATCTGGCAAGTGGGGTAAGAATGAGAGTGAAGGCCGCAAATGTAAACATGTAAAATAGAACTAAATAGCAAACGACTCTCGTGCGAAAACTAAGCAAGGCCATTAGCTGTTTAAGAAACTCTCTACCAGCTATGGGGAGGAAGTTAACGAAGAAGGGAACGTACTCTCCAACCACCAGCAGCCCTTCGAAAAGATAGATTTTTGTTTTGCCGAACGAACGCTTTGTGCCTAGAGCCGCCTCAGAAGATATCAACTCGACGAGGCAAATACTCGGGACGGCAGGAGCCAGACGATGCCGCGAACCGGGGGGCGGATAAGCAAAAAGTGACTTTCCCGAATATCCGAAGAAGGAGACCTGATGACAGAGGACCATAAGATACGTCGTCCACAACGCCAACCGAGACAAGGAAAACCGAGAAACACGGGGAGAGTACAGCCTAATAGCAAGAAAAAAAAGGGTTTTTCTATTGTTCTTTGGCTGTGCTTCTGAACGGGCCCCGCCGCCCTTTTCAATTTTCGAATAAGCACCGTACACGATTTTCAAATCTGTCACACTTGTCGTCTATGGTAAGAGTGCTGAAAGCTGCGGTGCAACTACTGAGAGACGTCTGATAGAAGATGAACAATGCACCGGCCCCGTGGAAATGCACTGTATTTGTAACCATTAAGAACAAGCACCCCGTATCAAGGTATCGGATCACAATTACAATTAGGCGTAAACAAATCCTGCAATGCAAATTCTACCACGAACAAATGAATACATGGTCTATTAAAAAAAGTTTGCAGCGTTTGTAGACGTATTTGCGCCTGCTAGGCAATGAAGTGAACAAAAAACACCACGAAGCAACGCTATCGCTACTTGTCAACTAAAAAAACTTCGAAGATGAAAAACGTTCGTGCAAGCCGTATGCGGTGAAAGCTGCGCGTACGATTACGAGGGGGACTCACATCCATGGGTGGACTATAGATGGGTTTCTACCCTATTGCTATACCATCTTTTGCTTTATTATATTCAATGGACGAGGTAGTAGATCCAGCTGTTACTATCAAAGCTATTGGACATTAATGGTATTGGAGTGCGCCCCTTAACGGGGGTGATAGAAGTGCAACAAAATGCACCGGACTACTTCTATGGTTCGCAAAGCGTCTGGCTTACTGAACGAAAGACGAGGAAAGACCATTCATTCTCGTCTGACGTCGAAAGACTCGAAGGACTAGAGCATGCCAGAAACGGGAAGTTGAAGTTAAACCTATAAACTCAAAAGGCTCCCCTAGCTAAGAGGCCTATGGTTCCATTCTCGAAGTCGCTGGAGGTACACATTCCTCTTCTCGATGTAGGCGATGTACGAAAAATAGATGCTCAGTCTGCAATGTCCAATAACAGCGCTGGAGTAGTGAATCTATCAGCACCACAGCCAGTGGCATACGACTTCGGATCTAACAGGCCTGGCCCTGTCACCTTTCGGAATGGGGGATCCCCTAGCGTTGGCAGCAACCACGGTAGTTGCAAAACTGCCGGAAAAAAAGAAAAACGAGGACATGGACTGTTCCTGCTTTGCCTTCTTTGGGGACGGAGGTCCCACAGTGGGTAACAGCAAGCACGAGTATTTTACCGAAGGGGACCAACGCTTATACTCCACCGGAGTCTCGGCCGCTTGCAAAGGACGTCGGGATTTTCGGCGGAAACTCAAGGGTCACAGAGAATAGACCTACGGTGGAAATGTGAATATTCGAGTATATTTGACCCAAACATCTACGAAAGCGCATATCACAGGATCAACCCTAACCCAGGCAGGGAACATCACTCCGGGAGGGAGTCGACAATTATGACACTCTCGACGGTTTCTCCAAGCGCGTGATTCGTCTTATTATCGATCCAATGAGAGACAAATCCTTTCTTCAGTTCAAACCAACCCGGAGAGAATTCATTCCGCTAACGGGAGGATTCGTCCTCTTGTCATACCTCCTTCCATGGACAAGGTAGTACAAGAAGCGGCGATCAGGATGCTCCTCGAGCCAGTGTTCGAAGCAAGAATGGTTGATGAAATAAAGCTGCTCAGACCTGATCCGCACGCACATTTGGCACTAAGAACTATCCGCCGCAAATGGACCGGTGCTACTTGACTGATTGAGGGGGATAGGCTTACTTCAACAATATAAACCACCAAATTTTGGCATCACTTCTTGTGAGAAAAGTCAAAGACCAACAGATAATAGACTTGTACTGGAAACTAGTTCGGGCCGGATTCGTGAACAACGGAACGCGAGAACCCCATACTCTAACGCGTGTCGGCATCTTGTCATCTCCGCTACCCAACATCTACCTACATGAATTCAACGTTTGGATGAAAAATAAGTAAGTCTTCGTGCGCCTGGCAAAGTCTCAGAGCAAACCGACAAGTATTCGCAGGGGCTAAATAAAATAGCCAACCTGAGAGAGCTAAAGTTCAAAGAACTACCAATCGAGAGTTTAAGGAGCAAATCCTTCCGCTGGAGAAGCGGAAGCGCCTTCGGCCTTATACTGTCCATGTAGGCACCAAAATTGACTACGTACGATACGAAGATGACTGGCTTATTGGAGTGACCCCCGGGCCGAAGGAAGAGCTTGGCTGTCAAGATCGAGGGTAAGGTGAAGGAGTTCCTGACGAAGGAATTAGAACTGGAACTGAGCAAAGATAGAAGCAAGATCACTTGGCCACAGAAAGAGGTAAGTTTCTTATAACATGATTAATAGGTGCTAGGACCAATAAGCGGAAATCTTATGGCTACGGAATACATAAGCACATAAGGTCCGACCCCCGCCTAGGTAGGATCTTCTTGGAAGCTCCTATAAACAAGCTCACATCCAAACTCGTCGATTCGATTCGATCGGGGGGGTTGCCTGCAATGTAAAAAGACCCCCGGGAATTAGCAAATGGATTGACCTGAGGAGGAAATAATTCGGCGCTACAATGCGGGGAGGTCTCCTGAACTACTATTCTTTCGTTTCGTAGACAACAAAAACATGATACGAAAACTCCTATGGATTCTAATATTTTCGGCTGTAAAAAGCCTATGTACAAAATGGAGGAAAATCTATACTAAAGCTCCGTTTTTTTAACTGGGCCCGACTCTTGCAATGAGAAATGAAACGAATAAAGCGGTAGTTTGTTTACCTGGCCGTTCCTACAACTTTAACTAGCACCCCTTATGATTAACTTTGCACTTATAAAAAAAAAAAAGGGGATTGGATCTGCCTTAACTATGCTGCGGTGAAGTCCCATACCTTCTGATACGATGATCCGTGTCTTGTGTGTGGAACCACTGAAAAAGTGGAAGCACTTCGTGCAAGACATCTCAGTGAAAGTGGGCTTTGACCCTGAGAAGTGGTTTCACTAAGATCATGGCTCAATTAAACAAGAAGCAGATCCCTGTCCGTAGGGAATGCAACCCGAAAATTAACCGTGGGGAGTATGACAGTCCATCTCTAAGAGACTTAGGGAAGATCTAAATATTATACTCCTCGAGTGTTTATGGGCGTGGAGAGCTGTTTGCGGGGAGACTCGCAAGTACAGTTTGGTGGGAGGCGGATGGACCGAAACGAAGATTGACCGTCAACCCAACCTTATGAGTATTCAGACTATAACAGTTCCGATGAACAGTCACTAACTTTTGACAGTTATATGATTACGGAGGATGAGTTAGAATTAGGTGCATTACGTTTATTAGAAGTAGACAATAGAGTGATTGTACCAGCGAAAACTCATATCCGTCTGATTATCACATCTGCTGATGTACCTTATAGTTGGGCTGTACCTTCCTCAGGTGTAAAATGCGATGCTGTACCCGGTCGTTCAAATCAGACTTCCATTTTTATTAAACGAAAAGGAGTTTACTATGGTTAATGCAGTGAAATTTGTGGAACCAATCATGCGTTTATGCCTATTGTCGTAGAAGCTGTTTCTTTGGATGATCATGTTTCTTGGGTATCTAATGAATTAGACTAAAAAGCAAACACAGGACCAATTATGAGTGTTTCTTAAAAGCATCCTTACCATTTAGTAGATCCAAGTCCATGGCTAATTTTGGGTTCATTGGGAGCTTTGGCAAGCACCGTTGGTGGTGTTATGTACATGCATTCCTTTACGGGAGGTGGAACACTTCTTAGTTTAGGCTTAGGAATGATCCCATATACCATGATTGTATGGCGGCGCGACGTCATACGTGAATCCACTTACGAAGGACATCATACATTTATGGTCCAATTAGGACTTCGTTATGGTATGATTTTGTTTATCGTGTCTGAAGTCACGTTTTTTTTAGCTTTCCTTTGGGCCTTCCTTCACCCTCCTTTGGCACCCACGGTAGAGATTGGAGCTATTTGGTCTCCTAAGGGAATTGATGTGTTAGATCCTTGGGGAATTCCTTTTTTAAATACACCTATTCTACCTTCATCGGGAGCCGCCATAACTTGGGCTCATCATGCTATATTAGCGGGATTGAAAGAAGAAGCTGTTTACGCTTTAGTAGCTACTGTTTCGCTGGCTTTAGTTTTCACTGGGCTTCAAGGAATGGAATATGTAGAAGCACCTTTCACCATTTCTGATGGTATTTATGGTTCTACCTTTTTTTTAGCTACGGGTTCTCATGGTTTTCATGCTATTGTGGGTACCATTTTCTTAACAACATGTGGTATTCGTGAATATCTGGGTCATTTTACTGAAAAGCATCACTTCGGCTTTGAAGCAGCTGCTTGGCACCGGCATTTCGTGGATGTGGTTCGGTTATTTCTGCTCCTACCCATTCATCGGCGGGGAGGTAATTAAAAAAAGGGGCGTAGATTCATACGGCAAGACGACTTTCGATTCTTAAACAACCTATATTTTCTACAGTTAACAATCATTCGATAGACTATCCAACTCTAAGCAATTTAAGTTATTGGTGGGGTTTTGGTTCGTTGGCTGCTATTCGTTTGGTTACTTAGATAATTACAGGTGTTTCCTTAGCTATGCATCATACACCTCATGTGGATCTAGCTTTCTTAAGTGTAGAACACATAATGAGAGATGTGAAAGGAGGCTGGTTACTTCGTTACATGCATGCTAATGGTGCCAGTATGTTCTTTATTACGGTTTATCTTCATATTCTTCGTGGTTTATATTATGGAAGTTATGCGAGTCCTAGGGAATTAGTTTGGTGTCTCGGAGTGGTCATTTTATTATTAATGATTATAACAGCTTTTATAGGCTACGTACTACCTCGGGGTCAAATGAGCTTTTGGGGAGCAACGGTAATTACAAGCTTAGCTAGCGCCATACCTGTAGTAGGAGACACTATAGTAACTCGGCTTTGGGGTGGCTTTCCCGTAGACAATGCTACCTTAAATCGTTTTTCTAGCCTTCACCACTTACCTCCTTTTCTCATTGCAGGTGTTAGTATTCTTCATCCGGCTGCATTACATCAGTATGGTTCCAATAATCCATTGGGTATCAATTCTTCTGTAGATAAAATAGCTTCGTATCTCTATTCTTACGTAAAAGATCCAGTGGGTCGGGTAGCATTTGCCATCTTTTTCTCTATTTTTGTTTCTTACGCACCTAATGTCTTGGGGCATCCCGACAACTATATACCCGGTGCGGGTAGCGATTCTCGTGACACCCTTAATGAACCAGAAGAGCATCTCAATGTTACACTGCGCAACACGATATGGAAGCACTCTGAAGGGAACTCCCTGGCTGGTGAAATGCGGGCCGAGTCATGTATAGAGACAAAGTATTCTATCGAGAGTAGGTACTGCGGGGTGCCGAAAAGGACAGCGGAAGATGCGAGGCACACAGTCTGTGCACCAAGGCCCAGAATCCAGACGGAAGTTAAGTGGGGGGTCGGAGAAACCTACACGAGGAGTACTACAGAACGATTTTTTTGCAGTAGCCCAGGGGAACTCTGAAAAGTGAAAGGGAAAACCTTCCACGATAATGGAGCGGTCAACTAGAGAAGAAGTAATAGCAACGGCATCAGCCGAGAAAGACTATTATCCTGTATCAACAACGACGGAATAATAACCAACATCTTCGACGTAATAAGCTCGAAACAAAACCTGGTACAAGCATACTGGGAAATCGGAGGCGAACCAGGAAACCTCACACCTGGCGCGGACGAACAAAGGGAGACCTTAGACGGCATCAGAGATAAATGGTTCGAGGAAGCGAGCCTAACTCTCAAAGAAGGACGCTACGCTTACAAACCAACCAAAAAGATCGAGATAGGCAAAAAATTAAGCGGAACAACGTGCCCCCTCACCATAACATCTCCCAAGGATAAAATCATACAACAAGCCTTCAGAAGGATAATCGAGCCCTTCTACGAGGGGTCATATAAGTGGGTGGAAATCCCGGAACAGGAGTACCAAACAGCAAAAGAACAGTTCGGTTACAGGCTCGAAGCAGGGCGGGACATGGAAAAGTCCAAAGCCGACTACAAGAGTCTTTCGTCTAAATATTACGAGAAAGTTTGGGAAATACCAAAAATATTCAGCGAGAGAAGCCACGGATTCCGCCCCAACAAAGGCGTCCATAGCGCCATAAAGGAGATCAGCACATGGCAGGAAGTCAACTGGATCCTGAATTACGACATCAGAAACGCATACAACTCTCTCGACCGAAAAAAACTAACCAAAATAGTACGACAAAGAATAGCCGACCGCTGAGTAACAGACGAACTAAACAAGATGTTCCAATGTAAAATAATAGGTGGCGAAATGGAGGGGATCAGGAACGGAAAGAGCGTAGTACCCCCGGGCAGTATCTCGTCCCCGCTACTCTTCAATATATATATGACAGAATTGGATAACTTTGTGAAGAACCCAAAAAGAAAGTTTGACCTGGGTTAATTAAGTACTGTGACAAGGAGAGACTGCGACAGAATCAAAAACACCTACGGAACCAAATCAACTTTCGGGAAAAAACATGGAGCTCCACTGGCCCGCGAAAAGATGAGGAAGGCCTTGATAGAATACTACAAGCGGCACAGCTCGGCCTACGACGAGAAAACTTACCGCCGACTCAGATACATCCGGTACGCCGATTACTTCATCATCGGGATAGGGGGTAGCAAAGCGGACGCGAAGGAGGTCTAGAAGCAAATCAACGACTTCATCAAGGGCGACCCACACCTGGAAGTAGAAAGAGATAAGCTAACGCATCTGACCAGCGACATAGTCGAGTTTCTGGGATTCGTCATTAGAAAACCAGACCGGGCTATGAGCAAGAAGCTTAGATCGTATCCCAAGATTATAGAAAAGTACTGACGGAACAAGAACTGAGTGCCGGCAAGACTTCACAGGGAGACCAGCAAGTTCGATCGGTTCGCTGAGAAGCTGGCCCGAAACAAAGTCGGAAACAAAATCGAAGCGCTTTTAACCGACTGGGGGTACCGCTGGCGAAAGAAGGAAAACATTTCCAGGGGAGCCGAGATTATCGCCGAGGAGCTATTCCTGAAAAAAGCAGGGGAGATCCTCGAGGAAATGAGATCAGAACACCAAAACAAGACGGCGTCCCTCGAAGCGGAAGCGCGCGCCTTAGCAAAATCTGGGGAAAAAGCCATATTGCCGAAACCCAGAGGTACTAAGAACGGAAGGCAGCATATAGACGAGAGAGAGCTAGGGTACGACTTACGAAAGTGGATAGAAGCTATTCGGACCAGCCTGATAGAGGGATGGAAAGACGTTGGATCTCTTGTTCCCTCTGAAGTATTAGAATCCAGAAAAAGCTTCTTAGAAGCAGTAGGTAAACAGTATAAGGGTTTGACGCATCACGAGGAGGCACACACCCTAGCCGTAAAGGCTACAGGATGGAAGGACAGACTGAGAAGAAACGCAACAGAAAGAGAGGGGGTCAAGTATGCAGCTATGGTAGCAGTACTCCGCACAAGGAATAACATCTTGATCGAAGCAAACATAAAAGAAATTATGCACCGGTTAAGGGACGTCAATATAGTGTACAAAAAGTCCAATGAACCCAAAACGGCGGACCAGCTGGTGACGGTGCACGCCATAGACATTATAAACTGGTACAGTTATAAGGCCAGGGGCATACTAAACTTTTACTGATGCACCAGAAACTTTAACCTAGTGAAAAACATCATCGACTATCAAATGCGAATGAGCCTGATGTATACCATAGCTAAGAAGGAAGCTAGTTCGATAGGCAAGGTAAGTTCCAAGTATGGGAAAGACGTAACAATAACCGACGAAAAAGGCAAGCCCCTGGTTAGATTCATATCTAAAGGGGAACTCTCTAGCATAAGCCATATATTCATAGGGCGCGAGGAGGACCTTAGTCTTAGTTACCTCGACAGACTCATGACTTCAGGTGGAAACGAGTGGGTTTAGCACACTAGGAGATGCTGCCTCTTGAACTGCGAAAGGAAGGCTCCAGAGATCCACCACGAAAAAAGGCTCCGGAAAAGTGACACTTAACTTCAAAGTAAGCCTTCCATTATGGGCAGGGAGGGCGTCAGCTCACAGGAGGGACGAGGAGAAGAAGCAACTGCCCTTCCATCAAGGGGGAGCACCACCCCGCCTCGTGTAGGACAAGGCCGTCTTGTAGTGGATAAGCTGGATATCCTATATCCCGAAAACATGTTAAACACGGACCTGACGAAGGTACTGAAACAGTTTTCTAGTTAGAAGGGCCGTCGTGGTTGAGTTCGGAAGTAATTGGTTGGTAGCCGTATGATTTAACGGATCACGTACGGACTACGAGAGAGGCTTCGGCCTACTTGCCCAAATCCGATGTCAACCCCGGCTCATATTGTGCCAGAATGGTATTTCTTACGTGCGCTATGCACCTCATCGTCGGCACGGAAACAACCGTCTTCACTGCAGCGAGCGTGATGAAGCCACTCCTACACTGGATAATGCGAACGAACGTACCTGGGGAAAGCCCAGGCAGTGGAGCTAAGAGTAAAAGCCTTTCTAGGCCACGCCACCTTAGTGGCCAGTATGTCGGGCAAGGCATGACTCTCCAAGGGGAGGTTCAAAAATCTGATACAGGTAGCGGTGGTTCGGTACCCCTCTTCCGCCTCAAGTCGGTGGCTATAGGCGGAAGGATTGCTATTCGGGGAAATGGTAAAAGCTCCCCGAACGCTGTTAGCAGTCCCGCAATGTGCAACAGCACGTCTAGAAACCTGCGGACACCTACAGAGAGTGAAAAGACAACGCATGTGGAAGCATGGGATTCCCTTCCTCCAAAGCGGCGAGAAATGAGCAACCCATCCTCGCTCAGCTTCTTTGGAAAGCCACCAAATACCCAATAGGTAGGCAGCCTATACTAAAAAAGTCTAAGGGGAACGGAACCATCGTAGTAAGGCTTTCCCTAAAGGATGGTAGCAAACTCATGGCAAGCTCATTACACCCTGGAAGAGGTAGTAGAACCTGTATTATATCCCTTCTAGCTCATAGGAACTTGTGCATCCAAAAGGTTCCGAGGAAGGGAAGGGACGTAATCGTCTTGACGAGCTCAGCCAACAAAAACTTTTATTTACTTTTATTTCAAGGTCTCAGGTTTATCCATCTCATTCGTGAAATCTCCTCAACGTTCTAATCTATGCTTATGAGAGCATAAAAAAATCCAACCCAGGGAGGGGATGTTGCAGCGGCCGCCGCAGAGGAGCTTACCCTTGATGGTATGTCGATCTAGAAGCTACAAAGCCTCTCAGACCAGTTACGAAAAGGAAGAGCCTGCTCAAAGAAAGGGTGTTCATTCCAAAGCCAAGAGGGAGGAAAAAAGACCCTTGAGGGAGAGGGGGCCTTCACTCTCCCCCCTTAGGGATAACCTCCCCTACAGACAAGGGTTGTTCAGAAAGCCATGCTCTTCTGGAAATAAGAATCTACGAGCCCCAATTCCTAGACAGCTCCCACGGGGGGTTCCGGCCCTATAGCAGCTGTCACACCTGTCTAGAGCAAATGGCACAACGAAAGAATATGGGTTATGGAGACATTCGCTAGTGTTTCGACAGTATTCCCCATGGCAAGCTCCTAAACGTTCTGTCCCGGGACATTGCCCCACCCAAGAGCTTGTTACTTCTTCAACAAGCCATCCATCATCCGATGCGCATATGTGTTAGGTAGTAAATTGACCTTCAAGCACCCCATCTATTAGGTCCGCCGCCTCTATGCACCATGCATTTGCATACGCTAGATGGGATTATAGAACCATTGAAGGTACAGTTGAACTTCCAGCCTAAAAACGAAATGAGCAATCCAATGTATCGCCAAGTTCTCGCATCGGTTGATCAAGAAAGAACGAAGGGGGATGCCGCAAAAAAAGTTCCGCTGCACCTCAAGGAGTCTACGAAGCCCGGGGTTTTGCCTAAATACATACAGACTGAAGATAGGGCATCACGGCGGGCGGCTCTCTTCCGTTCGTTATGCAAATGATTTTATCGTTGAGGTAAAAGAAGAGTCTAAACCGGCGGCTCAGATATTCGGAGGTAGGTAGGTAGGTAGCCGCCGAGGGCCTAGACCTGCTGCAGATGAGCCTTGGGAAAACTGTTTACACACTACCAGACTGGGAGAGAAGAAGCAAAGCTTCTTCTCTGGGACCCATATCACAAAGAAAGTTCCGTGTCCCAAAAAAATCCAAGATGCAGTCTTCTTTTTAGGAAGCTACTTCGACACCAATACCAGAGAAGGGGTTTCCCTATAGCGAAACGAGCCGCTAGGAAGCGGGCCTCAGTACGCTCCAGACTTCTTCTTGTGGTAAGGAAGCCCTTCTCTGATCACTCACTGTGGAAGCGACTGGCTAGCAAGAGCTTCGTAAAGCTATCTAATGACAAAGGAACGGCGCTGAGGGCCACCCGGAACACCCTGATATCTTGGTCTTGTGTAATACAGTGATACAAGGCATAATTCAATACTACAGACATGTACATAACCAGTAGAAACTTTGGAAACCTCTAAATAAAGGCCTTTCAGGAATCTTGTGCTCTCACACCTGCAAACGAGCTCTAGACGGACCCAAGCCAAGGTCTTCTTCAGGAGAGGACAAAATTGACCTATCCAAGGGCCGGGCCTGCTGGGAAAGAGGTCTCTCTAGCGATGGCCGGCTTGCTTCTTCGAACCTCTGAGCGCCGGGTAAGCAGGCTGTTGTAGCGACTGAGACCACATGGCTCTCAATCGCAGGCCGGATATGGTGGTAGGGCGCTCTAACCTTAATCCTGTGTTCAATGTGGCAGGATAGGGAGAGATGCTTCATATAGCCTAGCCAAAGTAAGAAGGCTGTCTCACTTGGGGCGACTGGACCTTATCCCTTTCTTTGACTAAGCTAGTGATGAATCGAAAACAATTCGATTCTACAGAGATGGTGAAAATATCACCCAGACCAAAAGCGACCAAAGTAATTGTGAGTTTGTGGAGAGCCGTGCGAGCTGATTGAAGGTTCACACACGGTTCGGAGGCGAGGATAACCCTTAGCCTACCAGTCTATGCTATTCTTCGAAGTATACCTAACAAATTAGGGGGTGTAGCTGCCATAGGACCAGTTTCCGTGTCATTATTTGCTCTACCTTTTATTAACACATCATATGTACGTAGTTCAAGTTTCTGACCGATTCACCAAAAAATGTTTTGGTTGCCCTTGGCAGATTGCCTACTTTTAGGTTGGATTGGATGTTAACCTGTGGAGGCACCATATGTTACTATTGGCCAAATTGCTTCGGTTGCTTCTTTCTTATACTTTGTTATTACGCCTATTCTTGGCAAATTAGAAGACAGATTAATCAATACTTCAAGCGGGGAAGGTAAGCTTCCCTGCTTCTTCGTCACCACCAGTATTATGTATGCGATTTCGTCCCTCGGTTGAATTCGAAGCCACCGCCGCCATAAATTGTGCGTAAACAATTTATGTTTTCGCTTTCTCACTGTCATTCTAGTGTCGATTAGCGCTTCATTCGTACTGCTCGTACCCGGGCAGCACTCTGGCTGGGGCAGAATCGGCCGGCAGAGATTCCGCTTCTGATGGTAGGGATTGGGTAGGGATTGGGTTCGGATTCCGATTCTCGTTTTAGTTCCAGGGTGAAAGCAATACTAGCTCCAAGAAATAGGTCGGAGAGAGCAGGCGCTAATTGATTCATTACCTAGCTTTAAAGAGCTAGATGCAAGCGCCAGTGAAAAAAACCGCTGAGGCCGGCCGGGTCGCTGCTAGTTGCGCTAAGAGCTGAGCTACTTAACCCGTCCGTCCGGCTGAAGGTTGAAGATGACGAATGGGCCGGAATAGCTCTGCGGGCCTTAGTAGGCGAATTCTCCACTACTTAGCAGAATTGCCCTCTAGCTAAGGAGCTTAGTTTGAAAAATTAGCTTAACTAAATTTGAAGTCGACCCGTATAGATTTTAAGTGTACCTCGACAGCAAGAGCGATAGCCCTAACTAAGGTCCCCTAGTCCCACAGGTTGAGGAGAAATTTGTTCTGGGCAAGACTCGGTGCTCACCTAGTTAGTGGGGAGAAGAGCAAAAACGAGGCGCCGAAGGCCCGGCCTGTTAACGTTGGTGTAAAACACATCGATACAAAGCGTTTTATGGAAGAAGGTTCAGAAATGATGAGCTTATTCACATTCCGAACAAACTGTAAATAACAAGGATAAAAACGGAAGGAAAATCATTTATATAGATAGGGAGTAGTAGAGTTGAGCCCTAGGTTGTTCGACCTTGACGAGCAACTGTGTTTACCCGTTCGTTAGAGCCCCCACACCCCACATAGAGCGCACGGGACCCCGAGCGCACGGGCCAAACGTGGAATTGGCCACTAGCAGTCCAACACTGGACCTAGCTAGAAAATCGTCGAACTTAGACTCGACCTCTGACTGTTAGCCAGAACGAGCGGCGGCTAAGAATAATGTTTAAGAAAATTACATGAAGTTGGATAAGAAGACTCAAAAAGAAATAACATAGCCTGTTTTATGATGAAATTGCATCGTTATGTTTTTAACTAAATCTTACGTGACGTCAAATCAAACTTGAAGGCCTTTCTTAGGAAGGTGCAGAGACAAGTGGATAAAAAAGGTTTTACCACTGTGGAGTTAGCCTGATACCCCATTTCTACAAGCCCATAGCTGTTTCACTATGTATTGTACCACTCGTGTCGTAAAGACTCCTTCAATTCTGCTAAACGGGTGGGTCATAAGCTAATTGTGGCAAGGGAAAGTCGGCACAACCCTTAAAAGGATGCTTACTGCATGGTCGATGTAGACCCTGCGTCGTGCTACACAACGATGCTACTAGGTTTTTCTTGGACCTCCGTTATGAAAGCTTTAACCCAAGAGGTTTTTTTTAGTAAAGGTTTTATTCTTTATGAAGGGGCTTCAAAGCTGCGTGCGGGCGAAGTTGCCACTATTGGTTCCTTCGCGGAGAAAGTAAGGCAATGATGGAATTTTTGAGTCGGAGACAAAAAACCTAGGAGTGAAAGTAAGGGAGTTTAAGAGCTCGCCCGACTACAAACAGCGATATGAACGCGCAGTGAAGGTCGTGCGAGCTTTCTCACTCAACAAAAAAGTGATATAATACCGGACCTACAGAATGTTGCGGGGTGTACAAGATTCACAAACACGGTTCCCTTGGGGGAAGCACGGGTAATGCTGTGTAACAGAGAGCCTCTTTTCTTAAGTATATGCATAGTAGTATATCCAGTACCAGTTCCCCTAGCCGAAGTCTCGCTACTTAGTAACGATCATGGGTAACAATCTAGACCTACTATACCACCTTCAACGCTTAGAGGTAAGATGTGAAGCACAAACAGGCTGAAGTACCCTGCTGGGGAGTATACAGACGGTGTAGCTCATCCTAGAAACTTTCCTGGAAGTTCTGTTAACGTGGGAAGCAACAAGTTACATCAGAGAAGAACGAAATCACGGGACGAGAGTCCTCAAAAAAAAAGAACGTCCTTCCAAGAAGGACGAGGGAGGGCGGTTTTCAATCGGAGTGAGAAGGTGTTCCCTAGCCGTACGTGATTGAATAGATGGGTCATTTTTCTTCTTATTTACGCAATGAATGAAGTGATCAATTAATTCCCTCATAGACTACTCATGGACAAATTAAGCGTGCTCCCGGATATAGACTAGGTCATATGGTTTTTTATTGAAATCGTCGTCGCATTGTAGCCTTCTGCAGGAAATTGTGCCAATTCTTTCCCGTAAAGAGTGGAACGATGATTCAAGAAGATCGTCACCGATCGCCACCAGTTAAACTGTCACATCCGACTTTACGAGGATCGTAACCTGTTCTAGGACTCTAATGGCGGCGTTGGGGCGAAATGGGGGAGGCGAGCAAGCGGCGGCGGCTGTGAGGAGAAAGTTTGTTGATGAAAAGCCAGCCCTGGGCGTCGGACGTACGAGACGACTGGCTGTATATAAAGAATCAGGCGTCCATCCAAAGCCCGGCCTCTTGAAACGAGACGGCTAGGAAAAGCCACGACCGACGGCTGGGAGCCCAAGTATCCCCGTCCCCTCAGAGAGTGCACAGCACGACTAGCTAGGAGAACTACCAAAAAGCCTAAGCTTCGGCTTCCCGTTTTCGCTCCGTCTCCCAGCCTAGCACCCTTCCAGCCAGCCTATAGACTCGGCTCGCATCGCTCGGATGGCAGGCCCCTAAGGCTTCTTCCGTAGTCCCCTCGGCGTCTAGTCGGAAGAAAGAAAGAAAGAAAGGGGGGGAGCCTCTCGATGGAAAGCAAAGCGGGGTGAGAGCCAAGCGGAGAACATTAAGCCTAGCCCGAGCCTTAGTAATGAAAAGCCAGGACTGGTAAAAGCCATTCATTTCTGCAAACAATAGGCGGATCGCTAAGTGACAGAATATCACAAAAGGGTGACAAAGCGGGAGGTGGCAATAAACAATAGGCAGAACCAGAGGTAACAGCAAAGTCGAGGAATCTTGCATAAGGTAGCAAAACAAAGAATAGCAATGAAATAAGATAGAATCTCACATCACAAACTAGTGACCAAATTAAAATACGGGCGAGGAATGCTAAACAAGCCTCACAGCTAACCTCATCAGGTCCCACCGGGTTGTTTGTTGTATCAGCCGGAGACAACAGCTACAGCCAAAGGCTATAAACCTTTATCTCCACCGAGAGGTCCATGGAATCACTCTCCGTCTTTCTTCCATCAGGCTTTTATTAAGCCGGGGGGCTGAGGACTCTGTTTCTGGCCTTCGTTCGTTTTCGTCTCGATGCCTAGACATCATCCAATGCATTGTTTTGTTTTGGGGGCCGTGGTCAAGCCTACTCAAGTCCCTACCACAAGGAACGCCCTGCCCTAATAAGAATGATAGAGAAAAAAACCCTCTGCGAGCAAAGAAAGGCGCTAAGTAAGCAAAGAACGAATTCTGCTTGTAGTTTTCCAGGCGTAAAGCGCGCGCGCCTGATTAGCGGTCGAACTCAATCAAGGTTTTACCTACTCTCTTGGCTCGTTGGGAGCCTTAGAAAACAAAACAAGGTTTGACTCTTCGCGGAGGCGAACGAACAAACAAGATGGTTTTATTATTTCCCCCTCACGGAGGCGAGGAGTCAAGGACCAAATTTGGCGCGTAGCGCATTCGAAAAGTAGTCGCTTCGCCTATATCTTTTCTCCTCCTTCGTTTCATGTTTTCTGACTGGAAAGGAGTAGTAGGACTTCCCTCATTTCTGTGAGGAATGACCTGAAAGAAAAACTTGAGGGAGGCATGATGAAGCCCACAGCCCATTTTATTGGCTTTACGAAGCATCGAAGATCATATGAAAGGTCATCCATCATCTTTTCGTTGTACATTTTGATGGGGTCTTCTTCGTGTATCTCTAACTCTGACTAATAGTGAGCGTGATTCTGGAAATACTTGCCACTGCGTTTTCGTTGATTACTATTCTATTGACCGACACAACGCACTTTAGCTACCTACCGGGAAGCCTACGAATTTGACTTATAAACACAAGCTATTGTCTCAGCTGATGAATTTATTATAATATTCCTGTGCCTAAGTCAAAAAAGATTTGATTTATATAACCCTAATTAATGGGTCAGATTAAGCTGCTCACTAAAGAAATACATCTGGAGTCAATTGATCGAACGATTCTGTCGCCTTCGAAGCGATTATATATAGTGTACAAAAACAAGTCTTTACTCACAGATTGTTTACATAGCGAGCAGATTTTTAGTATCATAAGCCCTAGATTGAACGAAGTTATTCCAGTCTATGAGCAAGCATGTTGTTTTTATACTTTGTCTCTTTAGCCTAAACAACCGCTAGAATGAAAACTCAATGAAGCCATAAACTAACTCCTAAAATTTATGGCTTCTTCTCTTTTGTCGAAGGAGGGATACTGTAAATGGTGAAACAGAGAAACCTTCGGCTTTCTGTCTTTTTTGTTTGTTGATAATCATTTCGATCCCAAACAGGAAGCGCGGCTTTATTTCAGCCGCGGCGGCGCGGTTTTTTATAAGTAAGGCATCATTCATGTGTTGCTTCGGGCGAAGCAAGGGGCGAGGCATGTCAACAAAAAAGCTTGCTTGCTGGCATGGCAGTTTTGCCTCCTGTTCACTTAGGCTTGGCGTCTTCTTCCAGCCTGGCAGCGCCAAGCTTGGGCAGAGCCGAGCCTGCCCATTCATTTCTCTAGAAGATTAGCTCACGACGCAAGCTAATGCCAGGTGGCTCCCTTTGCGCGCTACACAAGACCCGGCGCGCATCTCTCAACTCAAGGGTGTTCTTCTGACTTTCACTTCGGCTCTGCTTGAGCTACTAACGGATAAAGGCTCAGCTCCGCATAAACTCTCAGGGTGAGTTGATGCCATGGTATGATAGCATAGCTGAAGAGCGCCGCAGTGCATTAGCTACTAGAATGGGGACTCCCTCCATTCCTTTTTGCTAGACTTTTGAGCTTGTTGAGGTAGTGGCTTACGAAACATGAAAAATAAAAATCATGACTACTACGGCTAGTAGTATACTAGGAACAAATTTTAGGACTAGGAACGAATCGCGGCGTTTTATTTCCCGAGGCTTTTGTCCTACAAACAAAAAACGGGACGACAAAAAAGATTTGCCTTGGCTTTTTTTCGGTCGAAGAACTTGTCTCTATTTAAGAGCTACGTCCCTCCACTTTGTTTGTTGTGCGTGCCTTCCAAAGGTCGAAAAAGCATCTACGATAAGAAAGCATGGGTTGCGGTCGAGTCTTCTAGTTGTTAGATACAATAGGCCTACGCTATTCCTTTCGCATCGTTCTCTAAGAAGCATATATGTATGAGTGAGAGCTGTCTCTCTCTCGGGAACAACGGTCAGTTCCCGGCGGCCCGACATCAATCAACTCGATCGAGCTTAATAATCGCAAAAAAGACTCCCATTTGGATCAGGTGCGTTGTCCGGGCTTGGACCATGTCTCCCAAATTTGATAAATCAGTACATATGGCGTAAGACAATTTCACATATCGAGGTCAGAGTGGGATCGGGTGTTTTCACGTCTTACCGAAGTGCCCGGATAAAATAATGAACAAATCGTTTTTTGTTGGCGCACTGCTCTCCTATGAGAAGGTTCGGGAAAGAGCGAAGATGCGCTGCGTAGTTATGGTTTTTTTTTTTCGGCCAAGCGCAGCCAGCCTGTGAATCGAGAGCGAAGTTGTTCTCTCCCCCCCCCTAATTTTGAAGCCATGAATCATCTATGATGATTCATAACCCACTGGCTTCGCAGTCAATTTTCTACAGTTTAGTGAACATAAGTCCATAAAAAGAGGAGTCGGGCGTTTATATACTTCGTGAACAAAGTATCTAATTCAACTGAAAGGTGATGTATCGTATATGATTTCTCGCTTTGTCAGTACCACATCGTTATGTTGGATGTGGACGCCACAGAAACATCGTAAATCTTTATCTACCTAGCCCAGTGGCTCTGCTGTGAGGCCAGTTTCACCCAGCTACTGCTGACGGACGCAGCAGGCCATTCAAGTAAGTGCTCTCTGCTGAGCCGTGCCAGATGATCGACGGCTCCATAACTTGACTTTCTTTACATGTTTCATATAGGGGAGATGGCGTGGCAGCAGGTTTCGGTCGAGAAGTGGCGGGTAGCCGGGGGGGGGCGTTCGTTACGGCCTCTTCCCCTAAACTTAGTGCCAGAGGGATGATTGACAAGCTTTCTCTTTATGCAAGACGGAGATTGACGTCTTTACTAAGCGCTGTGGCCTTTACACAAGCGCCCCGAAATTCGTGCGGTGGTTGGTATCTGCCCTATGTATGACTTGTTCGGAAACCGCGGGCGGCGCCGCCTTCCTTCATGGTTTGCCAGGCTTACAACTAATAAAGGGCGGCCGGCGCCGCGGCGGGCGGGCATAGAGGTTCGGTAACGAACGCGCGTCCCCGCAAATGCCAATCTTAAGGGCCGGGCGGGTGGCTCCCTCTGATTCTAAGTTAGCCTTCACAGCTTAACCAACAGAGCTTCTTGCGCATGCTACGGTCCTTGTGGTGTTGGTTATCGCGCTGAGTAAGTGCAATGCCTTTTGTACATAATCGACTATACTTTTTTTTGATTCGTGCAGGACCAAAACCGGTGGTCGCCCGAGGTTACCAGCCTTGCCCACCATCGCCTCCCACTATGCCGTAGGTAAAATTCTTATCAGAAAGTTCCTATCGGAAGAGGGATTCGAACCCCCGTGTGCGAATTATGACCCCGCTGTTCTAACCGACTAAACTATTCCGACATGCGCTTTATGATTCCGTTCTACCAATCTGCTGCCGCTTTCAAGGTGTTGGCTTCAATTTGGCTGAACGCCCCCCGCCCTGCATCCTTTCTCTATAAGCTGAGATTGCATAGCCCCAAAAAAGGGCCAGCACGAAGGCTGACGAGCCTTTTTTTTTCAGGCTTATTGAACAACAAGTCCTGGCCTACGGCAAGCAAGTGGAGCCGGCGAGAATATTCTATATTTTGTAGTACTTCATGCCTTTGTCGTTACGCTTGTGAATGCAATGACTATGTAATGGCATTACGAAGCTCAGTCGCAGTTATGAATGTGACTGAGGAAGCAGGCGCTTCAGCCATCTATTCTTCTCGAACTGACACAGTAGTAGGTTTTCTCGTTTATAGTGACGAAGCCGTATCTTCACTTTCCTACATTAGGCCGCAGGGTCAGCTTTTTTTGTTTGCTAGGGTGGAGGAAAAGCGGCGGTTAGGGGAGGACCGCCAAGCCTGGAATAGAGCTAGCCTGGCGAGGCGGGGGCTAGTTTTATTTAATATGCTATATCTCCAGTTCTTACTGGGTCGTGCCACTATGTGGCTGGCTGTCGGGTCGCAAAAGAGTTAAGTCTTTTTCTCTTGAGCCAGTTTCCGGGCTCTGCTTTAGCAGAGCTTAGTAGAGTCAATTCTTTACTCCTGTTACAGGAGCTAATGAAAGGCTCTCCAAACCGACCGTTGAGTAGCCCATCCATTACACCTCTCTCTTTGACTACTTTCCTCGGATTCTTTCTAAAACCTCTAT